GCTTTGCGAACATAAGGTAAAGGGGAATGGTTCGCTCCTTTGCTTTAGCAAAGGAGCGAGGGGTGGGGAGGAAGCGACCCTACTTTAGCTGAAAGAGGGAGCGAGAGAGGGCTAGCATTATTCATATTAGTTAAATAAGTCACACTGAACTTACGCTAATGCGGGTGCGTGAGTAAAATAAGTTAAATTAATAAATTTAATAATTTGTAAAACAAAAATACATAACGCTACCTACCCTACCCACATCCCTTGCTTTAACAAAGGGGGTGCCGGCTAAAGCAGGCAGGGAGCTAAAGCAGGGAGCGATTATTTTAAATCTAAGAAATATTTACAAACAATTAAAGTACTGTTGCTTTAGCAATAATAATAAAGTATTTGCTTAAAAAAAAGCTAGTATTTAGTATTTTGTTTAAAAAAAAAAATAATATTCTGTACAACCAATTTTATTTATATTATATTTCCTTTTATATGTTTGTATAATTAATTTTTTTAATGTTAAAATAACATACTGTACAATATTTTTTACTTTATTGTTGAATACATTTAATTGTAGTTTACATATTTTTTAAATAAGAAATGTTTGCAAAAAATAACCATTAACTTTTGTTTACTCGCTTTTCACCTTATTGATAACTTTATGTTTAAGCAACCAATAGCAAAAGATATAACTAAATCAGGCTAGCGTAACACACATTAGTAAAAGTGAGCAAGATTGTGAGCTAGGGTTAGTCGCTATCACCTATCGCTAAGGATTATTAAGAGTAAGCGAGTGATCAAGAGCAAGTGTAAATTTTATAACTCACCTTTACTTATACTTAAACTCTTGCTTAGGTAATTAACCGAACACCGGAGTCGGGTGTTGCTATATCTCCCCTCCCCTTCCCCCGCAAAGCGGGGGAAGGGGAAGGGGAGGGGAAGGGGAAAGAGTGATTGCAAGTGCTACGTACGGAGCGAAAAGTTGTTCTTTATAAAAAAATTAAAAAAAAGTAATAATAACAAAATTGTTAATTTAAATGACAATTTTTAATTGTTAAGATTTTTTAAATTTATTAATAACATATTAATATTATAATTTTAAAGAATTGATTTATAATACTAATAAAAATTACGAATAATCAGATTTGAACTGATGATATCTACTTGGAAGGTAGAGGTTATATCCACTTAACTATACTCGTTTATTTTTTATTTTTAATAATTACATTTCTCTTCTTTTAAAAAATTACAATATTTTTAATTATTAAAAAAAAAAATTTTTCCACTCCCCCCCCCCCCGCTCCGCGATCGCTTGCTTAGGCTACTGTGACTTTAGTCCTAAGGCGAGGGTGATAACGATACACCACACCCACATTACCGCCGCACTCTCGCTAACTTTTGCTCTCCTGCTTATGCAAAGGTGGGTTGCCTCTCTTGCTTTAAATGTTAGCGACTATCGTTAATGCGAGTGAGCAAAAGTTATAGTGATAGTTACAGTGAACGAATAATTGCCTAAGCAAGAGTGAGTTGCTATGCAAGACTAAATGTTTAATTGAGCGATGCATAAGCTACTAAGGTAGAAGAACGAGTATTGTATAAATTATCGCGTATTTGCAATAATATTTAAAACAAGGATAAAATAAATAAAAATTATATTTAAATAAAAGTAATGTAAATAAAATAATTGATAAAAATTATTAAGCATATTTTAATAATGATTGCACAGCTATATTAAAAAATGAAAAAAAAATTTTATAGTGATATAACTATATTTTAATTAAAAATTAAATAATATAAGTAAAGCATTTCGTATGCGCAAAAAAAAAAAAAGTTTTGTTATATAAAATATTTAATAGTTAACAAAATCATACAGTATTTTTATAATGATTATATTCTCTTTTGGATTCGAACCAAAATTAGCATTTTAGAAGAATGCTGTTCTAACCGGTTAAACTAAGAGAATATTTTTAATAATAAATATTTTTTATTTATATTAATTTTGTTAAATAAAATTTAATATTATTTATAACAAGATAAATATTTAAAAAAAAAAGGTTTTGGTCGTATTTTTCCTCTCCTTATTGCTCATTCCTTTGACTGCTTTAGCAGGCCACTCGTTAACTCGCCTTAGCGATAGTCGATAGCAAGCGAGCCTTATCAATTCACTCTTGCATTAGCAACTCAATCTCGCTAAGCGCCAATATGATTTACCTAAGCAAGAGCAACATATTCTCTTGCTCACTCGCATTAGCGATAGTTGCTAGCATTTAAAGCAAGAGAGGCTACACTCATGCTCCATTCACCTCCTGCTTATGCAATCCGCGACCCTCGCTTTGCGGCTTTGCGAAAGGGAGGGGAGGTGGTCGGTGGACAGTGACCACTCACATTAGTGATAGCAACCCACATACACATTAATGGTCGTGAGCGTTAGCAAGTGAGCGATAAGGAGAGTGAACGAGAGCGACGCTTTTACTTACTTCCTCGCTTTTTCTTTTCCCCCCCCCCCCAACACACAAAAAAATGCAAGCAAAAAAGGCAATACTCACTTTTGTCACTAACACATAATTGAGCGAGGTTGAGTGGTTGCTCACTTTTACTCCATTTTTAAGCTTATGCTTATTGTTGCTCTCCCTATCACTCTTCAAATTGCAACTTAAACTTTTTGGAGAATGAGCCGCGTATTGCATAAGCAATAAAAAGCAGCTTCGCTGTAAAAATTTTGCCTTTATCAAAGTTTATACGATTGTGAACGCTGACTAGCAATAGTGGTAGCAATCCTAAGTCCAAAGTTTTTGTTCTTTTACTCCATTGCTCACTTACACGCTAAGCTGCCTAAGCAAGAGGGGCAATATCACATATCGCACACCCGCTTATGCGAAGTAGTGTAGCCTCTCTTGCTTTAAATGCTAGCGACTATCGCTAATGCGAGTGAGCAAGAGTGAGCGGAAGGTGTTTTAAATTTAGCTTAATTATGCTTAAACATAAACTCAGTCTATTTTTTTTTATACAATAATAAACATTCATATAAAATAAAAAAGAGTAAGCAACCACTCGCCTACGTCCCCTCGCTCTTGCTAAAGCAGCAGCCGCCGTCCTTGCTTTAGCAACTAAAGCAATGAGGCGAGAGAGCGAGCGCTCCCGCTCTTGCTTAGACAACTCCCTCGCTTTCCTTGCTAAAGCAAAGGAGCGACGGGTGCGAGACCCTGCTTTAGCTGTCGCTTATAGCGAGGGAGCGAGGGTGCGAGGGAGGGAGCGACACCTACACCTTTCGCCTATGCGGGTGTGTTAAACAAAAGCAAAAGTGTAAGTTAAAAAGTTAAACAATAGCAAAAGCGAGTAGACTGTTAATTGCTCGATTCCAATGTAATTTATAATGGACTTTGGCTTATAAATTGTATTTAAAAAGTTTAAATAGTATAATTAACCTTAATTTAAAATTATAGAGTTAAGAAGGAATTGAACCCTAAAAGTTAGACTTTGCAGGTCTACTACAGAAAACCATCTGTAAACTTAACTCTTTATATTATTAAAAAAAATTTTTTTATAATATTTTATAATTATATTTAAACTAAATATTATAAAAAAAAGAAAGATTAAATTCTTTATTAATAATTAAATATATCAAATAATTTATAATAATTAATTTTTTAAAATTAAATATTTTATATTTTAAAAATACCCTCAATATCTCATTTACCGCTGCGCGCTTAGTTTAAGTATATAATTTTTTTTAATTATAGAGATAGTTCTTTTTTAATAAATTAGTATAAGAACACTTGCCTTAGCAAATAATAAATTAAATATAAAAATGCCTCAATTAATACCATATTTTTTTTTAAATCAAATTATTTTTGCATTTGTAGTACTATTAATTTTAGTTTATATTTTATCTAAATATATTTTACCATTATTTACTTTACTACAAGTAGTTAGAATATATATTACAAAATTAAGTAATAAAAATTAATTAAAATAAATAAAATAAACCCCTCTTGCTCACTTCCCGCTTTGCGGGTCTCGCAACACATAATGCCCCCCCCCCCCCCTCCGCGCGGCTCACATTAGTGATAGCAACCCCTACTAAAGTACTAAAGCAGGGTGACTAAAGCAGGGCTGCTACTGCAGGGGTGCTACAGCGGGGGGGGGGTGGGCAAGTTATTGCCTTAGATAGAGTGGGGCAACTCACTCCTTCGCTCACTACCTTTGGTCTTGCATTATTGCCCCACCACTAGCTCATTTTATGTGATAGCGTCCATCACCTTTTGCATTCACATAAATGAGTGGGTTAGCTGCTAAAGCAGGTGAGCAAGATAGTGATAGCAGCTAGCAACTAAAGTTTAAGTAAGTGTGCTTGTCTTAGCAAGTGTGCGAGCGAGCAAATAACAATATTAAAAATATTATAATTAAAAAAACAGCTTAACATAAACTTTTTAATAAGCCTAAGAAGATTTGAACTTCTACAGATTCCTCATCAAGAAATTATTCTACCCTTAAATTATAGGCTTGCCCCCTGTTTTTTTGTTTTTTGTTTTTTTTTTTTTTTTTTTGTTTTTTTTTTTTTTTTGTTTTTTTTCATAACCCAATCTACTCACTATCAATAACACTAAAATACCAACTTCACCTTTTCCACTAAGGTAAAACTTTCCTTGCTCTAGCAACTAAAGTGGTGGATGCTAAAACAAGGGATTGGTAAGTATTACAATCACAATCATTCTCTTGCCTTAGTATCTCACTTATGTTATAGAATAATTTAAGATAAAGGTGAGCTTGGGTTTGGTGCTCGGTTAAATTTAATTGCAAGCAATAATGATAGTTTAAGTGATGATAAAAGTGTTTATAAATTTTATACTTAATTAAAATTTTTAATTATTAAGATTTATATAAAAATTATTAATATAAATAAATAAATTTATTAATAATTTTTAAATACGAGTCCTTCCAGATTCGAACTGGGACAATCCTAATTGACAATTAGATGCTCTACCTGTTAAGCTAAGGACCCTACAAAAATATATTTAATTTTATAAAATTAAATATATTTTTTTATTCAATTAAAATTAATTATTTGTTAAGTATATAAAAAAACATAATATAAAAATTTAATAAAAAATAATATAACTTTTTAATATATACTTAAATTTTTTTACTAGCAGCTTTCACTCTCTCCTTTGGCTGCGTCCATTGCTTTACCAACCCCCAGCTTTAGCAGCCCCAGCTTTAGCAGCCCTCGCTTTTCCTGCTTTATCTTAGGTGGCGAGAGAGCGAGAGCTATATTTGGGTAAGCGATAAAGCGAGTGAGCGGGAGTGTTAGGTTGCTAAAGCAAGTGTGTGAAATTGCGAATTACATTTCCACTTCGGCTTATTAGCACAAAAAAAAGTAAGTTAACGTTACATTTGCTTACTTAAATTTACAACTTTGCATTAATTAGCAAGTGCGAATTTAGTATAAAATTTTGCTCTCTTAAACTATTGTGAGTTGCTAAGGCTCACTCACCATTGTGATTGTGGCTGAGTTGCTAAAATTAACTCTATTGTTCTAGCTACTAATAATGTCTAATAATTGGATAGGAGGTAGCATATACTCAATAAATAACTCGCTCCCCCGCCTGCTTTAGCAGGCCGCCCCGCCCCATTCGCTGCTAAAGCGGCGAGGGGAAGGGGTGGGAAGGGGGGGGGCAATTTGTGCTACAATCACAATCTCGCTTTAACGAGTGAGAGAGCAAGTTTAAGTGAGCGAGAGTAGCTAAGGCAAGTTAGTGAGTAATACACGCAACACCTAAGATGTGTGTATTTTTATAAACAAGAGGTAACCACATCTTTGCATTAATTAGTAAACGTTAATTATCAATATGGTATAGAAAAAGTTTAATAAGCTAAACAAAAAAAAGGGAGTAAGAGATTGGAGAAATAGTTAAAAAAATTTTTTTAGTATAACATTTCCAAAACTTTTGTGATAACCACCTTTTAATTTTACTCTAGCAAGCCATGCTCACTCTCCCGCTCACTTAAACTTATTGCTGCCCGCCCCGCACCATTCGCTGCTAAAGCAGCGAGGGGAAAGGGGCTGCTAAAGCTGGGGGTGGGTGAATGATTAGCCTTAGCAAGAAAGGTTACCGCTCATTTATCACTTTTCCGGATAATATGCTAAACAAAAGTGAATGATTGCAGAAAAGTAATAGTGATCCTAACTTTCTATTTTGCATATAAGTTTTGTTTCCTTTTGCCTTATTTGCTTAAACTAGCATTTACTAGTTCCTGCTTCTTTGGTTTATAAAAGCAAAGGAATCAGAAAAAGCAAAAATGATTAAGTGATCAAAAAAAGTGTATGAAATGCAAGAGTAAATTTTTGTTTGATTACAAGAATGAGGTGACTCGAACACCTACGATTGATTTTGGAGATCAACATACTGCCAATTATATTACACTCTTAAATTTATAAAAATTTTTTTTTATATTAAAAAAATAAATTAAAAATGTAAATTTAGTGTTTTTATTTTTACTCTGTTTAAAACTTATTAATGCAACAAACTTCCTCGCTCCCGACTAAGTGGCTAACTTAAATTAATTTTTAATCGGCAAAATATGTATTTTTTTAGTCAACCTTGTTTAGGTTATTATGCAAATATTACTATTGTTACTATTGTTATTATTTTGTAGGCGGCAAGGTAAAAGTGCTTTTATTAAATAAATTATACTTATCTTATAAATTTTATATTTATTTTTTTCTCTCGCTCGCTGCTGCTTTAGCAAGAGCGCTTATTAAAAAAGTATTAAACTAAAAAATTTTAGGGGTATAGGCTCACCTTCGCTTAATAGTTAAAGAATAAAATTTTAATTTTGTTAAAACTAGCTTATTTACTCGCTCACTCTCTGTCGCTGCGCGAGCGATTGAAACTGCAAACACAGATCTCTCTCCCCTACCCGCTTATCTTCGCTCCCCTCACTTTCTGTGCTAAAGCAAAGGAGCGAACGGGTGCTGCTAAAGCAGGGGGCGGGTTTCGCATAATTGCCTTAGCCTCGCTCTTTCCCCTCGCTCCTTGCTAAAGCAAAGGAGCGAGCCATCACTAAGATAAAGCAGGAAAAGCTAGGGCTGCTAAAGCTGGGGCTGCTAAAGCTGGGGCTGCTAAAGCTGGGTGTTGCTAAAGCAATGGACGCAGCCAAAGGTGAGAGACCAAAGGTCGGGGCGGTAAAAAGAGAGAGTGAGCAATAGTGAGCAAGCGAGTGAGTGAATTGAACCTTATTTTTTAAATAAAAAAATATTTTTTATATACGCAACTTACTTTGCTTTTTGCTTAGCTTATTAAAATTAAATTTTTAATCAAATATTAAAATAACTTTTTTTTTTTTCATTTTTAATTGATTGCCTCACTCTTGCATTTTTCAACAATGTTTATTAATGCGAAGAGGTTAATAGTAAAAATTAAAAAATTTTTTTTATATATTATTAGTAGGTAAAAAAAGAAAAATAAACAATGTTTATTTAAATATTTTAACAAATGAAAAAAGTTAATATTGCATATAAAACAGAAAGTATTTAATATATAAATTTAATAATTTAAATATATACAATTATTTTAATTAAAAGTTTTATAAAATTTTTTTATAATTATATTCTTTTAAAAAATAATTATTTATTTATTCAATAATAAATTAATTGATCAATATAATAAGATATTAAAAATTAGTAATTTAACATTAAATAAGTAATTAAAAATAAACTTATTAAAATACAAGCGCTACTCGCTTTGCAAACGGAGCTACTTTAGCTGCGGGTGGGAGCGAGGGAGAGACCCCCATCTAAAGCCTAAAGCAGGAGCGGAAGAGGCCCTCGCTTTCCTTGCTAAAGCAAAGGAGCGAATGGGCCCTTGCTTTGTGATAGGGTGGGGGGGGGGGGGGAGGCTACCCTCCGAAGGGGGAGCGAAGGCTTACCCTCCTCTCTACGGACAGTAATGGCTGGCGGGGGGGGGGTTACAGTGTCAATCTGTTAAGGATTATTGAACCACACCATCAATTACGTGATATGGTTCACTATAAAAGTTAAGGTCTTCAGCTTTAATATATTTTTTATTATTTATCTCGCTGCTAAAGCAGCGAGGGCTTAATAGTTAACTTCATTGATTTTATACCTCCTGTTCCTTTCTTAATATTTGTTAATATTTTACTAGTATCAATGGTAACATTCTTTCCTCCCGCTCCCGCAGGGGAAGGGAAGACAATAATTTTTTAAAGTGGTTCTCGTTAAGTAATTTGTTATCTAAACCTTTACATTTTATAATAACCGTATCATCCTCCATAATTAAACAATATGTTTTAGGCGATATGAAATAAGCTCTTTTAGCTATTCCTTTAAATGAAAATTTACCTATGTCTGTTCCTACGTATTTATCATCTAATGGATATTTAATAAATAAATTATCTGTATCAGTATAATAACTAGTATTATCAGGCATATTAAAAAAAGGGTTCATAAAAATGGAAGCATATGAAGTAATCATAGCAGATATTGTTAAAGCTCTAACAACATATTTACCATCAAAGTTAGTTATATTTTTTAATTTATTGTATTCCTCGCTAGCTAAGGCAAGCGACTCTATTAAGTTCTTTAAGTATTTAAGAATGTGCTGTTGTATATTTAATAAATTCTATATTATTATTAATACTTAATCTATCAATAACTTCATGATTAATAGATATTTCATTAGCTTTACTAGAATCACAAAAATCAATTGTATATGGTTCGTATTTTAGTTTAAATCTTCCTCCCTTTCCCCTGCTTTAGCACCCCTCGCTGCTTTAGCAGCGAATGGGTTGCTAAAGCAAGGGGCGGGAATAAACTATTAAGTATTAATTTAGCAGTAGTTCGTTTTGCGTTATTTCCATCTCTCTTGCTTATGCAATCCGTACGGAGCGACAGCATTAATTTTAATTTTACTATATTTTTCAACAAATTTACTAAATAATTTATTAGACTTCTCCATTTTATACCCTCGCTGCTTTAGCAGCGAGATGTACTTCTCGCTCCTCCCTTTCCCCTTTCCCTTCGCTGCTTTAGCAGCGAATGGGTCGCTTGCCTAAGCAAGCGAGGGGAGGGAAGGAGCGAGTAACATTTTGGGAATCTCTAGCTTTTTTAAGTATTTCACTAGTATATCAACCACTTCAATTACCAGTCGCTGCTTTAGCAAGAGCGAGGGTATACTAATCCTCCATTCTCCTTTCTAAAAGGTAAAATAGGAGCTCTGATACCTTTAGGTACTTTCACCTACGCATAACAAAAACCAAAATAATTATCAAGATTATTATCAGTACTTCTACTAATATTACCTATCGGTAATTCCTTTAACATACAATATGGATATAGAGATACAACATCATAAATATAAATATTTTCAACATAACCTTTAAAGACTTCAACTCTTCCCCCAAAGGGGAGGGGTAGGGGAGGGGAAGGGGAGGGGAAGGGTAGGGGAAGGGGAGGGGAAGGGGTAGATGTAATTCCAACTTTTAAAGTTAGAGTATGAAATATGGATAATTTAACCAATAAAAATATAAAAATTACTAAAAATACACTATCAAAATCTACTAACAATAAAAATTTAGGTTTAAGATATTTTCATAGTAAATATATTACACCGACCCCCTTTGGGGAGATGGTGATAAAAATAAAGCTTCAGAATTAATAAGTACTATGGATATTGAGACTATAAATTATAACGGTATCCAAATACCTATCTGTATTTCAATAGCATATAATTTTAATGAGAGTAAGTTATTTTTAATAGATCATAAATTACTTGAATCAAATTTAGATAAAGCTATTGAAAATTTATGATGAGATTATTTTGGATTTGTTAAAAATAATATTAAATATTTTAAAAATATTTTTGTTCATAATTTAGGTAGTTTCGACGGTTTTTTTATTTATAAAGGCTTAGTAAAATGTTTTCCAGCATTTATGAGTGCCATTATAGATAATAATAATAAATTTATTCAAATAACCTGCCCCTCCCCTTTGGGGGAGGGGAGAAATATGAAAAATTGAAAATAAATTGAAAAGATTCATATAGAATATATCCAATTTCTTTAGATGATTTATGTAAAACATTTTATGTTGAAGGTAAGTTAAGTAAATATGATTCTAGATTTAATAATATGGATTTATTTAAGGATTTAGATTTATTAAATCAATTTAAAGATTATTCATTACAAGATTCTGTTTGTTTATTAAAAGCTTTAAATAAAGGTCAAGAAATATATTTAGAAGATCATAATGTAGATATTACATCAATTTTATCAACATCATCATTATCTTTAAAAATATTTAGATTGAAATATTTACAAAATAATATACCTATATTAAAAGGTTGAATTGATAGCTTTATTAGAAAAGGTTATTTTGGTGGTGCAACAGATTACTATAAAGCAGAAGGAAATAATTTATATTATTATGATGTTAACAGTTTATATCCTAAAGCTATGTGTAATCCTATGCCTTACGAATTAATTAAAACTCATAATGATATGAGTAATATTGATTTAAAAAATTTCTTTGGCTTTTGCTTAGCTGAAATTGAAACCACTAATAATATTAAAATACCTTTATTACCATATAAATATCAAGGTAAGACTATTTTCCCTCCCCTACCCCAAAGGGGAGGGGACGGGTAAATGAATTGGCATTTATTTTAGTGAAGAATTAAAAGCTGTAATACCTTACGGCTATAAAATAACCTTGATTAGAGGCTATGAGTTTAGTAAAATTGATTTATTTTCAAATTTTGTTAATTATTTTTATGAGAAAAAAAAAATGCTAAATCAAAAGCAGAAAAATTTATAGCTAAAATGCATTTAAATACATTATATGGTATCTTTGGTAGAAAACAAGAATTGATTGAAACTGTCAACATTCATAATAATGATTTACCTAAATTTATTTCTACTAGAATTATTAAAACTATAATAGAAATTAATAAAGATTATTCTTGCCTTTTATTAATTAAAAATATTAATTTTGATTTATTAAATCAATTAAATAGTTGCTTAGAAATTGATTTAAAAAATGTTATTGATACAGTAAAAAGTAATGTATCAATAGCTGCAGCAGTAACAGCTTATGCTAGAATTCACATGATTAAATATAAAATGTTACCTGGTTTATATTATACTCCCCTACGGGGAGATACTGATTCTATTTTTACAACATATAAATTACCTGATTCTGAATTAGGTCTTGATTTAGGTTTAATGAAAGATGAATTAAATGGAAGTGTAATAGATAAAGCTATATTTTTAGGTATAAAACAATATGTTTATACTTATACTGATAAAAACAATATAAAAATAGAAAAATCAGTATTTCCCCTACCCCAAAGGGGAGGGGGCTGGTATACCAAGAGATTCATTAGCTTTTAATGAGGTGCGCGGAGCGAGAAAAGATATTTTAAATAATAAAATTATAGTTAAAAATGTAGCTAGTAGATTTTATAAATCATTTAAAGATTTAAGCATAACAATAAAAAATTGTACAATAAATATTAAAAAAAATAACAGTAAAATATTAATAGATAATAATTATATTCCAATTACAATTAATGACTTAAAACATAATTTAGATAATAGAACATTATTTGAAAAATTAAAAAATAAAATAATGAAACTATTAAAAAAATATTTATAGATATTTTGCTTAATTAAAAAAAAACCAAATAATATCAAATTTGATGTATTTGATCCATATTTTTAATATTAAATTAAGGGAGAAGGTTTACTGAAACATTAGACTCTTTTAGTAAAATATAGCCCTCCCTCCCCCTTCCCCAAAGGGGAGGGGAGAGGGAAAACAATATAATGATTATAGTTAAATAGGTTATAACATTTGTTTTGCCAAACAAATATTATCAGTTCAATTCTGATTAATCATAAATACTAAAAGTATCATAATTTAAAAATTATATTAGTTATTATTAGTTAGAATACATCTTATTAATTTATATTATAGTCATAGTGTTCCTTTATGTTATAGCTTAGTTGTTAAAGCAAGTGAGTTGTATTCCTTCACTCCTCTCCCCGCCCCATTAGGTGAAGGGGATGGGTGTATGCTAGTAAGGCAAGTTTCTTTCCTCCTCTCGCTTTGCAAATGGAGCGGGGAGTAAAACCTCTTTAGATTTCCGCTCTGCTACTATATTAAATATAGTGTGCTAAAGAGCAGAAAAAATTTTTTGATTTTTTATCCAGAATTTTAATACATCTTCTAATATTAATTATCTATTATAATTAATATAAATTATTTTTTTTTTTTTTTTTACAAATGTTTATAAATTTAAAATATGTTTATTTAGGAACAATCCTAATTTTTATTTTACTAGATCATTTTATTATGAATCTATATTTAGGTTATAAAATTAAATTTTATTATCAAAAATTTAAAAATCAAACTTCTTCAGAAATAGGAATGGAAATATTTATTATAATATTTATATCATTATCTATTTTAAATATTTTTGGTTTTTATATTACAATAATGGAATTTGATAATAGTTTTAATGTATTTAATTTTTTAGGAGATACAGAAGGTAACAATAATGATACACATTTTCATTTAAATAAACCTAATGCTAATGTTTATGTTCAACCTCCTGCAAATCAACCTATAAATAATGCTGTAGCAGGTGCTACAGCAACCTGTGGTGCTTACGTAGCTCATAAAATTGTACAAAATATTCCTGCCGCTCCTGTTGTAAAAGCAGGTGTTGCTGCTGGTGTTTATGGTATAATGATGGGTAGTTCATATGTTTTAGGTAAAGGTTTTAATCAAGGTAATTCTGCATCTGCATCTTCTTCTACTTCAAATAAACAGAATTTTTTACCTGAACCTGATAATTTAAATTTTGAATCATTAATGAATATAGATTACAGTTTTCCTCTTAATTTATTTAATAGTCCTGTTTTAAATGAAAAATTTACAGAATTTCCTCTAAATATGCTTTCAGAAGCATATATTTTCACTAATTTATCACTATATTTCTTCTTTATAATATTAAATACGTTTTTAGTTGAATATATTCTTAAAATAGATTTTAATAAATATTTACCTAATAATAAGATAGGAAAATGTTTATTGTTTTTTAAAAATAGATACATTACTACTCCCCTTCCCCCGCAAAGCGACTAATGGGGCGGGGAGAAATAAATCAAAAATAATTATAAGAATTATTAGTGTGATTTGCTTATTCTATTGTTTAATTATGATAAAAATTTGTTTTTATTTTATTATTAACAATTAAAAGTTTTTAGTTTAATTTTAAATTTAATTTAAAATATATTTACGTATTAACTTAACTAGAAAACAAAAATTAATTAAATGAAAATCAATTAATGTTTTCAATTTTAAACTTCATTATTAAAATAGTTTCTCCTGTTCATAAAATTATTATAAAATTTTTTTGATTTCTTTATTTATTTGCATCTAAACCCAAAATTATGGTAAATAGATTTTTTAGTATTATTAATCTATTTAAAATTTTTAAAAAATTATCCAAAGTTAAATTAATAAAATATATTTTTATATTTATTAGATTTATATTTTATCTTAATGCTTTATTCGGTGTTTCAGTTATTTTATATTTCGATTATGATTTGAGTTTACTAAATTCAATATCTAATTGATTTAAAGATTTAAATATAATAAATTATTTTTATTTAAAATGTCAAAATATTTTAATTTCTATTAGAGATTTTATTAACTCATTTATTAATAAAGATTTATCTTCTCCTAATTCTATTAATAAAACATCTACTTATTCCTTCCCCGCACCATTAGCTGAAAGGGAAGAGAACAATTATGAAATAGATGAATCTATTAGAATGAATTATAAAGCTAAAGATTTTAATAATGATTTAGATAAAGCTAAAGATTTTAATAATGATTTAGATAATTCTAGCGATCCGGGAGGGAAGGAGCGAGATAAAGATTATTTATCATTTATTAAATCACCTTATTTCTACGTTCCAGTAATATTAATTTTAATTGGTGGTTTTACTTATTACAATTATGATAGTATTAAAGATTTTATTACATCTATTTATAGTAGTAATCAAAATTATGGTGGAGGTAATCCAAGTAATTTTAGTAAAGATTTTAATAATAATAGTATTGAAGATCGTGATGAATTTAATAATTATTTTAAAGATTCAAATACTCAAACAGAAGTAAATACTTCTTCCCCTCTGGGAGAAGTTGGTGTGCTCCCCGCCCCATTAGGGGAAGGGGGTGGATCTTCAATAAAAGATGATAAATTACCACACCCCTCGCTCTAAGCGACAGCTAAAGCAGGACAGGGGGAGAAGAAGTAATTAAACAAGCTAAAGAAGTTTTAAATAACGCTAATTCATTATCAAATCATAGTGAAAAAGTTTCTAATGAACTGAGTAAAATAATTGATAAAAATTAATAAAGGAGGTGGAAATGATACAAAATATTTATCAGATATTTCTGATTTTCTATCTACTTCTTCATTAGAACAAAATTTTGCTTTTGTAAATATCAGCGGTTGTATAATAATAATAATTTCTTTAATATCATTATTTACTATATTTTATGGAAATATATTAATTGATAAACTTCAATTAGAAAAAAGTTATCCTAAAATAGCTAAATTTATCCAGTGGAGGTTAAAATTCAAATTATATTATTCTCGCGCTCGCGCAGCGAGCGAGTAATTGATTTTATCCTAATTTTTACTGTTGCATCTATAATTATTTATATAAATATATTATTTTACATATATTATTAATTATTAAAAATATTCCCAACAAATTATTAAAAAATATAATTAATTTTAACCTCGCGCGCCGCCGAAGGCGAGGAAGTTATACTTTTTAAAAGTTTGAAAATTTAAGTATAAAAATTTATAAAAATTTGTAAAATTTTATACTTTTTTTTATAAAAGAATGAAAAAATTAATTTTTAAAAATTTAATAATATGAAAAGCCTTACTTAAGGTTAGAATATCTGCTATAGTTCTACTATTCTCTGCATTACTAAGTTTCAATTTAGTAACAGGAATAGGAATATATAGTGGATTATTCCACATTAATTTGATAAGTCAATTAATAAAAATATTTTTATTATTTATAGTTTCTACAATATTAATATCTTCCTCCCCTCTCTCATCACTAGGTGAGCGGTCGCTCACGCGGGAAAAAGGGAGAGCTAAAAATCTTATAATAAATAAAAGTATAGTTAACAATATTTCCTATAATTTAATATATATTGTTTCTTTTTTTTTTTTTATAATCGTCAGTCACTTGCTGCTAAAGCAAAAAAAATTATTTCAAATACTAGTAGACTTTTTTTATATATTATGTAATAAAACAACTTTGAAAACCTTCTTTAATTTTAAATATTACGCACAATACAAAAAAATAAAATGAGATTATTTAAAGAACTAGTAAAAAAATTTATAAATACAGATTGCTTAAACAATATATTTGTTAGAACATGAACAGGTATAAAAAAAGGTATAACTACTTCAACTTTACCAGAAGATAAATTAAATTTTCAAAAACATCCTCGCTTTGCGCTTGTAAGAATATTAAGAGTGCTTGGTGGAATAAGTTTTTTAAGTTTATTAGGTCGAGGTTACTTTGAATTACATGGAATATATTTATATATTTGTTTTTTATTCACTTTACTTTTTTTTATATATCATATTTACTTATCAATACATAGATTTAAACATATTAAAAAAATATTAAAAGGTAAAGATTTAGAGGTAAGAAATTCTCCTCTTGATAAATATGCTACAATAATTGCAAGAGCATTATTTTGTCGCGGAGCGAGGAAAATATTTATGTGAAACAGCTCAACCTGTAGGTCTAACACTAGGATTAATGTTAGGTAGTGATGAAATTTTAAAAAGTAGTGGAAGAGATGCTTTCTTTGCACCTTTGTTAGGATCTGGATTAAATAAAGTATTACCTCAAACAAATTTAAGTAAATGAAAAAATTCCACTGAAATTGCTACTAGAGATGTAAGTAACATTTCAAAAGAAAAAACAGTTATTGAAGAGTTATTAAATAGTACTAGTACAACAACTGATCTTAATAGTAGTGATAAAAAAGAATTTATCAAAGCTTTAACTGAGCTACATAAATCAAATGAAAATGAATTAAATAATGCTAGCGCCCTTTGGTGAGCGAGAGAAAAAGTTTTAACATTATTAAATAATAAACCATCAAATAATTAATATATTATTATTAGGAATATTTGAAATAATTTAAAGAAATATATCTTTATCATTTCTCGCTGCTGCTTGTCTATTATTTTTAACTATTTTTTCTTTTTTATATGTTTACAGCTTAACATCATTATAATTTAAATTTAAAAAATTTAAAACTAAAACAAATATAACTACGGCTAAAAAATATAAAAGAATGATAATTTTTATTTTATATTTAATATTTTTATATAATTTTGTATTACAAAATTTATACTATAGAATATCTGCTATAATTCTACTATTTTCTGCATTATTAAATTTAGTAACAGAAGCGCGGAGCGAAGGAATATATAATGGATTATTCCATATTAATTTGATAAGTTTAGTTCTAGAATTTTTTGCTATATGAAGCATAAGACTAGAAATACCATCTTTAATTTTAAATATTACGCTGCTGCTTTAGCAAGAGCACTTATTTTTTTCTTTACCTTTATAATATTTAATGATGAAGCATTAGAAAGTTTTCTGGAAGAAAATACAAAAAAAAAATTAACTGCTCTTGAATTACAATTTGAAGAAAAGTTTAATAATATTAATAAAGAAATAAAATCTTTAAAGAAAACATCTCCAGAAAATAAAACAACCTTCCCCTTCCCCCGCAAAGCGACTAATGGGGCGGGGAGAATATCATCAAAATGAATTAGAAAAGAATTTAAAAAGTGGTGATGAAATTTGAAAAGAATTAAGAGATACTATAGATAAAAGTAAATCTAAATTTATAGCTGATGATGATGATGATTTTTTTGATTCTTATAAAGAATTTATAAGTGAATTAGATAATGAACAATTATGTAATTTAATGTCTATTTTTACTTCTTTATTTATATTAATTTGTTTATATGAGATTTTAATTATCAATTTTGGTAATGAAATAATAAATTATTTTAAATTAGATTTAAAATTTCCAAAGATAGCTAAAATCATTAATTTTAGAAAAAAAGTAACTAGATTTTCTATTTTAATCAATTATTTATTAATATTTTTAGCTTTAATTTTTATAATATATATTAATTGTTTTACATTGTTTTATATATAAACTATCGCTCAGCACTTGACCGATCCACTCTCTCGCTGCGCGACTCATCTACTTCTTCCTCCCCCTTCCCTCCCCTTCCCTCGCTTTGCGGGGGAAGGGGAAGGGGAAGGGGAGAAGGTTCAATCAAACATAAAACAACTAATTTCTTAAATAAAGAGATCTCGCTTTGCGTAGAAGATAAATTTATTGATAGCCCGTTCTCTCCCAATAAATATTGGGATGATTTATATTTATAAGACCTCCTACCTCGCCGCCACAAAGCGAGAGCGAGAGCGTGTGGGAGGGCATGAAGTTATTTTAATAAAACTTTATTACTATATTTATTTACTCAACCTTTTCTTTTTGAGAAGGTAGAGGTTTTGTTTCTCGCTATCTTGCTAAAGCAAACAGCGACACCTGCATTTATTTCGCCCACCCTTTTTTTAAACGAGCACTCAAAGGTACAGGGTTGTTTCACGCTTGTGTGTTCATTAAATTTACAAATAAAATTAATTTTACCCCTATTTTACCCCCATAGCCTAATTAATGTAATTATTCTTATTTATAGCTTATCTTATCAAAAATATTCTTTATTTAGTAGCTAATTTAAAGACAAAGTAATTAATAATTAAATTAAATAATAATATAAATTAGAAGTAAAACATAAAATATTATAAAATTTTAGCATTAACACGATCTAAACTATATAAAAAAACCTACCTATCCCTATATACTTCCCCCCTCTCACTCTGGCTCTTGCATTTCTCCTATCACTTATCTCTCTTTTTCTCTTAACTTAAAAAGCACTACAGGTGTTTGAGTGCTTGTGCTGTGCTAATATAAAAGATTTTTTCATTCCATTAATAAATAAATTTGACATATAATATCACAGTCGCAAAAGCTAGAAGTGTATACTTAATACTTAATACTTTAAAAAATTTTTTTTACTTTACTTAATTTATTTTGACTTTCTATAAACGTTTAAATTATAAATATTTTTTATTTTTGCTTTAAGTGCTAGCTACTATCTATATACAGGTAAGTGATGGTGAGTTAGAGTCGCTCACTCGCTATCGCTCACGACCACTTTCACATATTGTTAAGGTGAGTGAGTGGATTGCCTCCATCACTCTCACTCTCACTCTCACTCTCACTCTCACTCTCTCTATCACTTTCACTTTCACTTAAACTAATGTGAGTAGCTAAGGCAAGTGAGTTGCTAAGGCAAGTGAGTGAGTGATTGAGTTAATGAGTGAATGAGTGGGTGTTGCTCCGCTATGCTAGGCCAGAGGAAGCAAGAGTTAGCAAGGACGGTTACTTTCGCATAAGCGAGTGAGTGTTGCCTACCAATGGAAGCAAGAGGGATTTTAATTGACTAAGCAAGCGCGCGAGCGAGCGGAGCGGGTGAGTTATTTACATAAAAAAGAAAAACTTTGGCTAAAAAGTGCTATGTTAGCATTAACAACTCTTTTTTTTTAGTATCTTGTTTTAATATTATTTTAATAATCATTGTTTTTTTTTAAGTTTATTTATTAATAGTTTTTAAACAAGCGCTTATTGTAGCAAACGAGGAAAAATAAAAAGTGCTGGTCGCGCATCGCGGAACGATAGATAAAATATTAATTTATATTTTTCTTTTTTTTTTAATAAAACAAGCGCTTGCCTTAGCAAGCGAGATAATAGATATATATTTTATTATTTATATTAAGCCGAAAGAAGGATTTGAACCTACTTTTTACCGTCATGAATGGTAAGTTTTGACCATTTAAACTATTTCAGCTATATTAAAAAGAGTACTTTGCACTTAGCTTACAATTTTTATTAAATTAATCGCTTTAATATTGATAAAGCACTTCAATTATTTATTAATATTTTTTTTAATTAATTAAATATAAGGGTTAAGAGTTAGATTTATTTTTAATTATCTATAAGACGAGTTTTGTAAAATAACTTTTTTATTTTAAATAAATAATAAATATAATTTATAAATTATAAAAAAGTTTACTGAATTTATCTAAATATTAATAAGTTAGGATATAGGATTTTTAATTTTAATAACTTATTTATTTTAATAAACATACTAAAGTGTTAGATAATATTTTATATAAATAATATATTTTTATAAGTTAAAATTTTCTTTTAAATTTTTCCAAAAAATTAATTTATTATATATATCCTTTAATTAACCTTGAACCTTACTAAATTAAAAATATTTAATTTCAGTTTTAGATATCTTAACTCTCTTTTAAATACTGTTAAATTTTATTTAAAATAATTTTTTAATATTTTGAATTTACTATTGTTTATTTTAGTTAACTTAGTTTCCCTACAATGCTTTAGATGCTTTAGATGCTCACTGTTTTAAATTCTCCCCCCCCCTTCGTTCTCACTTAAACTGTCGCTCGCCTGCTTTATCATACCCTCACTTATTCGATCTCGCTAGCCACCTCTGCTTTAGCTCACCTTTGCTAAAGTAGGGAGCGACACTACCCATTTCTCTTGCTCACTTACTCGCTAAGCTGTTTAAGCAAGAGGGACAATATCACTCACCATCACCTGTGAGTTTAAGTGAGTGGGTGGCTGAGTTGCCTAAGCAAGTGAGTGTGCAAAAAAAGCGAGAGAGCTGCTACGCAGGGTGGGTGTCGCATTAGCGAGCCTAAGCAAGATAAGCAGTCCTCACTCTCACTCGCTTATGCTCACTAATGTGAATATGGTTGTGTCGCTGCACTTGCTCTCTCGCCTCCTTGCTAAAGCAAGGACGGCGGCTACTGCTTTAGCCAGAGCGAGAGGGAAACTTTAGATAATGCTTAAATAAAGAAAAAGTTAGCAATAGGAGGATTGCTAGCGATAGATATACTAGGTTACTATACTAGTGCTTAGTAAAAATAAAAATGCAGATAAATATTAGTCGCTCTCACTCGCTCATTTGCTTTTTTTTTTCACATTTGCATTATCGCATTATTGCCTAAGCAAGGGAGTGATAGCGATTGCAAAATCAACTAAGCAAGATTGTGATTGCAATTGTTGGCGGAAAGATTTAAAAAAATAATATTCTAGTAATGTTAAATAGATTTATTTTTTTTTATGTAAACTAATATTACATTAATATATTATTAATGTAATATATAAGGTAAAATCAGAGGCTCGAACTCTGAACATCGTCGCCACAAGACGTTATTTTACCATTAAACTAATTCTACCTCTTTTAAAAAAAATATTTTTTTTAATAAACTATATTTTTTTAATTATTATTTTATATACCGTATTAATATTGTGTCTCGCACACTCGCTCACTAGCTCTATTGCACTCTTGCTTTAGCAGTCCAGCTTTAGCAGCTCTCGCACCATAGCTTTCCTTCCTAAAGTAAAGGAGCGACGGGTGCGAGACACAGCTTTAGTTCCCTGCTTTAGCTCCCTGCTTTAGCTGTGGGACTTTTAAAAAAAGGGGATGGGGGAGCAGCTAAAGCAGTCGCCGAAGGCGAGAGGAGATGGGGGGATGAAAAGAAAAAAGATGGAGCTGCAAAAGCAGGGGAAAGGTAAAATAGCAGCTAAAGCAGTTGGGAGTTAAAGCAGGGGTATTAATCAATTATTTCTTTATTTTTATTAATAGTATATAAGGACACTTATTTTAGGATATTATAGATTTTTCAAACAATCTCTCTTATTTTCTTTTTCTGTTTTTCATATTTCTCTAAGTTGCTTTAAAAATATGACTTTTTATTTTTGGAAAATGAGACATTTTATTTTGCCTACTATTACTTTTTTAAAAATTGTATGGAAGTAGCCCATCTTTAGATTAGGAAATAAATAAGTAAAATTAGAATTTATTAATATAAATTATAGACTTTAAATATAAAAAAAAGAATAATAGATATTATAAATTTTAATTTACCTAAAACTTTATTATCATTAAAAAAATTTAACTTTTAAAAGAGAGTAAAAATATAGCACAATTAATACTGTGTTATATACTATATTAAGCAATCAACTATGAACATTTTTATGTTTAAATTTAATTAAAAAAATTATTTTTCTTTTTATTTTATTTTTATATAAATATATTAAAATATTAGATAAATGGCTAAATATTTTTATAAAAATATGCAGTGTCGCGTTTGCTAGGCATTCGCTAGGCACCGCTCCCCTCCCCTTTGGGGTAGGGGAGGTGTTTACTAGGCGTTTGCTAGGCGATAGCTAGCTGCTACAGCAAGAGAGGGATTTAATTTTTCTCTTTTGCTTAGGCTCACTATCACTTTTACTCACTTTATCTCTATCACTATCTCTATCACTATCACTAATGTGAGTGAGTGAGTGAGTGAGTTTTTAATTTAGCAACAGATTTATAAATTATTCTTAGCTAAATAAAAAATTACATCTTGATGTCAACACCACATTAGTGAGTAAAAAACAAAATTAAAATGGATTTATTTAAGGAACTAGTAAAAAAATATGGTGTAGGTTTGGTTTTAGCTTCTGCAACTTTAGATGGATATAGAAGACAGGTTGTAATTGATAAGAATAATAGGGTACTCGATCAAATTAATAATGCAAGAAATGAATTATCAAAATCTAATAAGGAGCAATATGATAAAATAATTGTTGAGGAGTCTGAAAAAATTAAAAATCAAGCAGTTATGGTTAGATATAAAGAATCAGCAGAAAATCATAAAAAAGCAGTTGATGATTATAATGCTAATCCTAATGATTATAATAAAAAAGAAATGGATAAGTATACAAAAAAATTGGACGAATCTTATGATGAAATTAAAAAATTAGATATAAGTGAAATTTTAAGCTCTTTATATAATAAATATAGTGAATTTTTGGATTCTTTGACTCCTGATAAAATTGTTTGTTTGTTTAATATAATTATAGATGGTTTAATTTTATCTTCTTTCATTAGTGTTTTATCTATTATGTTAAGTGAAAATATAATAAATAAAATAGTTTTTTTAGAAAAATATCCTAGAATACTTACATTATTAAAATTAAGAAATAATATAAATAAAAAAGTATCTAAGTTTTATTTATTAATGCATTTAATTATTATTATATTAGGAATTTTAGGTAATATTATTATGTTTTTTATCTAATCTAATCTAATCTAATCTAATTTAATAATTAAAAAAAAAATATTTTTAATTTTATTTTATAAACGAATTATGTAAGGCAAGGCTTAACAAGTTTTATGTTGTTATATTTTTTTAAGCGTATTTGTACAAAATATAATAAATGACTATTAAAGAATTTTATATATATATAAAGTTTATATTAGATAAATTCCTTCTAAATCATATTTAATAGAGGTAGGTGACAAGAGAATACCTTCACGTTGGTGTCACTGTTTAAACTAAATTCTCAAAAGTATAAACTGTGGTAAGATGTAACAGTATAAATAAAATATCTTCTTACAATAAAATAAAATAAATAAACAATAAAAACAAGCGCGCAGCGATCGCGCAGCGATCGCGCAGCGAGAACAATTTTATAGTAACAAAAATAAATAGTAAAAATAATTTAATGGTGTACTGCAGAAATAATATAGAAATAGGTAGTAATTTATTAACTCCTTTAACAAAAAATAAAGGTAATAGAAATTGTTTTATTTTAAATAATAATATGTTTTATTCAACTGATATGGCAGCTGCTAAAGCAGGCGGGATATTCCTATTATGAGTTTAAAAGTTATTGTTAAATATAAATCGGGAATAATTAAAATTAATCCTTATCAAGGCTTACTTAAAGGTAAAGAAGAATCAAAATTTCAATTTGGTGCTGCTAAATTATATCCGAGTCCTTCTGAATACAGAAAATTTGAAGATATTTGTGATTGACATTCTAGAATAAGACAAATTATTAACGAGGAATTAATAGCAGGTTAAACATATGATATAGCTGTTATCGGACGGGATATTTTAAATGAAGAATATCTCACTGCTTTAGCACCCCTGCTTTAGCACCCCTCCCTCGCTTTGTGATCGCTTTGCGATCGCTTTGCGATCGCTTTGCGTACATAAGGGGAATGGGTTGCTAAAGCAAGGGGAGGTAAACATTTCTTAATAATTAGTGAAACAGACATTAATGCAGTTATTACTAGAATAGAGGGTAATATATTTGTTAATAGTGTTTTACTTAATAGTGGTGAAATAGAGGTTGCTGAAAATAATAATGATTTAGAATCAGGTATGAGGTTAATAGTCTTCTTATTAAGACCTGTATCTTTTAACTTTAAAGTTAAAAACTTAGCTAATAAATTATTATTATCTAAAATAGAATGCGAAGCAAAAAAAAATAAATCTATTAATAAAAAAGAATTACTTAAATTAAATAATACAAAAATTAAAGCATTATTTAACAGTTTACCTTATAGTAATATAATAAAAGATTTAGAAAATTTTCCTCCCCTGCTTTAGCAGCTAAAGCTGGGGCGGCTTATGTATTGAAAAAAATACACTGAGAGTTCTGGTATTATTGGTTCCTTGTATCAATATAAAAATAGTAAAATATTAATTCATAACACGAGTATTAAAAAATGTAAAGGCATTGAAGGTATAGTATATAAAAAAGATCGAAAATATTTTAGATTTACTGATAAAACTATAGGTGATAATGCATTTCTAAGAACAATTAATAATACTACTATTAAATACGAAAATAATAAAATTATTTATATTGATAGTAAAATAAATAGTAAACTAGTTGAACCTTTAAAAATTGATTTAGTCGCGCAGCTGCTAAAGCAGAGATACTAAATTTGGAACATTTGATATTGAAACTGCATTAGATATAAACAATAAATTTATACCTGTATCTCGCTCGCCCGCCTTAGCAAGGCGGGCGGGCGGGCAAGTGGTTGAAAAATTGAAAATGAATATAAAGATTATATTATTACTAATTATAAATCAAGCGCGGATTGCATAAGCAAGATAGAGTATGTTTAAAAATTGTTTTGATAATATGTTATCGCACCTCTGCTTTAGCAAGGAGCGAGAGCATAATAATTATACTTGGTATGCACATAATTTAGGAGGGTTTGATGCTGTATTTATATTAAAAATATTATTTGAAAATTACACAAAAACTAAGGTACAATTTAAAGATGGTAAACCTTTATCAATTAAAGTGTCATTATATACTAAAGATAAAGATAATAAGAATAAAGCTAAGAATATTGTAATTAAAGATAGTTATAAAATACAACCATTAAGTATTAGAAATCTTATTAAAGCGAATGATATAACGACGAAAAAGCTATATTTCCCTTATACATTCATGAGAACAGATAATATTAATTATGAAGGTAAAATTCCTGATAAATCATTTTCCCCTCCCCCTCGCTTTGCGAATGGGGCGGGGGATGGTAATATTTCTGATTTAGAGTATAAAAAAATTGAAGTTGAATTTAAAGATAAAATTTGGATTTTGAAAGATGAACTATTAAAGTATATGAAAAATGATATTGTAGCATTATATCAAATTATTGATAAATTTAGTCAAGAAATGTATGAATTAGAAAACTTAAATATTACTAGTGTTTCTACTCTACCCCTTCCTCCCCCCCCCCCCCCCCCGGGATATATATATAGTAGTGATTTTTTGTTAATAGTTATAATTGTTAAATTGTGGTTTAATTAATATTAAAATAATTTAGTTTGTTTATAGGTTATTAGTCCATAAAAAGTAAAAATATTTAATTAGACTTAATGTTTATATATTTAATTGATAAGGGGTAATATTAAGGAGTAAAATTTGTATTAAAAGTTGTTTGTAAGAAATAATAAACTTGATTAAAATTAATCAAAATTTTCTCACATACTTGTAGGCGACATTGGGCTATCATTTGAATTAACTTCAATAACCTTATTAGCTTTAGGTGTAATTGAACCTTCCCCCTCCCCTGCTTTAGCAGGGGTAGGGGAGATGATGTTGGAGAATTAAATGATGCTTCTTCAGTTCCACATCCATATTTTAATATAAGATTATCAGTTTTTATAGGTTTTAAATTAGAATTATCTAAAACTTTACCATCAACTGTTGAACTATTATCAAATGTTTGTACTGAAGCTTCTTTATAATAAGAATCTTCATTTTTAATTGAAGAATGATCCACACTTTCATGTTTGTTACTTCATTTAATTAAATCTTTATAATTATAAGTTTTTTTAACTTTTCCTAATCCAGAAAAAACTTTATTTCCCCTGTCCTGCTTTAGCTGAAGCGAGGGGAGAGTTAAATTATCTAAATGTCCTGGCTTATTAAAACGATTTGAAAGTTCTTGATAAACTTCAACCTTTTCTTTTAAACCATTACTTAGTTTTTCTATTGATTCTAAATGTTCTTGATTATTATTTTTATGTAATAAATCTAATTTCTCTTCAATTCTTTGTTGTGATTGATTTTGTTGATTAGAAAGATCTTTGAATGAATTTTTTAACTCATTCAAAACATTAGTATTAGTATTTAAAGCTTAATTAGTAGCACCAGTATTTTTTGTATTTTTTAAACCATTAATCGTATTGAAGGTAGCCATTGAAAAGGATGCTAAGGTTAGACCTTGAAAAATTCTTGTTATTGTGTTTTTGTTCATTATTAAAAAAAAAAAAAGTATTATTAATATTAGATTATTTATTAATTTTTATTATATATTAGCAGAAATAAAATTAAATAGGAAGTATTTTAGAGAACAGGTTTATTATTGATATTTTAGTTTAAACAGTAACACCACGCGAAGGTAATCTCATGTTACCTAAAAATATAAAAATTAGCAATTATTAATAATTTCTTCTTTTAAAGAATAATGATAAAGTTATCATCCTTTTTGACTATCATCCATAAATAATTTTTAAATTTATATACTTAAAATAGAAAATATGAATCAATGACTATATTTTTATGTAAAAATTAAGATAAAAAGATTCTGTTTAATTAACTCAAAAAAAAAAAATTCTCTGTTTTAAAAAAAAAAATCCAAAATTCAAGAAAAAAATGTAAAAATTAATTTAAAAAATATTCAAAAAATAAGTGAATTGTTCCAGACATCAACAAAATAGACACAAAAAAATTTCCTATATACTACCAGCTTTAGCAGCCCCTCTCTGCTTTAGCAGCTGCGCTACTCCTTTCCCCTTATGGGGTAGGTCGGCGATAGCGATAACTAAAGTCATTAATAATACAATAAAATAATATCAAAATATATAAATCAGATAATAAACAGAGAATAAACTCTATAAAAGATAAAAAATCTAAATAAATAAAACTATTAATTCATTAAGCAAACTTGTAAATTATTATTTACCTATATAAATCTCTCGCTTGCTAAGGCAAGCGACTGTGTGGGTTGCTATCACTAATGTGAGCCGCGGAGCGGGGGGGGGGGGGGGTAAAATATATTATTGATTAAAATTATAATTAGTGTAAATCTATTGCATCTTTAAGATATGAACATGTTAATAATGTTAAAACAAAAGCTTGAATTAACGAAACTGCAATTTCTAAACCAATTAAACCAAGGAATATAGCAAAAGGAATTAAAGTTAATACAGCAACTATTACACTACTTGAAAATAATTTATATAAAAATGTAGATAAAATTTTTAATAAAGTATGTCCAGCTGTAAGGTTGGCAAATAATCGAACTCCTAGAGATACGGCTCTAGCAAAATAACTAACTATTTCAATTAAAACAATTAAAGGTACAAGAGCTAAAGGTGTTCCTGAAGGTATAAAATAAGAAAAAAATTTTAATTTGTGTTTAGATAAAGATAAAATTGTAACACCCATAAAAATAGTTACAGATAAACCTAATGTTACAACTGCACTTGCATTTACAGCAAATGAATAAGGTACATTAGATATTAAATTACCAACTAATACAAAAAAAAATATAGAATAAATAAATGGTAAATATATTTCATTTAATGATCCTATTTGATCTTTAACCATTGTTCCTAAACTTTGAAATGAGGATTCGAAGGCTATAGACCATTTATTTGGTATTAATTTTACTTCATTATCTCCATATGCATGTAATCCTATAATAGTACACAACACTAAAATTGTATAAAAACCTAAGTTTGTTAAACTTAAATTAAAATAATTTAATATTGGGGCATTAAATCCAATTAAACTTAATACTTCAAATTGAGCTAAAGGGGAAAAAATAAATTCTTGAGACATTTATATAATTATAATTTATAATATCTATTATTTTAAGATAACTTTTTAATTTATTATTACTTTTAATATTTCATTTTTAATTTAAAATTTTTTATTTTTTCTATCGCTTGCTCACTCTCTTGTTTAGGCAACTCACTCTTGCTTAGTTGCTTATACTATCGCTAATGCGACTAATGCGAATATGTATATGTCGCCGTCCCCTGCTTTAGCACCCCCCCTCTCCCTTTCCTGCTTTAGCTGAAGCGAGGGTAGCAGATTGCATAAGCAAGAGGGGTGGGAGCGAAAGGGTTGCGGAGCAAGGGTAGCGACCCTGCTTTAGCAGGGGGGGGAGCTGGAGAGGAGGGGGCGGGGGTGGGTGAATGTGATAGGGAGCAGCTAAAGCAGGAGCGAGAATGAGTAAAAGCAAGCAACTCTATTTAACCAAAACTTAATATATAGTCGCTTTAACGAGTAAGTGGGTATACTCATTTTTTTAAGGCAATACTTGCCTTAGCATTTGGACCTTGGCTTAGTCGTTTTTTTTAAATATTCCTAAGCAACTATTATGCTTAACCAACACCAGCCTCGATTTAACTACTACCACCGTTCTCGCCCAGCTTATGCTGCCCCACTATAACTTAAGGTGTGTGTTGCATTAGCAAGTGTTAAGCAATAACAATAGTAGGTGAAAGTTAAAGTTTAAGTAAACAACAGCGAGTTTAAGTTAAAGTGAGAAAAAAAAAAAATAAAGTTAATTAATTAGCAGTGATTTATATTTAAAAATAAAAATTTAATAAAAATAATAAAAAATGTTTTTAATATTAATTATTAATCTTTATTAGAAATTGAAATTATAATAGTTGCAAACATTGCTAATAATAATATAATACTTAAAGTTATTAATAATACAGCTCCGTAAGTATATAAACTATGACCTAATACTTCAATTTGTTGAAAAATTGTAATTAAAGAATCTGAAGATGAAGAATAAAAAATGTTATTTACAATTGAATTAATTAAATTCATTTTAATAATATATGATTCTGAAAACATTTCATTTAAATAAGTAATTTTATCTAAAAACATAGATAAAACCGGTACATTATTAAAATTAAATTTGATTATAGAAAAAATTATAAATATAAATAATGAACCTACAGCTAATGCTAAAGGTAAAGTTTTAGTATACTGACTACCAGTTTCTAAAATATCTGTAAGTTTGATATTGATCATCATAATAACAAATAAAAATAGTACGGCTATAGCACCTACGTATACAATTATATAAGAAATTCCTACAAAATTAATTCCAATTAAAATTAGATAACCTGCAGATAGTACAAAAGTAGCAATTAAAAAAATTACTGAAATAACTGGATTTTTAGAAGTAATTGAAAAAACACCTGATAATAATGTAGCAAAAGCTAATATATTTATTAAAATAGTTGTCATTGTTTATAAAAATAAAAAAAAAATAAAAATTTTATATGCCTACGTTTAACTTTTTTAATATTTCTATTAATTTTAACTTTTAAAATATTTTAACTAATTTTAATTTTTATTTAATAATTGACTCCATTAAATTTTATTAAGATAAAGCAAATAAAATGTAAGCACAGCTTTATAAATACATTAAATTTTTAAATAAAATAAGATAATATATAAAAAAGTTGTAAAAAGTTTAATATTAAGGCCAAAGGCTATAAGTTATTATTATAACTATTATTTTACATATCTCTTACATGCTTGCTTACACTTTTACTATCTCTTGCTCCCTCGCTCCCTCGCTGGCTTAGGCAAGCGACCCTGCTTTAGCACCCCACCCTCGCTTTGCGATCGCTTTGCGATCGCTTTGCGATCGCTTTGCGATCGCTTTGCGATCGCTTTGCGATCATAAGGGGAATGGGGAGCAAAGCGAGGGTGCCTGCTTTAGCTGCTAAAGCAGCAGGGAGCAAAAGAGAAAAAAAAAAAAAAAAAAAATACTTTTCCCTCCCCTGCTAAAGCAAGGGGAGGGGAAAGAAATTTAATTTTTAAATTTTTTTTTAGTGACTTTTGCCTTTTATTAGGAGCCTATTTTTAATTTATAGTTAGCTTTTTTTTTACAATCACCAATTATAAACATAAAGTGAGCGTTGCTTTAGCTAGTGAAGGTTTTATTTATTTATTTTAAATTAGTGAAAAGTATTTTTAGATTTATTGCTTCTTTATTAAGCTTAAGCAGCCGTTCTCGCTTTGCGCGCTGTGCTACTCTGCTTTAGCAGCTGCGCGAGACACCCTCGCCTCCTGCTTTAGCACCCCTGCTTTAGCACCCCTCGCTGCTTTAGCTGCGATTGGGTTGCTAAAGCAAGGGGAGGACGCGAATAAACGAGTGAGATTTGGTATTCTATTAGTTGTTGATTATAACAACATCTACTGTTTTTGTTTAGGAAACTCACTCTCGCTCCGCGCTTGCCAATTTAAGGGAGTTAGAGTGCTTTAATAAATTGCAATAAATCACTTATATAAAAAATACCATTCACATTAAGTTAAGAGAGTTGCTTTACAAATTAATTTGGGCTGGAAAAAAAAACAAGGCTCCTCGCTTTGCGAAGGAAGCAAAAAAATTTTACATAGTTTTTAATTAATAACTGTAATTATAAATTAGTAACAGCAAGCAGAGATTAAAAACTAAATTTAATATAAAAATTTTATAAATTTAGGATAGCAGGTTTAACCTAGAAAATTTGACCTTATTATTTAAATTAATATAAAAGGCAGAATGATTAATCATTTCTTACAAATATATAAATATTAAGTACTTCTTTTTTTTTTTGAGCGCTCACCTTTCTTGCTAAGGCTACATCACTCTTACCTTTTGGCCGCTCTGCTTTAGCAGCTGTGCGAGACACCCTCGCCTCCTGCTTTAGCACCCCTGCTTTAGCACCCCTCGCTGCTTTAGCAGCGAATGGGTTGCTAAAGCAAGGGGAGGACGCGAATAAACGAGTGAGAACGATGCTAGGCTAAGGCAATAATGCGAAAGTGAGCGGTTGCTTAAGCAAGAGTGAGCGAGGAAGAACTCTTATAATTTTAACTTTTTTTTAGCATTATAGTAACATCACTAGATTTAATTTTTATCTTTTGGCTTTATTTTATTTTCTAACTATTACTTATATTTAAAATTAAAAGCCTAGTGAGTGGTTTAAAGCAAGTTACTGCGGTAAGCCAAATAAAAGGCATAAGCTTTGGATATGAAAAGCAAGAGTGTAGTATGAATTGCAAGCGCGCAGCGAGGCATTTATTTAAAAAAAAGCGCTCCCTGCTTTAGCAGCTAAAGTAGGGGAACGTGACTGCTAAAGCTAAAGCTAGGGGCGGGTTGCAGAGCAGCTAAAGCAGGGGTTGCTAAAGCAAGGGTGAGCGAGAGCAATAGTTTAAGTTAGCACTATATTTTTTTTGTATTTGTATTTATTATTATATAAAAATAGAGTATATACGGCACAAATTATTTATATTTTGCAATAAAAAACCGCAAACTAGAGATTTTTTAAATTTATAAATCAATAAGTTATAAGGTTTAATAGTTATTCTTCTAACTAAATAATACTAAATGATGTTAGTTACTATTATTAGAAAAATATTTGATTAATCAGATTTAAACTGATGACTCCTCCTTCGCGTAGCGAGGCTAAGAAAGTGTTATTTCTTTAACTATAATCAATATTTTACTCTCTTTAATTATTTTTATAAATGAATGACAATGATTTCTTAACTTTGATTATATTATTACTTAGTAAAGCCTTACTTAAAGATTATTAAATAAAAGATTTTATATAATATCTGCTACACAGTAGCCCTCGACTGCTATTTTTGGCTTTACTAAATTTAAAAAAAATTAAATTTAGTTGCTCCCTGCTAAAGCAGCCCGTCGCTTTCCCCCTTTTGGACGCGCTGCTGCCTGCTTTAGCGGGGAGGGAGCGAGCGCAAAGCGGGGGGGGGGGGATGGCGAGTATTTTTATTTTTAATAAATGATTTTTTATAAAATTTATTTTTTTACCTCCTTGCTCACATTCACTAGTTGCATAGCGCCCTTTCACTTATCTCATTAGCGGGAGGGTGTTAAAATGTAAGCTAGGCTGAGCTAAAGTTATACTTGCTTTTATTTACCATCTCTCGCTGCTGCTTTAGCAAGAGCAGCGACAGCTAAAGCAGGCGACCCACTATTTTTTAACTTACAAAATACACTTTCGCAATACCCACCCACTTTTTTGCCTTAGCAACTAATTATCCCTCCCCCCCCTTGCTCCGCAACCCGTTCGCTGCTCTGGCTAAATCAGCAGCGAGAGCGGAGGGGAGGAGCAGGGAAAATTAACAAGGTAGTGTAGGAGGAAGGTTAAAATTGAACTAGAATTGTAAATGCGAAAAAAAGATAAGTGAGCGATTGCCTGTGAATAGCTTAAGCAAGAAAGATACTAAATATAATAAATAAATTAAAAGAATGATTTTTTTAACTTTAATTATATTATTACTTAGTAAAGCCTTACTTAAGGATTTTTATAAAGATTTTTATTATAGAATATCTGCTATATTCTACTATTTCTGCATTACTAAGTTTCAATATATTATTAATAGATATAGTAACAGGGATAGGAATATATAATGGATTATTCCACATTAATTTGATAAGTCAAGTAATAGAAATATTTTTATTATTTATAGGTTCTACAATATTAATATCATGACCAATACAAAAAGAATTTATAATAGAAGTTATAAATACAAAATATAACAATAATATAGATTCTCACTCTATCGCATCCTTCTCTCGCAGCGCGAGCAGCGACAGCTTTAGCAGCCCCTTTTCCCTTTCCTCCACCTACGGTAATGGGACGGAAGGAAAAGCAAGTGGAGATATGGGCGCAAATTGGGTTGGGTTAACAATATTACCTATAATTTAGCAAATAATGTTTCTTTAAAAACAACAGCCTCAGATGCTAGCAGCTACAGCAAGAAAAATATTTCTTCCTTATATTCATTAGTACACGGTTTACTAATAGAAAGATCTAATAAAAATTTAAATATTAGTAAAACTATAAATTATTCTATACTAAATAATAATAATTATATAAGTTTTTCTATAAATTATTCTATATTAGTTTATTTTGTACATTAGGTGCATCATTATTAATATCTTGTTCAGATTTAATATCAATGTATTTAAGTATAGAGCTACAATCTTTTTCTTTATATGTTTTATCTACATTATATAAAGATTCAGAATTATCAACAAATGCAGGTTTAAAATATTTTTTATTAGGAGGACTTTCTTCTTGTTTAATTTTATTTGGAGCAGGTTTAATTTATGCTTATACAGGAATTACTAATTTTGAATCAATTTATAGTTTATTATCTGTATTTTCTTTAGAAATTAATGATAATTTAGTACAAATTTTTTTCTTCTTTTTTCAAGCACGGTCGCTCCCTTTCACTTTGTGAGTGAGCTCTCTCACTTTGTGACGGCTGCTTTAGCAAGAGAGTATAATGGATCAATTTTTTTAGGTATTATTTTTATTTTTGTAGGATTTTTATTTAAAATTTCAGCAGCACCTTTTCACAATTGGTCGCCTGATGTATATGATGATAGTCCAACAATAGTAACTATCTGATTAACTATAATACCAAAAATATCAATTTTAATATTATTATTAGAATTACATATACATATAGATCTTATAGATCAATTAAGTTTATTTGGAAATTTAAATTTATTTAATTTTAATATTGATACTATTACTAAAAATTTATTACTTATTACTTCATTATTATCTTTAATAATTGGTAGTGTTGTAGGTTTAGCTCAAAATAGAATTAAAAGATTATTAGCTTATAGTACGATATCTCATATAGGATTTATTTTATTAGCTTTAGGTATAAATACTGAACAGTCTATAGATTCATTTATCTTTTATATAATACAATACATTATTACTAATTTAAATATATTTTTAATAATTATAGGTTTAAGTTATATGATAAATCAATCTATTAATAAAGATCAAAATACATCTATTAAAGATATAAGATATATATCTGAATTTAAAGGTCAATTTTATTTAAATCCTTTAATAATTTTAAGTTTTACTATATGTTTATTCTCTATGGCGGGTATACCTCCATTAATAGGTTTTTTTTCAAAACAATTTGTTTTATATTCCGCAGTTCAAAACGGATATAATTTTATATCTTTTATAGCTATATTTGTAAGTGTAATAAGTGCTTCATATTACTTAAAAATAATCAAAACATTTTTTATAAGCACGGGAGCTAAAGCAAGAGTCGCAGTCTCTAGTGCTCTTGCTAAAGCAGCAGCGAGAGAAAATAATTCATTAGAAAAATTAAGTAATATCCATAGTTTTTTAATATCTACTTTAACATTATCTATATTATTATTTATTTTTAAACCTTCTTTAATTTTAAATATTACACAATTATTATCTTTATCTCTATTTTACATTTAATGAATAATTTATTGTTTTTATTTATTCTGGTGCCTTTACTTTCTATTGTTTTTTTAGTTTTAAATTTTTTTTTATCTTTTCACAAACCTGATGAATCTAAAGTATCACCTTATGAATGTGGATTTTTAAGTATAGAGGGTCAAACTAGATCTACTTTTCAAATTCATTTTTATATTGTAGGTTTACTTTTTTTAGTTTTTGATCTTGAAATTTTACTGCTAATGCCTGTTTCTGTTACACTATACCATATTAGTACTTTTGGTTTTACTATTGCAATTATATTTTTTATTATTATAACAATAGGTTTTGTTTTAGAATTAGGTTCAGGAGCCATTAAATTATCTAATGCAGAAACTATATCAAAAAAAAAAAAAATTAAACCCCTATTAAATTATAACAGTATTATATTTTTAAGTTTACCGTTCCCTCTTGCTTATGCAATCCGTACGGAGCGTTCCTGCTTTAGCTGTCGCTTAGAGCGAGGGAGGGAAAAAATGAAAATATCTAAATAATTATACTAATAAATTAATGTTAATACTAAATTAAATTTTAAGTCTAATCTTATTTTCATATTAATAAAATATTAAAAAGTAAAGATTTAGTTACTTAGTCTCTCCCTGCTTTAGCTCCCCTGCTTTAGCAGCCCTGCTTTAGCAAAAAAAAAAAGGGGTCCCTTTGGGGGGGGGGATAAGAGCCCCTTTTTTAATTTGGAGATCACTTTATTAGAGAGAGATATAATTCTTTCTTGGCTAATTTAAGTTGTATAACTAACCTTAATTTAAATTTTCTTTAACTTAGAAGGTGAGATTCATAATCTCAAATAAGTTTAGTGTGCTAGCCCCTCACTTACCTTATTCCTTTAAGCAAGTTAATCGTTGGTTAAGGTTGGAGTCCACTCCCCTCCCCTTCCCCCCTGCTTTAGCAGGGGAGGGGAAGGGAGAGTGCTTTTTATATAATATTATATTATTTATTTTTTTTACGTTTTATGTTTTATGTTTTATGTTTTTATATATTTTAGTGTAATAAAAATTTGCCTTATCATTAATATGATTATATGTAACTTTTTTGAATGAGGTGCTGAAGGGAGTTTGGAATCGAGGGGTTCTGATCTAGAATATTCTTCCCCTCCCCTACCCCTTCCCCTCCCCAAAGGGGCTGGCTGCTTTAGCTGGGGGAGGGGTAGGGGACCCATTCCTGCTTTAGCTGTCGCTTATAGCGAGGGGATCCCCGCCCCATTCCTGCTTTAGCTTTCGCTTAGAGCGAGAGGTGCTAAAGCAGGGGTGCTAAAGCAGGGAGGAGAAGCTGTTAACAGAATAGTTGAAGCTTTAAGTGGTAAAAGTAATCTAGTTTCTAATTTTAACTCAGACTCTTTCTTAAACTCTTTTTATGATTATCTAAATTCATTAAGTTTATTAAAATTATCTGCTTTATACCATCTAATAGTGTTACATTAATATGTATTATTTTATCTAATATTTTGTCAGCGCTTGCTTTAGCAAGGAAATGAGATCATAAATTTTAATTTAAAAGAAAGGTTTCCTAAATTAGCTTTTTTAAGGCTAAGATTAAAATTTAAAAATATTATCTAATACTAAGTTTTTTTAATATTTTTTATTAGTCGCTTTATTTTTAAATATTATAGTTTTATACTAAAAAATGATTAAGCAAAACAATTATTCACTGCGCTAGCACTATTTATCGATAAGCCTAAAAAATTTTTTTTTTCCTTAATTATCTCGCACTTGCTAAAAGCAGCGAGAGCGAGCGCTCCCACTAATGTGAAGAGCAATATGGAATTAGCTGGTCCTAATATCCCTTTTTTTTTTAATTTTAAATATAAGCTTTGTTCAACAGTTTTGCTTTAGCAGTAGCTATTTTTTCAGTTAATTGTGTAGGTTGCATTGTACACACCACCTTCATTTAAGGAAGAAGGTAGCGCTCCTTTTCTATTCACCAATACTTACCAGCTATATGTAGGCAATTATTTTTTTTTTAAAGTACATCAGCACATATCATAGCAAGGTTTACTATATTATAATTAATTTAATCATTACTGAACTATCTCTCCTTCTATTTAATTTTTTAAAAAATATCTAAGGAAGGGCTACTATCCCTCTTCCTGCTTTAGCTGAGGGAGCAGAAGATGTATAAAACATTGAAAAATAAAGGAGGTAAAAGCGTGTTAACTATAGAAAATTAATCTTATATAATCACATTTAAAGGCCTCAAACGATTAATATTTTAATACAAGCGCCCTTTCCCTTATGGGGTGGTGAGCGAGGGTTTATAGTTAGATTGAGTTTGAGTAGCAATCGTTAGCGCAGGGAGGTTGTAATATAATAATTAAATAAATTATAAAATGTTTAATTAAAAATAAGTTTTCGCGCCCTCCATTCCTGCTTTAGCTGTTGCTTAGAGCGAGGGGTGCTAAAGCAGGGAGCGAGAGATTTTACTTATATTAATATTAAAAAAGTATCTTTTTATTTAATTTAAAAAGTTTAGTTAAAACATAAAAAAACAAAAAGCGGAAGGTAAAAAAATTACCTTCTTAGTTTTAAGCAGCACTGTGTCTAGGTAGAAAGGATGATGTAGTAGTGCGTAGCAGTGCAGACAATCACCTTTCTTGCTAAAGCAGCAGCGAGTGTTTAAGAGTAACACTACTTATTTAGTGTGGATTTGATAGTCCCTCCTCCACCTTTGGTGATTGTTGAATGGAGATTGGTGATTGGTGATTGTGATTGGTGAGTGAGTGTTTCAGCTTAACTAAATAATATTATAAAAACTCTTTTTACACCTTTCGCGCCCACCCTTTCGCATTTGCTGCTAAAGCAGGGTGCTAAAGCAGGGTGCTAAAGCAGCGGGAGGGTGCTTGAAATATAAAAAAACGCGGAGCGATCGCGGAGCGGAAAATAACAATAACTAATTTATTAATAGAATTATAATGCGTAAAGATCTGGTTAATTTTAAGTATTTAAGTGATTATCTTAAGAAAGAATCTTAGTGACTCTTTAATAATATATCTAGATTTGTAAAAGAAGAACAGCACAGTAATAATGATACTAATGAATTAAAAGAAAAAAAAATTATGATATTAGTTTAACAAAAAGATAAAAATTTAAATAAATTGTTAGGAGTTAAAGGTGTAAAGTTTAATCAAATTATAGATATTAATAAGATTAAATATAATATTTTCTTTAAATAATATTTAAAGTCCACATTTGAGTTCTAGAACAGTAACAAATTTGAGATGGATTTATTTTATTCTTTAAGATTAGTAGTTTCAGATTTAAAAAATAATTCCTTGCCTCGCTCTCGCTGCGCGAGCGCTCGCGCACCAGGCAGAAAACAATAATTGAAATTGATTATCCCTCCCCTGCTTTAGCTGCGGGGTCGCTTGCCTAAGAAAGCAAGGGTGAAAAAATAATACACAATACACAAACACAATTTAAAAAATAATTATTCTTGAATTAAAGATGGCGGGACTATGGAAATTTATTATGTTTCATCTAAAAAAGATAATAATGTTAAAGAAGGTTTTAGATTTAGAAAGAGTGGTTTTCAATTTAAAAGTTTAATACCTTCGATTATAAAAGTAATAACTTTAAATAATTCTATTAATATTAAGCAGTTAAGAGTTAATATTTATATTATTTTCTCCCTTGCTTTAGCTGTCGAACCCTCGATTTCCTTGCTAAAGCAAAGGAGCGAACGGGGCTACAGCAAGCGGGCGGGAGGGAGCAAAAGGGGAGGGTGCTGCGCAAACGAGAAGCGAGAGGGAGAAGAAAATTTAAGTAATTTTCTTTATGTTACAAATCTCAATGAATCTGTTCAAATATTACATCTTTGTTTTAGTGATTAGGTATTTACTAGTAATAAAATAGATTTCAAATTATATAAAGAAATATATAAAATACAAAATATTATTTTTATAGTTAAAAAAGATATTAATAAAAAAATAGATTCTGTTTTAAATGATGAGTTTTAATTTTTAAATAAAAACAAAAAAATATTTGTCGCTGCGCTCGCTCTCGCTGCTGCTTTAGCAAGTGCGAGAAAAATAAGAAAATTTATTTGTATAAAAAATTGCAATATATTAAAAATTATTCTCTAAGTTCTATAAATTTAATTTTAATATTAAGAAATTATATTTTTGAAGCGCTGCGCCAGCATTACTCCACTGCTAAAGCAGCAGCAAAAGCATCTAAAGCAGCTAAAGCAGGCAGGGGGGGGCGAGAATTGCATAAGCAAGAGGGAGCTGCTAAAGCAGGAAAAGAAAAAATTTAAATTTAAGACCCTCTTAATGACATATTATCTTTATATTAAAAAAATATTATTGAAACAGAAGAATTAATTAGATCAAATGTTAAAGAGGATAAAATCATTGAAGAACTTAAAAAAAAGCTGGCGCTCGCGCAGCGAGCGAAATAATTTAAAATTAGATATTTTAAAATTAAAGAAAATAGTTGATACTCCCTCTTGCTTTAGCAACCCCTAGCTAAAGCAGGGGACGGCGGTCGCCGAAGGCGGAAGGGGGAAAAAATGAAGTTAATAAAAATAAAGCTATTAATCAAGAAAATTAAAAAAATAGAAAGAAAAAAATTAAAGCAGGCGCTCGCGCAGCGAGCGAAATAATAATGAATTAAATGATTTTATTAAAAAAATTATAAATTAAATAATAAAGATTTTGATAATAATAATGAGGCTAGTTTAGATAATAATAAAGATAAGTAGTATATAAGGACATTGATTTTAGGAGCTTATAGGTTTTTCCTGCGGAGCTGCGGAGCTGCGGAGCTGCGGAGCTGCGGAGCTGCGGAGCTGCGGAGCTGCGGAGAAGTATTACACTTTTTTGTGTTTTTTGTTTTTTTCTCGCACCCCTGCGTAGCAGCTCATTGCTAAAGCAAAGGAGCAAGCCATAACTAAAATAAAGCAGGAAAAGCGAGGGCTGCTAAAGCTGGGGCTGCTAAAGCTGGGGCTGCTAAAGCAGGGAGCGAGCCTTCGGCGGCTACGCGCTTTTTTTTTACATAAATTGTAGGGAAGCAGCCCAGCTTTAGCTTAGGAATTAATAAGTAAAATTAGAATTTTATTAATATAAATTATTATGAGATAGTGATAAAAGAGTCTTAATTATTTATTTTATTAATTTTATTTTTGTTTTAATATTTTTATACACACATACTCCAAAATTAAAGTTATCGCATTAGCGGGAGTGCTTTAACTTTTTTGCTTTAGCAACATAACAACTAAGTTTAATTTCCTAAGCTAGAGAATAGTTAAAGTTGTATAATAATATTTTTTAGGATGTTAGACGCTATTTATAAATATAATATTAGATTATTTTTTAATAATTTTTTTTTCTTATGTTAGCAGCAGCAAAATATATAGGAGCAGGTATAGCATGTTCAGGTTTAATCGGAGCCGGAGTAGGTATTGGTGTAATTTTTTCTTCTTTAATATCATCTACAGCAAGAAATCCTCAAATTAGAGGACAATTATTTACTTATGCTATCTTAGGTTTCGCTTTAGCAGAAGCTACAGGGTTATTCGCATTAATGGTAGCATTCTTATTATTATATTCATAATAAATTTTATTAAAAAAAAATTAATTGAAACTTTTACCCCTTAAAACTTTTACTGCTCACAATTATTCTTTTAAACATACTGTTTATAACACTTACTCTAGCTTATTTAGCAAATGCTTAATAAGCTAGTTAAAGTAAACTAAAGTTAGGCAAGCCTTAGCGAACACATTTACTAACTCTAACTAAGGTAAAGCAAATGTAAAAGTGAGTAAATAATGCTACTTAGACTATAATAAATTAAAACTAAAATATTTAATTAAAATATTTGCCAGCAGTGACGAAGGCAAGATAAAAACAACCTAATTATTTATTTATTCTTGTACAACAATTTTTTTTTTAGGATTGAATTACCAACACAAAATTTGTTTTTTTTAAAAGATTTAAAGATAAAAATTTATACGAAAGTACTATTAAACCTATAAATATTTGAGATGATAATTGTGATTAATTTTTATAGTTTTTATATTTTACTTAATTTACTAATTATCATTTCAAATTTATACATTATACTCTCATTATATTATAATAATATTAATTATATATTTATAATAAATTAATAAAAGAGAATAAAAATATAGCACAATTAATACTGTGTTATATACTATATTAAGCAATCAACTATGAACATTTTTATGTTTAAATTTAATTAAAAAAATTATTTTTCTTTTTATTTTATTTTTATATAAATATATTAAAATATTAGATAAATGGCTAAATTTTTTATAAAAATATGCAGTGTTGCGTTCGCTAGGCATTTGCTAGGCACCGCTCCCCTCCCCTTTGGGGTAGGGGAGGCGTTTGCTATGCGTTTGCTAGGCGGTCGGCGGTAGCTAGCTGCTACAGCAAGAGAGGGATTTAATTTTTCTCTTTTGCTAAGGCTTACTATCACTAATGTAAGTAAGTGAGTGAGTTTTTAATTTAGCAACAAATTTATAAATTATTTCTAGCTTAAATAAAAAATTACATCTTGATGTCAACACCACATTAGTGAGTAAAAACAAAATTTTATGACAAATTTACAATTAATTCAAAATAAAAATAAATTTCAGTCTCATACTTATCATCTTGTTGACCAATCTCCTTGGCCTTTTTTAATAAGTTGAACTTTATTTTTTATGGCAATAGGAGCTGTTTTATATATGCATGGTTTTAATAATGGTGGATGATTATTATTTTTAGGTTTTATTTTAACATCATCAGTAATGTACTTTTGATTAGGAGATGTAAATACAGAGGGAAGTTTATTAGGAAATCATACAAAAGAAGTAAAAAATGGTTTAATGATAGGATTTATACTTTTTGTAATTAGTGAAGTTTTTGCTTTTTTATCTGTATTTTGAGCTTACTTCCACTCTAGTATAGTACCTAGTGTAGAAATAGGAGGATACTGACCTCCTTTAGGTATTGTACCTTTAAATCCATTTTCTATTTCATTACTTAATACTTTTTTATTATTATCTAGTGGTGTTAGCCACAAATGTGAAATATCTGATTTTATTTTTTTGATTAGTGGAACTTTACCCTATCATGTTAAATTAAGTACTACAGAAGTGTCTATATTGCAGAAAGATTTGGACACATTAAGAAATTTAAGTGAATATAATAAAATGTACTCAAATCTAAAAAATGAAAAAAATATAACTAATCTATTAAGACCATATGATCATTTTTTTAAAACTAATGAACCCTATTTAAAAAATCAAGTTGATTTATTAGAAGAGAAATGAATAAATAAATTAAGAAATACTAATGATAAATTTAATAAAGATTTAATTGAATTAAGTTCTTCTAATAAATTTGATTTAAAAGGACATTTTAATTTAGATATGAATAAAACAGAATTATCTAATTTAATTAATAATATAAATCCTCTATTTAATAAATTTCGTAATAAATATATCATTAAAAATGAAGATAATATGGAAAATACTTATATTAAATTAGATGGAGAATGGCTAAGTATAAATGTAAAAGATACATTTGAATTATTAAAGGAAACTTCTAAATGATTATCTAATAATGAAAATGTTATTACTAATATAGGGATAAATGGTAGTGTTGGTGTAGGTGCTGCTTTGTTATATTCTCAAATTACTAAAGCATATGCTAAGAGCGTAGATACTATTTTGGAACTTCCTAATTTTAAAAATTTAAATGAAGAAACAAAAAAGGAAATAATTTTAGAATTAACTTAAAAATAAAAAATTTTCAATGTAACAGGTGGTACCTTATTGGTAATAAGTTTGTATACTATTATTCGATGTATAGCAAAAGTAACACCTTTAGGTTTTTCAATAAATGTAAATAGTGCTACTGAAAGTGGAAGTTCTGATATAGTAAAAAGCTCTTTATTGCCATTATTACCTAACAAAAAATTTCCTAAATGATTAAGAAATACTATGCTTTTTATATTTACTATGATATTTTTTAATATAATTCATTTTGTTTTTCCTGTAGAATCTTATATTTTTTTTAAATATCTTAAATTTATATTTTTATTATTTTTAATTTTATTAACATTATACAATTTGTTTAGTGCTTTAATAATAATTATAAGTAATAGTAAGCAAAAAGATATTACTATATCTAAATATTACCCTAAATTTATAAAAAATCACTTAAATTATTTAATGAAAATTAGAAAATCTGCTCCGCAGGAAGGTATTAATTTTTTCATTTTAATATATTTAAAAACAGCTTTATTTTCTTTTTTATTATTAATATTATTTATATTAATTATTTTTATTTAAGTAAACAACAATCCTATATTAAAAATGGATTAAAAATTTAAACCCCCCCCTGCGGAGCTGCGGAGCTGCGGAGCTGCGGAGCTGCGGAGCTGCGGAGCTGCGGAGCTGCGTAGCCTCGCTTTCCCAACTTTAGTATCCCAGCTAAAGCCTGGGTCGCGTAGCTAGGGAGTGACTGCAATTGGAATTAAATTTTTATAATACCAATTCAAAACGTTACTAATTAAAAATTTTTAATCTGTTTCTTGCATAAGCAATAGCTAATGTATTAACTTACAATTTTTTTAATCTTTAATATTTTTTTTATTTATAAATTTACGCAAATAAAATTTACTATGTTTTAATCTTTATTATTTTACCCCTATATTTTTTTTTTTTCTTTAAAAATTTATAAATTTAATTAAAAAAAAGATCTTTAAATATAAAGTATATATTAATTAAAAGAGAAGCTAAAAGTATTTTTTATTTAAATATATTATTTATAAATTATACTTATCTTTTTTAAGAATATTCTAAATTTTAGCTACTCCATTATTTTTTATAATAATTATAATTGGAGGTTAATTCTCTTTAATTAAATTTATCTTATTTTATATATTTTAATTAAAGTGAAAAAAGCAATATATTTATATAAATATGTAGCTTTTATTTTATCTCATAATATTAAATTTAATACTAAATATAATGAAAAACTTTTTAAATATATAACAAAAACTCAATTTTCATAGGTCTTAAAAAAGGACTTATGATGGAAATTTTACCGGTTAGTGTGCAACATGTTTTAGATTTACCTATAGTTCGAATTTTACGAGTAATAGGTGGATTATCTGTAGTATTTTCCCTATTTATAAGATATAATATAATATCATTTGAATTACCATTTACTATTTATATTTTTATATCAATTACAGCAATTCTTCAATTAATTAAAATATCTCTTATTAGTACAATAAAAATTATATATGGAATAAATAAATTTAATAATACATAGAAAGATTTTAAAGTTAAAAATTTACCTTTAAATAGATTAGCATCTCCTACTACAAACTTAGCTTATTGTTGAAAAGTAGGATGTTTCGCGCAGCCGCGAAGGCGAGGTGGGGTTCAAGTCAAGGTAACAATAATGGTGAAAATATTGATAGCAATCAAAGTAATAACAAAGGTGGTAATTTTGGTCAAGGTAATAATCAAGAAGGTAATTCTGTCGCTCCCTGCTTTAGCTCCCCTCTTGCTTATGCTATCCTCGCTCCCTCCCGCCCCTCGCTTTGCAACCCGTACCTTTCCCTTATGGGGGGGGAGGGGCTGCTAAAGCTGGTGAAAGGGGAACGGGTGCGAGTTCCTGCTTTAGCTGCGGGACTAAAGCAGGGGAGGGTGCGAGAAGGTAATTCAATGTTTTTATTATATAATAGAACATTTAAGCAAAGAAATACCTGCTGATAGTATACCATTGGTTAATCAAAGTTTTAATTTATTAATATTACTCTTAGTAACCCTATTTGGTATTATTAATATTTATTTTATTTGTTATCTATTATAGTAATACAAAAGTATGAAGATAAATTTACAAAACGATTCCCTTTTTTAAGTAGAATAGTTAATTTTTATGTAAAGAGAACAATATTATTATTTATAATTGAGTTAATTTTAGTCTTTTCTATATTAATCTTTTTAATATTTCTTTGTTATACTATAATAATATCAAACATTAAATAAATATAATTTAAATATAAATGATTTAACTTAAAAGATAATTCTATAATACAAATTTTATATTCAATTTTTAATATTTCTGTTATGCTTCAGACCACTCCCTGCTTTAGCTTTAGTAGCTCCGCTATCCTTCTTTAGCAGCCCTGCTTATGCTGCCTTGCTTAGGCTGTCCTCTTGATTCTGCATTCCTGCTTTAGCAGCTCCCCTTGCTTTAGCAGCTAAATAAGCTAAATCAGGGGAGCGATACCCTAAATATTAAAATTTTATATTACTTAAAGGCTTTAAATATCAAAAAAATAATAAACACTTTTAATTTAAAAGAAGCATATTTTATTTAAAAATATAAATTCTGCTAAACCCACCTAATTTTGTAATAAATATAATGAATATAAGGTTAATAATGTTAATTTTTATAATTAATGATTTTATTCTCTATAATTAAAGAGATCCTAGCTGGCAAATTTTTATTTTATCACTTTATTTTATTATATATTTCTGTATTTACTCTTGCATTTTAAACCCGTTACAAACTTATAAATACATATAATCAATTCTCTCGCCTCCCTGCTTAGCAGCTAAAGCAGGGGACGGCGACCGCGCTTGCTTACTTAAACTCACTAACTTGCTTATGTTACAATTGTAACAATTGTTGTTAGCAGCTAAAACAGTGGGAGTGAGTGGCCACTAAAGTAGGCATTCCCCCCCCCTCGCTTGCTAAGGCAAGCGCTCCCCTGCTTTAGCACCCCTCGCTTCAGCTAAAGCAGGAATGGGGCGGGATGGGGAGGAGTCGGTTGAAAAAACAACAATATTGGAAAAAAAAATAAAAATTAGGGAGGCTTAATAAAAAATATTTTAGCCGAATACAGCAACAAAAACATATTAAATGATAACATTACTATTATTAATACCTATCATAGGTTCTATATTATTGATACCTATAAATGAAAATGAAGAAGAGCCTACACAAACTCACTCACTCACCTTAGTTTATAATTCGGGAGCGAGAAAGTGAACACAATTCACTCGCACAAGCAAATGAAAGAGAGTTGCTAAAAGAAGAGTGCAGCTAAAGCAGAAGAAACAAGATAAATACTATAAAAAAGAAGTTCAATTAAAAATACATCTTCTAATCAATTAAAAATGAAACAGATAGCCTTAACAACATCTCTAATTAATTATTTATCTCTTTTTATGTGATATCAATTTGATTCTAATATAACTCAATACCAGTTTGTATCCGAATTTAATCATTTAAATTTATATCATTTAAATTTTGGTGTTGATAGTATATCAATTTATTTTGTTTTATTAACAACTTTTGTTATCCATTGCTTATTATCTAATTATACAAATATTACTAATAATCTAAAATTTTTTTTAATTTCATTTTTAATTTTAGAAAGTTTACAAATATGTGCCTTTGTTTCTTTAGATTTATTGCTTTTTATATTTTTTGAAAGTGTTTTACCTGTATTATTTATTGTAATAGTAATATTTGGTCATGGTAATGATAAATTTAGATCTGCATTATTATTTTTTTTATATACTTTAGCAGGAAGTTTACCTATGTTATTAAGTATATTAACTATATATAGTTATATAGGTTCAACAGATTTTCAATTAATATCTTTATATGACATTAGTTTCGATTTTCAAAAGTGTTGTGGTTGTCACTGCCTTTAGCAAGGTAGATATGACAGCAGAAACTTTAATAAAAAAATTCATCGCGCAGCGAGTAATTTAAATAATTTTACTTTCTAATAAAAAGAAGTGATTACCGGAGAATAAGGAATGTAAAACTTTAGTATTATATGGGTCTAATTTAAGTTCTACAGTAAACTACCCTTATTATAATCGAAGTATTAGACATATGTACAAATACCTAATAATTTAGAAAGTATAATACTAGGTATTCTATTATCAGACGGTCATCTTAAGAAAAATAATATAGGTAACACTTTATTTTCTTTCAAACAGTCTATAAAAAGATTTGATTTTTTTGAATTGTTTTGTAAAATTTTCTCGTTTTTGTCAAGGATATCCTATATTAGATCATACTCGCTTTAACGGAAAAGTTATTCTTTAATGTATTTGCTACTAGAGTTTTCCTTGTTTTACAAAATGACATAATTTATTTTATGTTAATAAAAAAAATAGTTCCTTTAGAACTATACAACATGCTAGATTATGAAGCATTAGCTTATTGGATAATGTGTGATGGTACTAAAAGTGGTACTGGAATAATTTTGCAAACTCAGTTTTACTGTTAAAGAGTGTGTATTTATTATTAGTATATTAATACATAAATTTGACTTAAATTGTAATATTTATATGCAAAGAAAAAACCTACTATTTATATAGATAGTAAATCTATTAAAAAAATTAAACCTAATTATTACCTTTTTTCCTCCTTCTATGAAATATAAGTTTAAATTAAAATTTTATTAAAATTAAAACTTTCTGACGTGGCAAACTGAGGGACCTCTCAAAATGAGAATAAGTAATTATTTTGAGAATATCGTCGAACTAAGTCAATAATGGGAAACTGTTATTGTAAAGCGTAGAGGCCAGACGCCACATGATATTCTAAGTGCAAATTTTTATATTGCATATGATGTTACAAGGAATGGTCCGGTTCACCGGTGACGGATTTTAGATTAACCTCTAAATAAGGTATAATTATTTATACTGAGAAGATAAGCCAGCTAAACTGAAATGGTTGAAGGTCTAACCCTGAGGATTTTTTTAGCATTTGCTGTAAAAACCATTTATCCCTTTATAATATGGTTACCTAAAGCTCATGCTGATTCTGTATTGTCTGGTTCTATATTACTAGCTGCAACAATACTTAAATTAGCTACTTACGGTTACCTTAGAGTATTAATAAATTTTTTACCTGATGCTACTCATTATTTTTCACCTTTAGTTCAAACTATTTGTATAATTAGTATAATTTATTCTTCATTTTCTACTATTGTACAAGATACTAAAAGATTAATAGCTTATTCAAGTATAGCACATATGGGTATTGTAGTTTTAGGATTATTTTCAAACACAATATTGGGTATAGAAGGAGCTATTTTATTATCAATAGGTCATGGTTTTGTAAGTCCAGCTCTATTTATTTGTGTCGGTGGAATTCTTTATGATAGAACTCATACAAGATTAATTACTTATATGAGAGGTTTAGTTACTTATATGCCTGTATTTACAATATTATTTTTTTTTATTACATTAGCTAATACTGGTATACCGTTAAGTTTAAATTGATTAGGAGAAATTATGTCTTTAATGGGTATTTGAAATGAGAGTCCTTTAACGGCTGTTTTAGGTGCTTCAGGTATAGTAACTTCCGCATGTTATTCTTTATTCTTGTATAATAGATTATCTTATGGTAGTTATTCTCCTTACTTACCTATATTTAAAGATATTAATAGAAGAGAATTCATTTTATTATTATCTCTATTAATCCCTACTTTCCTATTAGGAATCTTTCCAAATGTAATTTTAAATACATTACATATGTCAGTAACTTCTCTATTATATACTATTTAAAATAAAAGTTTTTAAAATTTATTTTAAATATTTTAAGAAAAGTTTGTAGTGGAGGTGAAGATCTTAAAGACACCTGCTTTAGCAGCCATCGCTCGCTCACTGATTTAGCAAACCCCCCCACCACTCCACCCTACATGCTTTAGCAGCTCCGCGATTGAGACTAAAGCAGGAAGGGCTCGACAAAGGTGAGTAACATCTTACAAAAACTAAAATTTTAGTCTCATTCGCTAGGGCGAGCGAGATGTTTTAAATAATTTAATTAATTCTTATAAAGAATTTTGGATACTTTAGATAATGATCAATTATGTAATTTAATAACTATTACTTCTTTTTCTTTAATATTAATTTGTTTATATCATATTTTTATTATCAAATTTAGTAATGAAATAATAGATTATTTAGGATTAGATTTAAAAATTCCCTCCATGCTTTAGCAGCTACCTCATCTAAGCAGGGAGCGACTCTCGCTCGCTTATACGACCTGCCTCTCTTGCTTATGCAATTTTCGCCCCCCCCCCCCACCTTGCTTTAGCAGCCGCCTCCTCGCTTTCCGTACGAGCAAAGGGCTAAAGCCAGCGGTGGGGGGGGGGAGGGAGCGAGACCCATAAAGGGAATGAGCTGCTAAAGCAGGTGGTAGTGAGTTAAAGCAAGGGCTGCTACAGCATGAGAGCTAAAGCAGGGGAGCTAAAGCAGGAAAATAGCTAAATTTATTTGTTGCTTATGCAATAAACAAAAATTTGCAAGATTAAATTTTTTATTAATTATTTAATTATATATTAGCTTTAATCTTATTATATATGTAAATTTTATTACTATTATTAATTAATAGTATTAATACAATTTATATTATAATTAACATTATTTAACATAAAAAAATTATACCTATTTTACCCCTACTATATTTGCTCAATCACCATCACATATCTCTCACTCTTGCTTAGGCAATTATGCGATACGCGGCTCACATAACTTTTCTCGCTTCGCGCAACTAAGGTGAGTGGTTTTGCCTTAGCATAATATAGCACCTTTCTCAATAAGGTAAGGCCTCATATTCGTTGGTTGCCTTAGCAACAGCACCATCACAAACTTATAAATTTTTAGCTAAGCTAGTGCTGCTGCGATAGCTTATGCGAGAGGAGCACCCTTTTTTAAAATAAAAAAAAACTTTTTTTATTTTTCACCGAACACCGCACAAAAATTTTTTCTTTTTTAATTAAATCTCGCCCCCTTGCTTTAGCACCCCTACCCACTTCCCGTCGCTCCCCTCGCTTTCCTTGCTAAAGCAAAGGAGCGAACGGGTGCTGTTAAATCAGGGGGGCGGGTATCGCTCCCACCCAAAAGGTACAGCGAGGGAGCAACTAATTTTATCCCTTATTTGCTTCTGTTTAATTTTGTAAAACATATTTTGCCTTAAAATTATATAAATTATTAATGTTTATGTAACTAATTAATTGAGCCGCAGTAGCTAGCTGCTAAAGCAAGAGAGAAATATAATTTATTTTATATCTTCTTTCCTGCTTGCTTAGTCTCACTATCACTATAGCTATCATATATCGCTCCCTCCCAAATGGTCTCGTAAGGTCCCGTAAGATCCCGTATGGGAAGGAGGCGAGTGAGAGTTGTCGTAGTAGCTAGCTGCTAAAGCAAGGGGGAGCTAGATTTATTTACTAAACTTAAGGATAGAATTGTGTGTGTCGCTATCCCTATCCTCGAGGATAGCATAAGCAAAAGGGGCTGGAGCGATACCCGCCCCCCTTATTTAGCAGCACCCGTTCGCTCCTTTGCTTTAGCAAGGAAAGCGAGAGGAGCGACAGGAAGCGGGTAGAGGTGATGTTTTTTTAACTATCGACGTGAAAGTTTGTAAATTTAATGGTGTGTAAAAGGTTAGTACCTTACTAACTGCCATCGTGATAGCAAATAACTGAAGTTTATGTTGGGTCTTTTAAGGATGGAGATAAATTCAGTATTGGAAACCCAATTTTAATTCAAGCTTAATTTATCTTTGTTCATAATTTTAATATATGAAAGTCTATTGACAAATTAGATATCGGTAAGAATGGGAGTTTGGAATTGAAGAGTTTTTGAACTTGAATATATCAGGGAAATAAGTAGAAATTAAAAATGATATTTTACTTATTTTTATAGGTAAGTAAATGTGTAAAAACACTGCGTAGCTCGTATAGTTAATACAAATTTTATTTTTTATTGGGTAAACAATGACCCAAACATTTCTTAAATACTATTGACTGGCAGGAAGAAAATCCCTCGCTCGCCTCCCTCCCGTTCGCTCCTTTACTTTAGCAAGGAAAGCGAGGGAAGGAGGTGAGGGCGAGTGTGTAAATCCTGATCCTAGATAGTCTTTAATTATAGACTAGTTCGATTTTAGATATGCTGGAGTAACATTAAAATATGACTCCTGCCCCTCGCTCGCGCAGCGAGAGCGAGCGCTCCCTTGCTTTAGCAAGGATTGCTAAAGCAAGGGAGCGAGGCTCCGCCCCGCCCCATTCGCAAAGCGAGGGGATAGGGAAAAGGGAGGGATCTTTATTTATATTTTTTTATTACAACACTACTACAAATACAACAACATTTATATTTTATAATAGAAGGTAAAAAATTAAAATTAAAACAATGTTTTTAATGCAAATTAGATTCCTTCTATTGTCTAAGAGTTTTAAAATGGATTTTACAAGCTCGGCAGCTAAAGCAGGATAAGAGAAAACGGAAAATTTTAATATTGATAAAACGACTAAAAAGGAGATTTCAATCTCTAATAAATATTCTAATACTAATTATAATAAACTTATAAAAAGATGATCTAAATTAATTTCAATTTATAATTCTATTAGTCCTATATTTAGGGAGTTGTATAAAACTTTATATCTCGCCCTTTGGTGAGCGAGCAGCGAGGAGCGAGGGAAAAAAAATTGGATAATGTAACTCAACTTAAAATAGAGACATTTTTAATAAATCAAGTTCAAATATTAATAGATAAAGATTTAGATAGTAAAGGTATTAATATTAGTAATGGAGATAGTGCTAGTTTTATTATTCGTAAAGTGGAAACTAAGGTTATTTAGCAAATGATTAAATCGAAAACTGATTTTATAAAGTTAATAAAGAATTATAAAGATAATATTAAGGAAGATTGTTTAGAGGTTTCTGATAATATTAAACCTAATCATATTATTTATACTATGGATATTAATTTTATACTTAGTTGTTCGTATGGTAGATTATTGAGAATTCTATCTAACTTTCAATTGATTAATAAAGATAATAAGCTTTTATATGTTTCTTTGTCATTAAGAAAGGATTTAGTTAATAAATACTTATTGGATATTTATCAGGATAAAAAAAATAATAAAAATATAATTTTATTAGATTGGAAAACTTCTAATAATAAATTGGTGGAATATGTTAATAATTCAGAGTTTATCTTTAAATTAGGTTCTAAGTTAGGAACTTGACTTATTCAATTAAGTTTACTCAAGAGTAGTGTTAAAGAATTGTCTAAAACTGATAAAGTCAATATATTAGTTCCCCCCCCCCTACCCGTTCGCTGCTCTCGCTGCTCTCGCAGCGAGAGCGGAGCTGCTAAAGCAGGGAGGGGAAGGGGAGATTACCTATGATAGTTAAACCTAAATTATATAAATGAAATTCCAATGATGGTAAATATTCACAACTAGGTGGTTATTTATTAAATGTTAAAAAACCTGTTTCAAAAGTAAATTTGTAAACTTCAATTAGATTTAAAATCACTACAATTTATACACAAATACAATACTAAATCTATCTAAACACCTTTACTTTACCTTACCTAACCTTATATCTATCCCTATAGCCCTGGCATATAATTAGAATCAAATAAGCTTGTATTGTAGCACCTTTAAGTAAATGAAAAGGTGCTATAGTTTTATAACCTAATTTATTAAATTTATGAGGTTTTTGTAAAATAGGAATTTTTAAATTTTCCTCCCTCATTAGTTACATTAGTGGGTGGAGCTGTAACTTCAACATAAAAAACCATATGGTTTTTATCAGTATCATTTTCAGTTTTAATATATGTAGTTGCAAAAGCAAACTGAAAAAAAAAAAGTAAAATTTATTAAATATATCTCCCTCTGCTTTAGCAGCTGCGCGACTCCTTTCCCCTTTCCCCTAATGGGGCGGGGTTCCCCTTCCCCCTCGCTGCTTTAGCAGCGAATGGGTCGCTTGCCTTAGCTAGCGAGGGGAGGACGGCGACTGCTACTAAGTTATTACCTTTAAAATTTAATAGGATTACCTACTGGCATTTTCTTCTTAGCCATTACAAATGGATATAAAAAATTAACATTATATCTGTAAACCAATTCTTGCTCCGCGACAGCATCCTTTCTAGTAATATAAAAATCAACTGCTTTACTCAGCCACCTTTTCTCACTTGCCCACTTTCGCATTATTGCCTTAGGTCTCGCGCAGCTGCTAAAGCAGAGCGGCCAAAAGGTGAGAGTGATTAGCTTATCAAGAAAGGTGATGGTGAGGGAAAAAGCGAGTGAGCAAGAGGGTGGTTGTTTAAGCAAGAGTAATATTGCATTAGCAATAGAAAGAGTATATCAATTACTAATAAAATCATAAATTTTACATTTAAACTTCCTATTAAATCTTTTTTAAAAATAAAAAATTAGATCTAAATTTAGCAAAAGCAACTGTATCGCGCGCCGCCGAAGGCGAGGGAGCGAGGAAGAGTAGGATATTTTAAGTTTAACATTATTTCATCTACTAGCAATTTACAAAAATATGTTTGATTAGTTATTAAAAGAAATATAAGAATTTAAAATTAAACTACTCGCTCTTCTTTAGCTGCTGCGCGAGACCCACCCTTCCCCTCCCCTGCTTTAGCTCGCTCTCTCGCCTTCGGCGGCGCGCGAGCGAGGGGAAGGGGAGTAGCAGCTCACTCGCTCGCCTCCTTGCTAAAGCAAGGACGGCGACTGTCACTTTCTCTTGCTCACTATCACTAATGTGAGTGATGCAGCTTAGCAAATAAGTGAGAGCTGCTAAAGCAGGCGAGCGAAAGTTTAAGTGAGCGATATTTACTAAATCATTTTAAATAATTTTTAAAGATAACAACCTTTAACATCAAGTTTATTTATAAATTAGTACTGCTAAACTAAATACTTCACAGTAAGCTCATTTGCAGCCTAACTAGAAATGTTCTATTTCTTAATTAACGGTTTTATACTCTTTTTTTAATTTAATTATATCTATAAAATTAACTTGATTATCTACCTTTTTATTACTATTTAAGTAGTAATTACAAATAATAATATTTATAACAAAACTTAAATAAATTTAAAAAGGATTTTTAAATTAATAAATATTTATTTAAATAATTTAAAAAATTTACATTTTAATGAAAAATGTTAGAGTTAAATTTAATAGTTAATAGAGTTCCGTTTGTTAGTATCTAGGGGTTAGATTCTTGCTTGATATACATTCAGCACTTATCTATTATGTTTGTGGCTACCCAACTATGCATTCCTAAATTATTACCTTTTTTTTTTTATTTTTTTTACTACTTACTAAATATATTAGTGCTTTAGCAGCAAACAACAAAAAATAAATAAAAAAGGATTGTTCTCTCTTGCTTTAGCCCCGTACAGGTGCAGCGCTTTTAATCAAATTAAATTTGAAAAATATTTTGAGTCCCTTATAATAAAGTAAAAACAATTGGTACACTAGAGAAACACAGCCTATTGATCCTTTCGTACTAGAAGGTCTGCCCCTGTTTACTACTTATCTCTTCAGAAGATAGGGACCATACTGACTCACGTCGTATTAACAATTATATTATCACTTAGGCTCTTTATCCCAAGTTTCTTATTCTCACAAATAAGTTTAGACTATGTCATCAATTACAGTTATAACTATAATTGCCGGATGTTCGTGTTAGGCTTATTGTTAGTGATACTCACCTATTAGTCGTTGAACCTTCACAATATTTTACTCTACTTCTTCTTGCGATGCTAGAAACAGAGTAATCACTCTATTTGTGCTCGGCTGCAAATTAACTTTAATTAAAGTACTTCTTGCAATTTATCCGGTTTTCTTCTATTTTAAATTAAGGGGTAAGAACTGCTTATTTATAAAGCGAGCTGAGCTGGCCTTAACCCATAACAGCTTAATAGTTTAATATAAAAAAGAAGGGGCTTATTAAAATCAATAAAAATTTAAAATTATAATCCTATTCTATAAAGCATAGATGTATGAAAATGTTTGGAAACAGTTATTCTCAAAAGGTCTAAATACTTAGCTCCAATGGTTAGAATAAATTGGCTATTTCTATCAAGTAAAACACCAGTATAAATACCTAAATTGTTATTTATTGAAGAAGCTAAACTTTCAACTTCCTCTTTAGAATAACTATTAGTATAAATTCTAACCCTATTTCTTCCTTTATCAAAATTACCATCAGTCATTATTAAATAAGCTAAAACAATAGGATCCATTAAGTCTTCAATATTTTTAGGTACAATTTTAACAAATTTATTTAAATCGTTATTAAATGAATAAAACATATCGTAATACGGAACAAATACTGGTAAACTTTTTGTTTTAAGTCTATAATTAATATAGTTTTTGGTTTTACCTTTAATTTCTAAGGCTTTAACTGGATTATTCATATATTCTTTAAAAAGTTCACCTAATTCTAGTGCAAATTCTTCATAGTTTTGTCCTAAACTCATTTCAAATCTTACATTAGCTGTAGGTGATGACCTATATAAACTCCCATCTCCTAGCATGATACCTACAAATACAGAATTAAGATTGCCTAATTCTGAAAAAGAATGTGAACCTATATTATTTTTGGTATAATATCTACCTTTATTAATTTTTAATATTATTTTTCTCATTCCTTTTATTTTTTTATAATTTTTATAATTTTAATTATTTTATTAATTTGAGTTTTAAACCCAACTCGCGTACCCTTTTAATCGGCGAACAGCCGAACCCTTCCAAGCTTCTTCCCCCGGAGGATAGGATGAGTCGACATCGCAAAATCTAAACAAAACTCATATATTTATAATATATTAATATAAAAACATTTATAACTAATATAATTGTAATAATATAAGTATTTGTAATTATAGATCATATTTTTATCTAGTTAAAGGAGTACAACTGATAAATATCTAGATATTAGCGTATGATCGTTGAAGAATTATTTATTATTTATTTCTTGCTGATTACTTATAATCACTAAATTTTAACTAATTTAATAGTATTGGTGATTTATCTAAGCGTTCCAGAACATATAGCTAAATTTTACTTAGATATTACTATCTAAATTCCCCGATGTATTTTTTATTTTTTTGTGTTAACTCTCACCCTCTCGCTCGCGCAGCGAGAGCGAGCGCAGCGACAGCTAAAGCAGGGCGGCTCCGCGCTTGCTTAGCCTTGCTCACTTAAACCTTGCCTTAGCAACTCACTCTTGCATAAGCAACAATATAATAGTGAGCGACACAAACACATACACATTAGTGGATGTTTGCGTTGTAGTGAGGCGGTATGCGATTGTGGTAAAGTAGTCTAGTTATTGCACTCCCCGCCCCATTCGCAAAGCGAGGGGAAGGGGAGGATTTAGCAAAATTGCTAAACTAAAATTTTAATATAAACACTATCATTGAAACAAAAAGAATAATAGAAGAATCGAACTTCTAATAAAACCTATTTTATTAATATTTTTATTATTCATTCTTTTACTTTAAAATAAAAGAGGTGCCAAACCACCGAGACAATGTGTACTCTCGTCGGTGATCAGCCTGTTATCCCTAGCGTCAAATTATATATATTCATATATAGAAAGAATATAATATTAAATGGACTATGTCATCACTAAATATTTATTGTTATTGATATTAGTGCTCTATGTATAGTCTCTGAGGCTTAAAATTTAGCCTGCGAGTTAATTTATTGTTACATATTAGATATTTTGTAATATTAATATTAAATCTAATCTTAAAAATCTTCTCGACATATAATAAAGTTCGAATTTATATTTTAAATTTATATTAAAATTAATTAATAATTAAACTAAAAAATAAACAAGGTCACGCCTTAATTAAAATAAAAATACAATTAATGTTATAAAATTAATTATTCAGCTACTGCTGTTTCAGCTAAGCTTTAACCACTGCTTAAAAGCAATGCTTTAATGCAAGCACTGCTTTAGCTTCCAAAGCCGCACAGCTGCGAAGGCGAAGCAGCTACACCTTACTTTTGTAGCTAAAGCTGCCTTTGGTTTATTTGGATTGGTGAAAGGCACTGCTGCACTGCAGAGACAAATCATATTCAAATTTATAAATTTTTCCTTTTTCTAAAATTTGCTTTCGAATTTTTCTAGCACATCTACTAATTCTATTCCTAGATATACCTGTAACTTCTGAGGCTAATTGTATAGATTTAAATTTAGCTAAAACTTCATTATTTTCATTTAACATGATAATACCTAAAGCTCTACCACTTTTTTCTCTTAATAAAGTTCTAGATTCTTCAGATAAAATAGCTCCTTTTTTATTTCCAGGTTTACCTATTTTAGCTAAACTCATTTTTTGTCTTACTTCTTTGGAGTAAATTCTACCTTGATTAGATCCTGCAAATTTATTTATATTATATTCAGGTTTAATTAAATCTAAATAATATTGTTCTCTAGCTAAAATTATACTTTTTCTATCAGACTTAGATTGATTAGCGTCAAATGTTATAGATTCTAAAATTCTAATTCCAAAATTAGTATAACCATATTTTAAAATAGCATTCATTATAATACTATTACCTTTTTTAAGATTTCTATGGATATATAAAGGATTTAAATATTCTTTAATTCTTCTCTTTAAATTTACTGAACTTCCTATATATGATTTTTCATTAGTTAAATTAACTAATTGATAAATACCTGCTACATTACTTTTTATTTTTAAATTTTCTGTGCTTCTGTTGCTTCGCTGCTCAACTATTTCCAATATAGAATATAAATTATTATGTGTTGTATTATTCATTGTATTATTTATTATTTTCTTAAACCAATAAAAAAAAAATATAAAAAACCGCAATTTATACCATATTTTTTTTTAATCAAATTATTTTTTTCTGCTTTAGCAGCTGCGCGACTAGCTTCCTTTGCAGCAAGGCGAACTACGAGCTCCGCGATTTGTAAATTTATTAATTTTAATAGTTTAAAGATAAAAATATATAGGAAATAATAATTATAAAAAAGATACAATTATATTCTAAACTGAAAACTTTTTTTTTTTGCTAGCTAACACTGCGCAGCTGCGCAGCTATCCTTTTTATAAGTATTACGTAGCGCTGAATTAATTAAAAATAAGTTTAAAAAAGTTAAAGTATTAAAAATCATAATATAAAGAAGAAATAAAGTTAATTTTTATTACATTAAAAGTTTTTATTTTTAGGGATAATTAAGTCAAAACTTTTATTTATTGATCCCCGTCTATTCCATACTATAGCGAGGGGTCACTATGCCCTACTTACGTATCTGTGCGACTTATAGGTCTTTCAGTTAAGCATGCTTTCCGCCATTGAACTCTGCGCAACCCTTCACTGGTCAATTGATCTCCATTCAATGCCTAGCAATACCTTTAATACTTTTTTTTTGAAAAATTTATAATTTTTTTCAACTTATTAATTTATTATTATTAATTATAAGTGTGTTATAATTAATTTTAATATTTTTTTTTTTCTAAGCCCCGATCCCCCCTGCTTAATTACTTGTTTTTGCAACACGCACCCTTTCCCTAATGGGGCGGGACAGCGAGCTACTAATATAATTGTAATAAAGCATATTTTTCCTATCCTAATATTAAAAATAAAAAGTAGAATATGCTATCCTTGCTTTAGTATTACTCACTCGCTAATGCGGTGGTGAATAAAAAAGTGAAAATAGCAAAGGGGAGATAAATCCGTAAAAAAAAGTTAATACAAGATTTTTCTAAAGAACTAAGCTTCTATTTAGTTTCTTAATTAAAAAATTAATCATTAATCTCTTCTTTTTAATTAAATATATTAAATAAAAAAAAAAGAGAGATTATTTGTGAAAAATTTAAATATATAATTTTTTTTTAATAATATTTTTGTTTTGAGTTAATATAATAAATAATATAAATATTTTATAAAATTTATTAATTTTGTAGAAAAATTTGGATGTACTTTGCTACTCTATTAAAGACGACCGCCCCAGTCAAACTGCCAATTAGTCAACTCTCCCCTTTTGTTCGTATAGAATACAAATAAGGTAAACATAAACCCAGCCTTAACTATAAGGTTTCCAAAATTCGTCTATCGACATCCCTATTTGCTATTAGAGAAGGCTGTTCTAGATTTACATGATAACTAACTACAGTAGAAGCTGCATAGGGTCTTCCCGTCCCTCTGAAGATAACCCGCATCTTCACGGGTAATTCAATTTCACTGAGCAAGTTGTAGAGACAGTGAGACCATCGTTACATTATTGATACCGGACCACATTTAATGGCCAACTGATTTTGCTACCTTAGGCAAAGTTTAATAACTATCTATTTAACTATTATAATCTATTATACAGAAAATATAAAAATTAAACTTTGGACTACATCATAAATTTTTATTTATATATAAATAATATAAAAACTTTTTATCGTTTAGTCTCTGAGAAATTTATACCTATTTATTTTTTAAAATAACTATCTTTATCATTAATTATTTTTATTACTTCATCTAATTCTCGTTTTCTTTGATTACCCTTTCCTTTAAATTTATAAGCTAGTGTAACCATTTCAATTAAACTTTCTTTAGATTTTTGTCCACCCAACTCAGACATTTTACATATTTGTTTAAATATTTCAAACTCTGATTTTTTACAACTTAAAGGTTGAACATACTTTTCTAAAAAAGGAATAATTAAATTATTTATTTTTTTATAACCTTTAATAGTATATACTCATACATTATCAGAACCTGATTTTTTTAAAACAGATCCTGATTTAAAAAGATTTTTATAAGCATAAAGAATTTCTAATCCATTTTCATGTTGAGTAACATTAAATACAGGTTGTATATTTACACCATATTTAAATTCTTTACCCACAGAAATAGATACAGAATTAGAACCTTCACCTTCAAAAAATCCTCCTAAAAAGTATAAAACAGAAGAATCAGAGATATCATACTTTAATTTATTAACATTAATATTTGTCTCTCCAATTTCTTCTAAAATAGTAGATTCAGTTTTATCTAAAAAAGTAGAATAGGTATAAAAAATTTTCTGCTGATTATTCTTAAATATAGTTTTACATTTATAATTAAAAAATAAATTTTGAGTATTATTTTTTTTTAGTAAAAATGGCAAACCAATGCCCAATAAAATACTATTATTATTAATAAATAAATGTTCATTGTAAAATTTTACTCCCTCTTGCTTATGCAATCCGCGACCAGTTAAAAAAATCAACCTGCGAACCTGCGGAGCCAAATAAAAAAAGTAAAAAATTAAAACAAAACAACTAGTAATAAGACCTTCCAGCATATAGATAAATTTTATTAGGACCTTAATAGATCCTCATGGTTAAGACCGCTATTAACCAGACTTTCGATTAGTCACATTTTTCAATGACCGCTCTTATATTAATGGCATCGGGCAAATTTCATTCAGTATACTATGATATTCATCATTGCACTGAATTGTGTTTTTAGTAAACAGTCGGGGCCTCCGATTATGTGCCACCTCCTTATATAGAGTATTAAAATAAAATATATAAGTGGTACCTCTTATCGTCAAACTTATGCATGGCTATCAAATTTAACATGCAATTAAATAAAAATATATATAAATTATAGCTATCCTTTCTTCTTTTTAATTTTTTAATAGCATAACAGAACAATGCATAAAATTAATATTTTTTCTAATCTATCTATTTTGATTCATTTGCGATTTTATCTTTAATATTTCATTAAAACCTTCTGATGTTAGATGTTCTTTAGTTTTTATCATATAACTAACTTTTTTAAAATCTGAAAAATCTAAACTTTTTACACCTAGTACAGGGTACTTCTCAAAAAAGGGTATTATTATATTAACAATGTCAGATATTTTTGTAATATGAAGACCTGCTGTTTTTTCTAAAATATAAATATTTTTATGTTTTACTTCAGCACTGGCTTCTTCAGCAAGGACATTTGCATTAAGGGTTTTATTATCATATAATTTAAAGAAAGCAGCAAGACCTTTGATTACCTCTAGCTCTCTAATATGTAAATTTATTGAGTATCTTAATGTAACTTTAACTTTGGAGGCTGAATTAATAACTTTATTAGTAAGTGAGGCTCCTTCTAAGTATTCGGAAGGTTTGCTAGTAATTAAATGGAATGATCCATCTCCACTAGTAAAACCAGCTACTCAAAAAGGATCAGGTATACCCTTAAAGATATAATTAGGTTTTTCTATAAGATCAGCATTAGGAAAAGCTATCTTTAAATTATCAGAAAGACCTCAATTAAGGGAACTTTTTAAACCTACTAATTTTAGTATACCTCTATCAGTTAAATGTTCTCGTTTTTTAATTATATCAAAACATTGTTTAAAGATTAAATAATCAGAAACTTTACAGGTAATAAGAGGATATTTATCAAAATGGTCAACTATGAATTGAATTTCTTTAAAAGATTCTACTATATATTGTACCGAATTTATACCATTATTTCTTATTGTTCCTACACCTAGTGTGTATTTAATATCTTCTAATATAGCAATATCTTTTTTATGCAGTTTAATTGTAAAAACAGGTAATACTCTTCATTTAGTTTTCATTTTAGCATCAGGTCGTATTGAAATAGAAAAGCATCCTTCAGCATCTGTAAATCCAGTTAAAAACACGGATTAAGTTTAGTACCTCCTAATGGTAAACTACAGTAATTTAGAGTAGAAAATGAATTATTATTTAATTGTTTAGTAGGGATTTTGATTCGATAGTTTCTTTCGAAACCCATTAGAGTACACCTTAAAGGTACCTTTTTATTTTTAAAATTAAAGGTTCCTCAATTACCGTCTACTCGTTGCTCTTTTACAGAATATTCTTGTGGCCGCAAAGCGTGTGGGTTTAAAAATTCTGACTTAGATCCGCGATAGCCCATTTTATTTTCATCCTATCTTATGACTTATTACCATACCTGAGTGATTAGTTCAGCCACTTATAGTTTTTCAATTATAGCTTGGTATCATAAGCTTTAGGGTGTCCCCGGAGTTTGGTAATTGCTCCCGCTTTAGCGTATTTCCAAAGACGCTAGCAGGTAATCTTGCCGAGTTCCTTAACAACTTTTAGCTCTACGCCTTAGTATTCTCTACCTACGAACCTGTGTCGGTTTAGGGTACGGTAGTAAAAATATTAAATATTAAAAAATAGATAAACCAAAAAAATATAAAATTATATTTTTTGGTTTTAGTTTATCAAATTAAATAAAAATTAAATAAAATAATATTAATTTCCTGGTCCATTAATTTTATCTTATTAAAATTATTATAGGACTTTCTATTATTTACTCATCAGCCATAACTTTGGTTAGGGTCCTTAGAGGCCGCATTAACACATTTTCAAAGATTTAATCTAGTTGTGCAACCCTTTCGTTTTCGGCGAGAAGTATTATTAACTTCTTTAACGTTACTCATGTCAGCATTCTCTCTTCAGTTGCCTAAAAATAATGAAACACTATTTTTTCAATAGTTTGACTGAATGTTCTACTACCTAGATAAAGAATAAAAATATTATATAAAAATATAATAAAATATTAATTTTTATTCAATACCAACACGATATCGGTTGATTGTTTAAGACCCGTTAAATTTTCGGCGCTACAATCTAGACTGCTGATGCGTTGTTACATACGATCATTATAAGTAGCTACTACCAAGCTCACTTCACAGCTGTATACGATTTTGCTACGTCCTTAATTTCACTTAACAATCATTTGGGACCTTGATCTGTGTTCTCGGCTGTTTCCGTCTTGACTACTCAACTTAGCATGAATAGTCTGAATATCTACTATCAATTTATGTAATTCCGAGATTCGCCTCCAAAGGTAAGATTTCTACGTCCCCGCAACCTAAACGCCAAAAAGGTTAATGTAAAAAATTACATCATCCTCACTTGCTATTACAAAAGTGAGCAATACCTAATTCTTGTTGGGAGTTGCCTTTCTGTACCTCCATAAATCTATAAATGTAGATGTCATACTTAAATATGTTTCGGTAGAAAACCAGATAGCACCAGGTCAGATTGGTATTTCGCCGCTTACCAAAACTCTTCGGAGAATTATGCAACATTCACCCGTTCGATCCATTATAATCTGGTCTTGGTAAGATCACCTGGCTTCGGGTCTAATAGAAGTAACTTATCCATCACTATATTAAACAAAAATTATAGTCCAGTCGCTTTCGCTAGGGCTTTTAACCTTGCTACTCCTATTAACTTGCTGACCCATTATGCAAAAGGTACGCCGTCATTCATTAATCTTTAAAAGTAGAATTTCGACTGCTTATAGAGTTACTAATTCAATTATTTCATATAAAAAATTAAAAAAAAAAATTTTTAAAATTTTAAAATGTTGTTTACTACAATATATTTTATTTCAAACATTTCCTTTACAGTACTTTTCGCTATCACTAAATTTATAATACTTAGCCTTAGAGGATGGTACCCCTATATTCCAACAAGTTTTCTCTCATTGTACTTTTAAATTTATAATAAAAAGAATCTATAAATAATATTATTTATAAATACTAATTAGTATTTTTAATTATTTTATAAATCTACAGGACTTAGATATTCACCTACTTTAGAGCAATTAATAAAATTATTTATTTTTAACCTAGTTGTTATAATACTTTTTAATTAAATTAAAAATTTATAAGTTTAAACTATAAATAACAAGGATTGCTAATTAAATTTAATTTAATTTTTAATAAAAATCAAATTATTAATAATAAAATAAATTTTAATTATTCAATTTATAAAATAATTTAGGCTAATCCGATTTCACTCACCATTACTTTCGGAGTCTCGGTTGATTTCCTTTCCTTTCCCTAATAAAATGTTTTACTTCAGGAAGTAATTAATATTAAAGGTTTACCTTAGGATCGCTTTTTTTAAAACAAAAATAAATATAAAAAAAATATTTTAAAAAGCTTTTGGTATATTTCCTCCTTTTTTATAAATTTGATAGTTATCCTTAATAACCCCTTTAAATTACTTTGATGTTATAACAATATTGTCATCGATACTTTTAAATTTTTAATTTTTTTTAATGATCTTTTTTAATATATATTTAATTAATATAATTTTAACTTTAAATAAATTTAAAAAAAATTTTTTTTAACCAATGTCACTATGACTATACCTGCTTTAGCAGCCCTTGCTTTTTTTTTTTTTTTTTGTTTTTTTTTTGTTTTTTTTTTTTTTTTTTTGTAGCAGCCCTGCTGTAGCTTTCCTGCTGTAGCAGCCCAGCTTTAGCTCCCTCTGCTTTAGCAGCTCACTCGCTTTCCCTTTCCCTTTTGGGTGGAAGCGAGACCCGCAAAGTGGGTAGTGGGTGAGCGAGCGTGAGGGGAAGCGCTTGCTTTTGATTTAAATGTAGCTATTATTTAACATTTAAGGTAAAGCAAGCAAGAGGTAGTATTAAATTTTTAAATTAAGTTATAGGGGTAAAATATATTTATGATTGAACAGGTAAAGAGTTAAATGCATGCAATGGTACAGGAGTAGATAGCGCCCATTCTATTGTATTAGAGGAAGGAATTTCTATAATAGATAAATCATTATTAGTTTCCCTGTTCATTCCAAAAAAATAAGAAACTATAGCCCAAGGATTTTTAGGGCTAAAGTTTTTATTAACAAATAGATTGTATATTATATAAATAAATAATATTGTAGCTACAACTGACACTAATGAACCAAAACTAGAAACAGCGTTTCAACCACTATATGCGTCTGGGTAGTCAGGAATTCTTCTTGGCATCAACAGTGTTAATCCTTAATATACATTCTAATAAGATGCTATTAAGACTCCTTTCCTTACGGGAAATTATATAAAAATAGTTTATCATTAAAAATACGTATTTAAACTATAATGAAAGTAAGTCCTATATAATTCCTACTTATTTATTGTGCTTAAAATAAGTAAAAGGTTCAGACTATGTCATTTACTCCTAGAAAATGATTTAGGAGTAATTGGGCGCTAACTATATTAGAGTAAATAATATAGAGTGCAAGATTATTGTTAATACTACTCACTTGCTAGTCGTTGAACGTTTTTATTCCTACACCACGTCGGAGTCCGGAGAAGTATAATCTTATTATTAAAAAGATTACACTGCTTCACGCCTTCGGAGTGGAGGTATTGAAATAAACTTCGCTGCAAATTGTCCTAGAATAGCTAAATTTATTGCACTACAGTTCTAGGATGTCCTTGCAATTCACCCAATTTACTAATGGTGTATTTAAGTACTACCATAGAGGCATAAAAAATTAATCTAATTGTACACGTGAAAATATTTTTCCTTCCCCCTTAGGGGAGAAAGGTATTTTGCTATTTAAGTAATTATTTAAAGTATCTTTACCTATTTTAAAATGTTTAATACACTCAACTGTAGAAAATACACCAATATTTTTTAGAGTTTCAGCTTCATAAACATAAACTAATTTTTGTAATTTAGCTATAGTAGTTGGAGATTTTTTAATACCATACATAGGATTGTTTATTCCTTTTTTATCTCTTGTTTGCATTGAAATAAATTGAGGAGAAAAAGTTTTACCAAACATAGGATTTAAGCTACCTTTTCTATTTGACTTAAAAATAGAACTATGTTTAAATCCTAAGGTTGTACCAGCTGTAGGAGAAAGGTTTAATTTTTATCTAAATATTTTGTAAAAAAATATCTAAGTAATATTGTTCTCTTTCTAATATGAACTTTCTTGATATTTGTTGTAATGGTCCTAAATCTTCTAAAATAGCTAAGCAAAAATTATTATGACCATATTTTTTTAAGCTATTATATATGGGTAAATTTCTTGAAAGTACATTAGGGTTAAAGTAACTTAGCAATCTTGTAGAACCTGTAGATGCACTACCTATATAAATATCACCATTTATTAAATTAGTTCACTGGTAGATAACAACTCTTTTTCTATTGTCAATACCAATCAGATTTTTATCTAATTTAGGATAATAAACACGAGCTGGAAGGGTCGGTTCATTTAAAAAGATTGGTTTTACAAAAGGGCCTAAAGGAAAAAGAGAAATAGCAGATAAGATAATATTTTCATTTGTATAAGATGTCATTTCGAACATACCGGCTAAACCTAAAAAGTGTTGAGGGAAGAAAGTTAAATTACAATTTAAGGTGGGATATACCTTAAATTAGGACTATCTCTTAATCTAAAAATAGATTTAGACTTATTTCATATAGTCTCTGAGAAACCTATAAATTAATTAGTTTCTGCTGATTATCTAGATACACTTAAAATTTTCACTGATCTAATATCAGTACTTAAGCTTTATGAGAACTCCCAGCATATAGAAAGAATAATTGAAGCTAATTTATTTATTTTGTCTAGGACTTGATTGTATAATTCAATCCTCACCTTGTAATGTTACTCAATTTTGAGTATCTAAATTTTTTTTAATAGTTGATCATCTAACTTTAAAATATTGTTTAGCTCCATTTATGGATGGAAAAATCAATTCTTTTCCAGTTTTATTGTAACAAAACACAAACTGACCTCCAATTCCATATTGTGCTGATAAAAATCCTTTTTTATCTTTAGCATGATGTTCATGCTTGTGATAAAACTCTTTAATTCCTTTACTAATAGCTAAATTTGTTTCTCGCTCCGCGCTAGAGTTTTTACTTCCAAATTTAGGATGATTCTCTTTTTTAAACAATTGCTTTAACTTATTTATAGTCTCAATTGAATGACGAAAACCAGACGAACTACCCGGAATTTTTAATACATTATAATCGGGATTATAAAAATCTATTCATTTTTTTTCTAAATCTGAACAAACAATTATATCTGGTTTACAAAACTCTAGAATAGCTAAAGAAAAATTTTCTAATTTATATTTTATCATAGCTCGATATAATATAATATTAGTATCTTTACTAGAATTTGCATGATAAAAATGAGAAGCCATTCTTTTTGACAAAACAATACTACTTCCAACATATAATTTACCAGTAAGATTATTTATAAATAAATAAACTCCTGCTTTGCCTTTTAATTGTTTATAAATGTCTCTTTTGCTTATCAAAACATTTTTAAAAAATAATACAAAATTGTTGACTTCTATGTCTGGCGCTCGCGCAGCGAGCGAGAGGTTGAAATCGTAGTGGAAGAAAATCTTCTAACACCTATACTACCTACCATAAATTGAAGGTTGAAAGAGGGTGAGTTTTGCCCAACGGCTTTTAAGTAAAAACAATTAATTGTTTTATTTACTTTTCTTAAATAATCTGCGCTTGAACAAGGAGTAGGATCTCTATATATTATTAATAAATATAACATAAATAGCAAGCGCGGAGCGGCTGAGATGCCAAGATCAAAATAAATTTTTCCCATTAAATTAACCCCAACAAAAAGTGTTCAGAAGTGTATTTTTCCTAAGAAATCATCAAATAATTTACCCACAATTTTTGGAGTTCAGTAATAGAATCCCGCAAATAATGCAAAAACAGCACCCATAGATAATACATAATGGAAATGCATAAATAAAAATATAAATATAATTATAAATAAAAATATAAATATAAATATTTATTGGACTATCTCTTTATCTAATTCTAATTTATTTATCTAATCTAAGTTTCTTAATAAATGGTACTTTAGATCATAAAGGATTTTGATATTGTATTCAATTTAAAACAAAATTAGAGTATATTTTATATTCAACACTTTCAAAATCATAATATTTAAGATGTCTAATTTCTATAAATTTTTTTACTTGAGTTATTCTATAGAATTTAAAATCAGAATATAATCTATTATAAATAAAATAATCATATAAAGGTAACATACCTTTAACTGTTTGAAATTTAAAAGCTATAGATTTATATATAGTATTAGTTTTTTTAGAAGAATGTTTTCGTAGTAAAACATATGGCTTATAATTAGGTATAACATTATCTAAATTTAAAGTAGATGTATAATTATTATATTTAAATTCTAAATTACATTCAATTCTATTATTATTAAAATTAAAAACTATTGAACCATCTGTATCAATTAAACCTGAAAAATAAGGGTCATATGGTTTAATGTTATAATCAGGTTCAATATAATCAATATTATATAAAAAACAAGCTTTTTTAAAACTATCTGCTTTAATTCTAATTAAACCATTTAATTTATTTATTAAATAAAACATATCTTCTTTAGTAGATACTATATATATTGAATAAGGTTTATTTTTATCAGTTCTTATTCTACCTCTATGCAAATAATTTTGAATACGAGTTAAAATTCTAATATCTCTATTATGTAATTTTATTCTAATAGCTTTTAAGGTTAACTTATTTTGAAAGTACTCTTTATTTGTAATAGTAGAAGTACTTGTTTTTCTTATATCAAAATTTCCATCACCATCTATTATTCCTGCTAATCACTGATAAAATTTTTTATCTTTATTATAATCAGATAATTGACGTATAGTCTCTGAGAATCCTTTACAGTTTTCTGCTGATTGTATATTCATATTATTATTAAATATAGTTTCATTATCAATTTCACTATTTAGAAGAAGATTAAAGCTTCCACTTGCATCTAGATTATATCTTAGATAATAAATTACCCCTCTCCCTCAGCTAAAGCAGGCAAAGCGCGCAAAGCGAGGGAGCGCTAACACAGCGCTTGCTTTAAAAAAAGCGATCAACAATAGTATGTAGAAATACAATGTTAGATCAGGACTAAATAGTCAATAATTAACTAAAAATATAGTTCCCAGCATATAGTCAATTGCATAATAATAAATTTTATTATTAAGGCCCAAATGAGCAACTACGTAATAAGTCTTAAATTTTAACTCCTTTCACAAAGAGGTTCGGACTATAACTTGTCTAATCATTTAACTTAATAAACTTTTGACTGTCACGTTTAGTCTCTACGGATCCTAATTTTTAATTTTTAATTATACAATATATAATAACTAAATTAGGTTTCCACGGTATTGTCTTACACTTTTATTCGTTTTCCAGCATTAAAAAAACATATAAGATTTTTACCGTTAGCTATATACAAAATAATAGCATATAACCGAAAAACTTTAAAGTTTTTCATGGTGACAAGACAACATGACACTTATTGTTAAATTTTTTTACTAAATTTTTTTAATGAATCTGCTTTTTCTCCTAATAAAGGATAGTTGTTAAAATGATTGATGATTTTTTTTAAGGTTTCTTTTTTATATATTTCTAAAAAATAAAATTTACCATAAGGATTTCTAACCTTATTAGTTATCTCAAAGAATTGTTTAATTCTATTTATTAAATAAAGGTCATCATTTTGTCCTATAGAGAAAGAATGGTTATTATTTTGTCTAATTGAAAAACAACCTTCAGCTTCTATAAATCCAGATAACCATACTTTATAGTAATTAGGTAATGATATATAACCAGTATCTAGATCAAATTGTTTTAAATTTATTATGTCTAGTTGGTTTATATACTTAGAATTTCTATTAATTAAATATGATTCTACTGAATTTTCTCGCTCTCGCTTGCTTAGGCAAGCGAGCGGAGCGAGCGAAAGACATTTTTTTAAGAATTCAAGTTGACATATCTTTTTTGAAGTTAAAGGCGGATAAATATCATATATTTTAATAATATCTTTAATTTTATCTTTGCTATTAACTACCCAAATAACTTCTTTACCTTTTCCAGTAATTAAAACATTACCTCCAATTACTTTGGCAATTTTTATTAACATGTTATAATTTGATTTGATATTAGATAATTTAATAACAAGTCTATATTGTAATGATTTTTGACGCCAATGATTTACTTGAATACTTCCATCTCCATCCATCAAACCAACCCAAAACATTTTTATATAATTATCAACCTTAACTTTTTTTCATCATATTCTTTTTCTTCTCCCGCTCACCGTTCCTGCTTTAGCTGTCGCTGCTCGAGCGAGGAGCGCTTGCTTATAATAAGTGAATTACTCCCCTGCTTTAGCTGCTTTAGCTGCTTTAGCTGCTTTAGCTGCTTTAGCAAAGGGGGAGAAGATTGCAAAATTCCTATTATACTAGTATATTCAATAAAAAAAGTATCATGAAATGCAACATCTAAAGATGCATTAGATAAAATAACTCCTGTTAATCCACCAATAGTGAATAAAGCTAAGAATCCTAATACAAATATTAATGGTGTATTGAATTTTAGACTTCCACCGTATAAAGTAGCTCGTGGTTCAGCCTTCTACCATTTCAGGTACAGCTTGGCTTATTTTCTCAGTATAAAATTGAATTAAATTAAAACATAATTATTTATACCTTATTTAGGGAGTTAACCTAAAACCCGTCACCGGTGAACCGGACCATTCCTTGTAACATCATATGCAATTAAAAATTAATTGCACTTAGAATATCATGTGGCGTCTGGCCTCTACGCTTTTACAATGATAGTTTCCCGTCATTGACTTAGTTCGACGATATTCTCAACTTAATTATTATTTTTAAATTGAGATTTCCCTCGAGTTTGCCACGTCAAAATTATATTAAATATTTAACTTATAAACCATAGATGGTAGAAAAAAAGGTAATAAATGAGATTTTATTTTTTTCATAGACTTTGCTGAAATATAAATAGTAGGCTGTTTTCTTTGCATATGAATATTGCATTTTAAGTCAAATTTCAGTATTAATATACTTATAATAAATACACATTCTTTAACAGTAAAAGATTGCGTTTGTAGATAAATAGCATTGCCAGCTTTTGAACCATCACTCATTATTCAATAAGCCAAAAATTCATAATCAATCATTTCATATAAATCTAAAGGCACAATTTTAATTCGTTTTACATAAAACATATTATAAAATTCAGTTAAACAAGGATAAGCTCTAGTATTTAAACAAAGACCTTTAAATTTGTGGTCTTTTAATTTTGTTGTAGTTATTCTAGGATAAGAATAACAAAAGTGAGAAAGTCTATTAAAAACAAAAAGGACAAATTCAGATTTATTCATACTTTGTTTAAAAAAAATCTAGTATTTCCCAATTTATTTATTTCTAACCAACCGTCTGAAATTAAAAGTCCACCTAACATAGATCTTAAATGATAAGGTATATTTACCATATGTCTAACTATAGAAGTAAATTTAGGATAATTCACTGTACTACCAAGTTTGAAGACCATAGTACTATATCCTTACATTTATTGTTAGCTGGTAAATAATTCTATTGATCTAGGAAATCTTTCTAATAGACTCAAAGTATTTTTATTTTTAAATAATTTTGCTGGTCATATTTATCTTGCTGAAGAATAATGACAACCAAGAGAAGATTTTTATACCTGTTGGTACAGCAATAACCATAGTGAAATAGCAGATTAACCCTCTCGCTTGTTTAGGCAACACTCACCTGCTTTAGCAGCCGCCACCGACCACTGACCAACTTAGATGATGTGAGTGAGTGATAGTGAGCGAGTCTCCGTCCACCTTTGGCCGCGTAGCGAAAAAGGTGAGTGAGCGCTAATAAAAATTATAATATTTTATTACAAATAAGATTAGTTAAAAAGCCTTTCCCGAACCGTACGTGCACCTTTCAATGCATACGGCTCTCCCCCTTAAATAATTAAGGCTGTTTCCCTTCGACTACATAGAGATAAAAATTTCTAACTAAAAAAAATAGTTTAGTATTATCTTTCGAATCTACTATGGAAACTCCGTTATCCTAAAATTTTCAGTAATAGGACAATCCCAAGTTCTCATTTAAAATCCATAAATATTTTGTTAGGTAATACTCTTTTTAGCTGCGTATATAACTATTGGTTCTTATAATTGAATACTGCTACTTATTCAATTCAATACAAGCTTTTAACTTTGTTATAAATTTAATATTACCATAAAAATCGTAGCTTGGGGATGACCATGTTAAAAATTTTAACTAAATCCCCTTTTTAAACATGCTATTGTCAGTTTCAAATTACTTTGAATACCTAAGTTTAATGCTTTACACCTTAAAAATTTAATTTATATAGAAAATGTTTAACAAAATAGGGTTTAATAGAAGGTATTATTTTATTTAATTCCTTTTTATTAATATATATTCTAGGTCTATTATTATCAAAATGTATAGTAGATTTTATATCATATTTAATTAATAATATGTTCATTAATAATACTACTTCTTTAACATTAAAACAATCAGTACATAAAATTATACCTTTATTTCTTTTAGCTCCATCACCCATTATTCAATGTGCAATGGCAATATAATCTATATAAAAAATAATTCTGGTTTAATTGTTTTAATTTTCTCTTTAATATAAAAATTATATATTTCATTTAATGATTTTAACATTCTAGTTTGAAACTCTAAACTATAAAATAATTTTCCCCTCATTATTGTTTTTTTATCATGAGGATAAGAAGAACAATATACAGATAAATGAGTAAATACCGTTCAAATATAATCAAAGTTTTTAATGCTTTGATGTAAACTAATTCTAGGGTTTCAAGAATTTACTTTTTTTATATAACCATCGCTTAATATTAAACCTATAATAATACTTCTATGATAATTAGTTAAAATAAAATTATCTCTAATTTTTTAGTTAAAATACCCTTTTGTATTCTGAAAGAACTATTTTTTCACTATTCCATAAAATCAAACTTTTAAATAAGAACTGTGGTGGAGTAATTTCTGCTGTTTTTGAATTATCAGCTATACTCAAGATTTTAAATGATGAAGTGGCGCACGTAGCAGCAGTAAAGTAAGCTCGTGTATCAACATCCATTCCTACTGCAAACATGTGGTGAGACCAAACTAAGAATCCTAAGATTCCAATTGAGAACATAGCATAAACCATCCCAATGTAACCAAAGATAGTTTTACCACTAAATGTAGAAACAATATGGCTAACTATTCCAAAACCAGGTATTATTAAAATATAAACTTCTGGGTGCTACATTAAAAATGCATGGACCATATCTTTAAAAAAAATACTAATTTAAATTATTGATCTCCCTCGCTTTGCGCGCTTTGCGCGCTTTGCGCGCTTTGCGCGCTTTGCGCGCTTTGCGCGCTTTGCGCGCTTTGCGAAAGGATGATAAAGCAAGCAGCCTATGCCTCTGGTACTTCTGCTTTTAATAAAATATTTATTTTACAAAATTTTAGTCTATTATTGGAACCTCATATTTTAACCATTTAGTATAAAAATATTGCCAACTTTTATCTAAAAAAGTACCAGGGATAGCTTTATGAGCTTTAAGATCCTTAAGATTATAATATTTTGGTATTAAATGAAGTCTATTTTTTTTAGCTGATCTAGAAGGATGAAGTTTAAAATATTCAATTAATTTAAGAATATCCTCTCGTTTAGTAATATACCATTTAAATGATTGTGAGCTTCCTCTATCTATATAAATATTACCACCATATAAATCAAGTAAAGGTTGTAATAACTCAGATGTTTTTTGAGATACACTAATAGATAATTGTGTATTAGTTTTATTTATAGTTACTGTACCATCTGCATCAAAAAAGCCTGAAAGTCAACCACTATTGTAAATTAATTTATTAGGGTAGACTATACTTATTTCATATTTATCACAAATTTTACTTAATTGAACTAATCTGTGAGAATTTCTGATAAATCCATTAACATCCTTAATCAAATTTAATAAACCTGCTTTATGGTGTAGTCTATATCTAAGTGCATTAGCACCGGATCTTAATTTTATAGAACCTCCATAAACATTTTTGATGATTTGTAAAGCATGCTCATCTCTAATATCCATAGTAATTTCTAAACTAGCGTAGCCTTTTTTACTTAATAAAAAGCTTCCATCTCCATCTATTAAACCAGCCAATCATTCTATTCATTTTATATTTTTTTGAATATTCTGATTTAATTTAGTATCTATATTTAACAAACGTATGGCCTCTGAAGTTCCTACTCACGTGTTAAACGTTTTGGTTACTTGCGGGTTATTCATATTTACAAGAATTTTTACTTTAGAGGTGTATAATATACAACTTAATCTTAAAGTATCTGATAAATTATTTATGAAATTCTCGCTTATAGTTTGTTGCATTAAATTTAATTTAAAGGGCCACAATTGACCAAAGAATCCATTCCTCCAAATCTAACTTATAGTTACAAAACTATCTCATATTAGATCCAGGTACTACTTATACGAATATGTATAATAATAAACGTTAAACTTCCATATTATACTAATATATAATATTCTATAGTAGGCTTGTGACCATCATTATAGATGGAGGAGGAGCCGACTGTACATTAAGCATCATTTCAGACACCCACCGGTGAACCAGTCTGTAGCGATTGCTTAAACAACCGACGGTCTTTAATTGAGAAAATTATTAACCGTACCACCAGTGTAGCTAAATAATTAATTATTTAATTACCCATTACTTAATTAAGTAATGATTATCCTAACTAACTTTTCCTTTCAATTACAACTTTAATTGTAAAAGGGTTATCAGACGTGTTAAACAATTTTGTCCTAAACCTAAGAGTTGCAAGTAGAAACGGATAACAACTAGGGATTGTGGTATACTTTATACAAGTATTCGTTATTTTAGGTCTTAAAAACAATTAACACTTGCCTTAATAACTCCATAACTTATTTTATTTATACGTTAAACCACACCCTCTATTCCAAAAATTGATTCAATTATTATTTATTTTCTTTTTTATTTTTTAGTTCTATTTATCATAGAGGCTTTTTCTTTTAATATTATTCTTAATTCAGGATCTAAATGATCTTTATTAAGTAATCTAGTATATAGCTGTTTCCATAGTGCATAACTTACTGCCTTTTTACTATATAAACTAAAAGCATCATAGTACGGAAATACACTAGAACAAGCTTTTAAACCATTTATTCGATATTCATAAACATCCTTTACATAATGAGGCTCAACTCTCCCCCCTTCAAATAATACCTGCAAATGATTTAAAATATGCATATTTATTTTACCTTTTTGTGTTATTATATATCTAAATCTAAATCCTACGGAATTTGATAAAATAGAAATACTAAAACAACCTTCAGCATCAGTAAATCCTGCTAGCCAGCTGTTATTTGTGTCAGGTAAAATAGTAGAAGGGATAAAATCTACTTTATTTAATTTTATTTTTCCTTTTAATGCTCATTTATTAAACCCATCTACATATTTTGAAAAGGATTCTTGTTTAGAAGGGAATATCAAATTTCCATTAAATAAATAAATAATTAATTCAATATCGGGTTTAGCTTGACAAATATATCGGCTAGTTGTAGCAGATTGATTTATAACTTTACCAAAACCCAATGTATCTTTAATAAATGTTAATACTTGAATATCACTAGTGGATTGAGTTATTATAAAAGCCAAATCACCTCTATTATTTACAACAAATGAACCATCTCCTTCTGTAAATCCTATAAATCATGTTAAAAAATCTGAAGACGGTAAAGCTTTATCTCCGTATAAAAATTTGTACTTAGTATAAAACAATGAAAATCTGAATTTATCGTTAGAATTTATAATTAAAGGAGGTAAAGAAAATAAATATATTGAATCACAATTTACTTCTTCGGTACTAAGTAAATTATTATAGAATAAGTGTTGATATAGTATTGGATCACCACCTCCTGCGGGGTCATAGAAGCTAGTATTAAAATTTCTATCTGTTAGGAGCATTGTAATTGCACCCGCTAATACAGGTAATGATAATAATAATAAAATAGCTGTAATAAAAATTGCTCACACAAATAACGGTAATTTCGACCACTTCTATTATACATTTAATATAATATATGGAAACTTTAATCTAAAGATATTAAAAATCCTATAACATCTAAACAATTAAATATTTTTATTTTTTCATTAAAAAACTACTCTCTAGCGCGAGCGAGCGCGAGCGAGCAGAGCGACTGCGACAGCGGTAGCATAGAAAATTCAAATATTATTCTAAAGATATAATTATATACTACTTCTTTAAAAATTCATTCTTGATTTAATCAAGAGAATTTTATCTAACCCCTCTTTTGTTAGATGTAATTTGGATTTAATTAAAATAGATGCCTCCTTAAAATCTTCAAAGTCTTTAGATTTTACTCCTTTTATCTTATACTCTTCAAAAAAAGGTATTATTTTTTCAGATATATCTTCAAAATTTCTTACATAAAATTTAATTATACCTGATTTTTCAACAATATAATGAGATCCACAACCAAAAATTTGTGAAAAACTTGTTAATAAATAAGTATCTCTAATACTTTGAATTACAAAAAAGTTTAAAGCTACGCCTATACCTAATTTGTGTGTTTTAGATTTACTAGTATGAATAAAAAAACAACCCTCTCCACTTACAAAACCAGCAGTTCAATGTTTAATAGAAGATAAATCAGGAGCACACGCCTTCGCAAAGCGAGGAGCAGAAATATAGTCTTTAGGTACTTCTGGTCTAAGTACTGGTTTTATGTTTGGAAAAGCCAATTTTAATCTATCAGGTAAACCTTTATTTAAAGAGGCTCTGATACTAATTAGTTCCTGTAAACCTTCTATAGATAAATGCTTTTTATCATTAATGATATCAAAAGATTTTTTGAATAATAAAAAATCAGCATATTTTTGTGTTTTAAGGGGATAAAGATTAAAATGTTCAATAATAAAAACTAAATCTCCAAATTTAGTAATTTTAAAATTACAAGAATCTTCATGTAAATTTACATAACCTACACCAAAAAACTTCTGAATTTGATATAAAATATCTATATCTTTTCTATGCAAATGTATATCAAAAACTAAGCCTATCTTTCATCCTGTTTTGTAAAATGGATTTTTAAGAATATTTAGAGTAAAACAAGATTCAGCATCACAAAATCCAGTAACAAAATGAGGATTTAAATTATTTGAGGGAGTTAAACCGAGTCCCCGTAGCGGAGAAGGCTCCGCAGGCTCAGAAGGCTCCGCAGGCTCCGCAGGCTCCGCAGGCTCCTTCCCCTCGCTCTTGCTAAAGCAGCGAGGGGAGGGGAGAGTAGTATATTTCAATTTATTTGCCTATAAGATATTATATTAAAAATTTAAAATAAACACTTATAAGCTCAAAGGATTACAATTATACAAAAGTAAAATTAGTTTAAATAATTTTATTTACTTATGTTAAAGGTTTAACCTTAGAACCGGCTTTCCCGGCGATTAGAGTACACCTTACAATCTGTTATATTAATATATAGATTGAAGAACCGTCTACTCGTTGCTCTTTTACAGAGATCAGTAATATGAAATCTGACTTAGATCCGCGATCACCCATTTTAAGGTTGAAAATGTTGAACAATAACTACCTTTCATCTCTAATGATATTACTATACCCTCAACCATTAATGAGGCCACTCTAAAGGTTTCCCTTATAAGCTTAGTTATTAGAGCTTTAGGGCTTCCCCGGAGTTTGGCTCTTATGCACAAATAATAAATTAATTATGTATTGACATTCCGTTAGTTCTCATATTAAGTGCTGTACTAATAAAGTTTATAGCTCCCAATAAAGAAGAAACTCCGGCTAGGTGTAAACTGAAGATAGCTAAATCAACAGAACCACCTGAGTGTGATTGAACTCCTGCTAGTGGAGGATACCAAATATTAGTTACCTATTACTCGCTCCTTTGCTTTAGCAAGGAAAGCGACTATCTCTACCTTAAGGTAAGAGAGGAAGGCAACTCTGTGCTTTCACACAGAATCGGACTATACCTTTATTCTTTAACAAGTAAATTTTTATAAAATTACGCTACTCCACCTTCCACCTAACTTGCTCGCTTTCACCTACCCACCCTGCTTTAGCAGCTGCCAATGGTCTAAGTGTTGCGTAATGTGCCGGTGCGCTTAGGCAACTAACACCTTACTTGCTTAGGCAACTCACTCGTTTATGCGACTAACACCTCACTCGCTTATGAGACGGTGCGGGTGCCGTTGCCGGTGCTGGTGCCTGTGCCGGTGCTTAGCATAAGCGAGCGGGTGAGGTAAACTCATCACTGCATAGTGTGATTTTCCTTTGCCAACGCTAGGTTGTCTGAAATTTACCTTTACTTTGGTATTGGTAGCCCTACTCCTTCTTGAATTAGCAAGAGAGAAACATAATAAAAAATAAATCTTAAATCTTAAGTTAGCTTTCGCCACCCTGCTATTGCACCCTAATCTTTGTCGCATTAACGTTATTGGGAGGGAGCGAGTTGCTAAGGCAAGGCGTTATAATTATTTATGATTTTAAAATTTTTATCTAATCGTATAGATCGAATATTACGCATTTGATTACGTACTTTAGTTAAATACTCAAATCGAGCTTGTCCTACTTTTATTTTATTAAAAGATCTAGCTCAAATTCGATATTCTAAAGATTTCTCCGCAGGCGCCTTTCTCCCGCAAGGGAGTGTTGTGAAAGTATAAAATAATATTAGATATGTGTTTTGCATTAGTAGTACCTACTGTAAAGTAAGTTTTTTTTTAATTACTTTTATACCCAAAATATAACCTACAGAGTCTAAAACAATCTTATCTAGTTTCTGAGTAATTTCTCCCCGCCCCATTAGCCCCATTAGGGGAAGGGGAGGCATGAACAATCCGTCCTACACTTTTTGTAACAAGATAAAAAGAGCCCTCAGCCTCTGTAAAACCAACTAATCAAGATTTAGTCATAATAATTTGTGCTTCAGCTAAACAACTAACATTATTGTTTACTATTTTTCTGCTAAAGCAGCAGGTGATATATAGTGATCAGATCTTACTTTACTTTTTAGTTCTTTAAGCAATATGCGTCTTTGAGTAATTGGTATTGAAGTGTCAGTTAAGATAAAAGCAGCTTGTTTAAATAAATCGTAATTATAATATTTACTTGTTAGTAGAGGATATTTATCAAAAATAGGAATAATGTGTTTAATAATTTTTTTAACATCTCGTAAACGATACTCAGCCATACCATCAGCGGATACAGATACTTGACCTACACCAAGTTTTGATTTAATGTAGTAAAGAAGTCTTAAATTGTATGTATTTTGAGATATTTTAAAGTGTAACACTCAATTTCGCCTATCTTTAGCAAGGCGCTTGGGAGATTGTTCACTAAAATGAAAAGTACCATCACCATCTGTAACCCCATCTAATCACTGTTCAAATTCGATATTTGTGTGCGCAGCTAAATCAGGAGTACCCTTTTTGTTAAATATTCTACTAAAGAATACTTCACGTGTAGTCTCTGAGGATTCAGAAATTTTATTGTTGAATCAGGCGGATTGTCCCCTTGTTATTGACATTTTTACCACAGAAATAGTGTAAATTAGGTAAGCTAAAGATCACTTAGCACCATCCAGTCCGTACCTGTAAATTTCTCCGCAGCTCCGCAGCTCCGCAGCTCCGCAGCTCCGCAGGGACGTGGTTGCGGCTGTGCATTTTTGCGCAGTAAAGAAGGTAAAAAAGGGATTCGGATCAGATAAAACTTTTTTGATAGTATTCAATTTCATGCCATTAATTGGCTTGAGGAGTTCCCCGCATCGAGTGAAGTTTTTATGTCTATCACCAATAAAAAAAAATGATAAACATAGACCGCGTATCTTCAACGGTCCAACCTGTACCTGCTCCGTTTTCAACTAAAGCACTCATAAGTAGCAATAATAATGAAGGAGGTAATAACCAGAATGATACATTGTTTAATCTGGGGAATGCCATATCAGGAGCTCCACAATGTACTGGTAAAAAGTAGTTCATAAATTAAGATTTTTTCAAAAATGAGTGGACTATATCTTCAGGTTTTAAACCGCGCTACGTATAGTCTCTGAGGATCCTACAATAATTAAACTTAAAAATTTAAGTATTATTTTTGTTTCCTGCGGATTATCCATTATTCAATAACTATTATTAAAATAAGAATATTAAACTTAATAATTAAAATTACTGTACGCTTCTTATTACTTTAATTAAAAATACTTAACTTTAGTTAAAGAAGGAGTAAGACTCCTTAACATTAATCTTCTCCTCTGCTTTAGCTCTCCTACTTTAGCAGCAACTCTTCTTTTGGTTATTGTCTTCATAGTCATTAGCGAGTGAGGTATTGGTCTTATAAATATAGTGATTTGTAATTAAGTTTTCAGTGAATTTTATAAGTTTACTTTAGGAACTTCCCGCAAACAGTAGCGTAATAAGTTACACAATATAACACGGCAACTAATTTTTTTACTTTTTTAATAGATAACAATCATTTAAATGATTCCTCGCTCCGCGACAGGTAGTTGTTCTTGTACTATTAAAATTTTTTCTAATTTGTATGGCTTTATCTAAGTAAGAAGTAGTAATTTTATTTGAACTTTGTAACTCTAAAATATATTTTCAATCTTTATAATCTAAATATTTAGAGGAAAGAAGAGGATATTTAGAAAAATAATCAATAACTTTACACTTACTATTACTATTTTGAGCAATAATTGTAAAACTATTAAAAATTTTATCATTAATTAATCTAGATCTACTATACACTGTTACACCAAAATATAATCCTATTTTTGACATAATAGGAAAATAACTAAGGTTTAAACCATTAGAATCAGCTCTATGATAGTTTTGTCTAATTTCAAGTCTATAATATAATTGAACCCTTGTGGATTTTTTATTAGTTCTCTTGTGAATATTAATAGAAAAATTTCCATCTGAGTCTGTAAATCCTGAAAGCCAACTGTTTTTATCAATAGGTGAATTATCTAAAGGTTTGCATTCTAGTTTTTTAATTTTAGATAAAATTGATATAGTACTAGGCAATTTACTGTTAGTATTATTGATAATATAATCATTTAATCAGTTAATAGCTCGTAGCATTTCCTCTATCTTAGGAGTTCTCATAAAACCATTTATTATAGAAAATATAGTAAATACACTAACTATATCTTGTATTTGCCATAATACATATCCTCTTTCTGATTTAATAAAAACACGACCACAATTAGTTAAATCTCGTAAATAGTTTGCTAAAGCCAAATCAGCCTTTTTAAATACTATAATAATAGAAGGTGAATATTTTTTAGATGTAGATTTAGTATCATGTACAGCTATTGTTCCATCTCCTTCTATTAAACCAGCTAAATAAGCTCCTATTTGTGTATTAGAAAATTTATTTATAGTAGTAATATTATTGCTCTGCTCCATTGTTTTTTCTTTTTCTAAAAAGCATTGAGTATTTTCTTCTATTCTTTTTTCCTTACTCAAATTAAATTTTTTGGTAAAAGATATTAGTGTAATATCTGAATGATTGTAAATTATTTGAATAAATCTTTTTCTCGCTACGCGCAGGTTGAATAAAATACACTTATATAAAGGAAAAAAAATTTTTTTTTTTATATCTAAATTTATATATGCTTTTCATACAGAGCATTGCTTTAAAGTAGAACAGCTACCTTTATATTTATAATGTATAAAGTTACTCTGGCTTTGCCAGCAGCGAAAAAATGATCTTATATTAAAAAAATATGTAATTTTACCAAATCCTCCCACTAAACCTGGCATACATTTAATCCCTAATCTTTCGAGAAGGGCTGGACTATATCTTTATTCCTCCCCTCGCTTGCTAAGGCAAGCGACCCATTCCCCTTATGTTCGCAAAGCGAGGGAGGGATGCTAAAGCAGGGGAAAGGATATCTTGCGTATAGTCTCTGAGGATCCCAATAGTAATATTGTCTATAATATACTAATAATTACATTTTATGTAATAATCGGTTTCCTGCTGATTGTCTAATTTTTAAAGATGTAACTGCCATTTTACTACGAGGTACATTAAAAATGACGAAGTAGGGCTAGTTTTTAAAAAAAATCTAAAGATATTCCAGCATACAGCAAGATAAAAATGATAAGTTACCTTACCATCCGGCCATGCACTAATCTTATACATTTATTAATGTAATTTTTCATTTACCTCTATATAGTTTAGTTTGATTAATATATAAACGAATAGTAGCTCTATCTCCTTTAACAAAATTAGCAAATTGAGAGATACTATCAAATTCTCTATTTAAAGAAGGATTTGTAATATTTTCTACATATAATCTCTTACTTGTAGATTGAATACTTTTTTGAGTATATCTTTGCTCTTTAATTAAAGTTTTTAATTCATCTAAACTAATAATAGATTCATATACAAACTCATTTATAGGTTCTAAACTAAAAATAAATCTATTTAAGTAAAGAGAACCTTGATATAAACAATCATTTAAAGTACGATGATCTATATTAATATTATCATAAGCAAACTGTTTACTATCGAAAATAAATATCAAAGTTTTAGTACTAGTGTCATAAACATAAAAAACTTGTCCTCTAAGTTTACGTAATTTTTTTCTAGCCCCCTCAGACATTGGTAAATGAAAACCTGATCTAGGAGTAGTTTCTATATTAAGTAAACTATCTTTAGAAAAAGAATCTATATAATATTTTTCTAAATTCAAAACATCCTCTATAGAAGCATTATCTTCTAATAGGTATAAAGATAATTTTACATCTTTAAATCCATATTTATTAAAATATCTTAAAACTCTTCTATCTGCTTTAGATAAAATTGAAGGCATAAAGTAAGAACAAACTCGACTATATAAGTTTATACTACTTCCTACATAATATAAATTTTTATTTAATATTTCAAAAATATAAACACCTTTTTTATTTTTAGCATACTCTGCTATTGATTTTCTATTATCAAAAGGATTATTTATAATATATGAATTTGAATTTGAATTTTTAGTAGTAGCTTCTGTTTCTCCCCTCGCTTGCTTAGGCAAGCGACCCTTTCCCCTTATGTTCGCAAAGCGAGGGAGGGGAAAGGAGAAAGGAGACTCTGCTTGCCTAGAGCAAGGGCCTAGAGTAGAATAATATCTAACTTTTTTTAAAGAAAAATTAGTACTAACTTTTTGAAACTTTACATTATTATTTTTAAAACGTATAAGATTGGGTTTTTGCATTAAGTTGACCATAAAGAAGATCATGATAAAGGCGTGAGCGGAAATTATAACATTAAATAATTGATGGTCTCCAGATAAAAATTGAACTCCTGGAGAAGCTAATTCTAATCTAATCATAACTGAAAAAGCAGTACCTATCATCTATTTTTAGTTTTTAAACTTTATTTATTAATTATGTGCAGTCCATTATCTTGCTACTACGCATGCTAGGTGCCTGCCTACTCACATTAGTTGCTAGAGCAAGGGATAACGCTGCGTTCCTCATCTTTCCCCTTATGGGGTAGGACGAAAAAAGGCCTACAACCCTTTGATCTATATAATATGAAATCAGTTTTTCTATACTAGCTATAAAATTTTAAACTAAAAATATGGACTTTATATTGTATTTATATTTTTATTCATTACATTTTATCCTTAAATACTGTTATAAAGAAGTTATATGTTAGTTCTACGGAAAAATAGGGGTAAATTTGTCAGTTTATCTTATTCTATTATAAAAATTATTAAGATGCAACCATGAAAATTCAGTTCTTTTGTTGTTCATACTGTTTTTTAAAGATTTTATTTTATTTATACCTTCTAAACCATATTTTTTATGATGAGCTTTAATTTCAATTAAATTATATGCTTCTTTTCAATTTAAAAAATCTAAATGTTTAGAACTAAATAATGGAAATCTGTTAAAATATTTTATTACTTCTGTTGCTCCTGCTTTACTACTATTTCTTGCCCTCCAAAAAGGTTGTTTACCAGATCTATCAAATTTACTTAAGTATACAACACCTAATTCAGCTAAAAATAATTTAGCAATTTTTTCCATTATATCTTTATAATTTTCAAATAATTCAGAGTCTAATCTACCTTGACTTATTTCATAAGTTGTAGATAAATGATTGTATTTATCACCCTCTGTCATTCTAATTTGAAAAGTAGAATCACCTTCTCCCGCAGGGAAGAAAATCCTGACAATCAAGCATTGGTGTTTAAAGAACTAGTATCTAAAGGTAATTTATCCATCGCTTTGTATTCGATGCTAGCATAGCCTTCCTTTATTAAAGAACTATAGCTAGGATTTTTGTTTACCCAATCTATCAAAAGATGTAATTGTGATATTTTAGGCGTTCTAAATTTACCATTTATTAAAGATAGTAAATCAATAATACCTAATTTGTTTCTAATAACAAAATATATTGCTGATTTATTTTCATCTTTCCCCCTTTGGGGAGAATAGAACCATATCCCAATGTTGATTTAAGATGTAATGCTAATGGTAAATCTTTACTGTTAAAAACTATACTTATTTTAGGTGTATTTTTACTTAATGATTTAGGAACAACTAAGGTTCCATCTGATTCTAATAATCCAGATAAATAGTAACCTAATTGTGTATTATCTGTCACCACCCCTTTGTCGCTAAGGCGATCGCTAAGGCGAGTGAGAGAAAAATCATCTATACTATTATTAGTTACAGTCGCAGCATTTAAAGCAAGAGAGTTAACATTTAAATATTTAGAAAAATTTTCCCCTCCCCCTCCCCTTTGGGGATAGCAAAGCGATGGGCTGCTGCTTTAGCAAGAGCAGCGAAAGCTTGACTCACAAATGCAAAGCGAGTGAGTGATAATACTGAACTTTTTCGCTCCGCGCTTGTAAATATTTCAAAACAAAGGATTAAGTAATGTTTTATTATAAAAATATATTTAAATACTCTAGCGTAAAGTCTCTGGGTAATATATATTACTGCTGATCGATAAATTGAATAATAATTTTTACCTATTATAAGCATAGGTATAGTACTCAATAACTTATTGTCCCAGCATATAGTAAGATATAATGCAGGCATGATCATCATACCAGCAAAAACAGCAAAAATTAAATATAACGTACCTATTTCTTTAGCATTAGTAGAGTTAAGTCAAGCCATTTTATTTAAGTTAATAAATTTTTAATATTTTACCTTCCCACCCTTATTTCTTTTTTAGTTTTAACGTGAATATATTAATTATAATATTTAAATTAATAAATGCTACCTTGCAAGCTATACCTAGCATAAACAATCGCTCACTTATACTTTTACTCGCTTAAACTAATTTTATTGATTTTTTTTCTAACTCCCCCCTGCTTTATTTAACCCCCCCAGCTAAAGCAGCTAAAGCCTCTAAAGCCTCTAAAGCCTCTAAAGCATCTAAAGCAGCTAAAGCAGCTAAAGCAGTGGCGGGTTGCGGCTAATGCAGCTAATGCGGCTAATGCAGCTAAATCCGGCTAATATGGCTAATGCGGCTAATGCAAATGTGGGAAAAAGCAAAAGCAAGCTTAGGATCAATAGCAAGAAACTAAAATATTAACAAAGTTTAAGTAGCAATAGAAATAATATTAACAATTGCAAAAGCTAAATATTAATTTAAAGGGAACAAGCAAAAAGTAAAATGAATAAAATTTATTTTTTAATTTTAATATTTAAATTAATTACACTTAATCTCAGTTGCGCAACCCTGCATTAGCAGTACTGTTTTAGCTGCTAAAGCAGGGGTTGCTAAAGCAAGTCGCGAAGCAAGGCTCCGCCCCTGCCTGCTTTAGCAGGCAAAGGGGTGCTAAAGCAGGGAGCGAAAAAATTTTTATTTTTTTTTTATTAATATATAATTATTGTATTAATATTAATTATTGTTATTATAATTGCTCCGCGCTAAATACGGAATGAAGGTGAATTGAACACCTAAGGGCTATTAACCCGAACAATTAGCAATTGCCTTAACTTACCAATGAAAACCATTCCTAAAAAATTTTTTTAATATTATATAAATATATAAATAGTAAATTAACCCTATTAAATTTTTTCTTAATTATAGATTAAACATTTTATTTTTAATTTTAACCATTGCCCTTTTTGTTTATTCTCTTGCTATTTTACTAAGTATTAATACAATTTTTATTATTTATGCTGTAGCTGAGGTTATTTACTCACCCACTTGCTCACTTGCAAATAAAATTTCACTTAAACTAACACTTCTCGCTTATTTACACTTTTAAACTATTTACTCTTACATTCGCATAATTGTTTTAGCCTCCAAAAGTTGAGAGTGAGTTGCTTAAGAAAGAGTGATTCAAACAATTACAATAGTTTGCTAAGGCAAGTGAGTGAATATTACTTACATAAATTTACCAACCTCGCTTTAGCTACTCACATTATCGCCCCCCCCCCATTAGGGTAAAGGAAAGGAGCGAATAAGTAAGTAAGTAGCCCCCACACTCGCTAATTTTATTGCTTAAGCGAATAATAGCCTAAGCAAGAATGAGTTAATAGGGCAAAACAAAAGTGAAACTGAGTAAGGGCGGCTGAGTAATATGGCCCGAGTTGCAGAAGCTAGAAAAACAAATCTAAAGCTTAATAAAGGCTAGTATGGACTGCAAAAGCAGGTAAAATTTTGGCTTAGGTAATGAAGAGCTAGCTCACTTTTTAACACTCTTTTGTTTTTAGCTATTGCTAAGGCAAGCAACACTTACCCTCCCTTTTTTTTTTTATTTAAACTATTGTTTGCAAAAGCAGTCATAAGTATAGCTATTGTTTCTAGGCCAATTTAGTCTTAAAAAAAAAAGGGCTATTTAAGTAAACAAAAAATTAAGATTGATTCTTCTAGCGCTATTGCAGTTACACCACTGTAATTGTAAATAATAGAGCTAAAAAATAATTACTAAAATTAATAAAAAGGAGCATTAAAAAAAAAATTTTTTTTTTTGTTTTTTTTTTTAATGATCCTTATCAGAATTGAACTGATGCTAGTTTTGTGAAGGAAAACTGTACGAACCACTATACTAAAGGACCATTTTATAATTTTTAATTAAAAGTGCTACAAATTGCTTATGCCACCCTACTTAAATATTATTTATATATGAAAGGTAATAGTTTGTGCAAAGCAAAAAATAAAAAGTGAGATCAAATGCATATTTTTCCATACCTCCTCAATTAAAAAAAAGTGATGCTAGTAAGGGCTTGTTAAGGCCAGTAAGCTATTGCAATAATCACATTACTTGCTTACATCTCTTAAAATATTGTTTAGGTAGTTGTATGGATTAATCATATTTGTTTTAAGCTACTCACTTTTTTAAAACACTCTTTTTTAATATTATACTGATATAAAATAATTAAAAAAAAAAATAGGAGTTTTCAAAGTAAAATAGTTACTTTTTAAATCTAAAAATATAAATAACCCACCACCCTACTTTAGCAGCTCCCTCACTACGCGACCCTGCTTTAGCAGGTGCTAAAGCAGGGAAAGCGAAAAACACCAACATCCAAAGGTGGGTGGAGGTGAGTGTAGTAAACAGAAAAAAAAAAATTAACCATTAAAGAAAAATTTTAATAATGAAATAGCATTAACACTAATAATTTATAATAAAAAAATAGTATAACTCTTTTATTTCTTTTTTTTTTGAAAGAGGAATGTTTATAGCAATTTTAATTTTTTTTATTTTTAAGATTATTAAGTTTTACAGTTATTTTTTTCTAATAAAGGAAGAAAAAAGAGAAAAAAAATTGGCGAAATTAGGACTTGAACCTAAACCTAAAGCTAATGAGACTTTTGTGCATTCCAATTACACCATCTCGCCTTAATTTTTATTTAAATATTATTTTATATTTTTTTTTAATATTAACACAAATAAAACTATGTTATTAAAAAAAGAAAAATATTTTAACTTCTTTTTTAATTTGCTAACGTTTTTAGTTAACAATAAAAACAGGCTGTTAAGGCTTTAGCTAATTTTTTTAAGTTTAAGTTTAATTGCTATATTAAATTTGCAATAAAGTAAAATGATTGCTGCCTACTAGTTAGGTTAATAAAAAGGTAAATTTATCTAGTATCTAAATTACCCCACCCTTTATTCACTTTTGCTTTATGAAACTATTAAATAGCAAAAGTAAATTGCAAATAAAAATTAGTGTGTTGCTAAGGCTTGTTAGTGTTTGCAAACATTCCCGCTAATGTAATTAGTTTAAGAGAGAAAAATACACCGCTCGCTCTCTCGCCTCCTCAGCTAAAGCCGGCCTGCTTTAACTGTCGCTGCGCGAGCTGCGCGAGATGATGGCGGCTGCGCGATACCCAACCAAAATATTTAATCTATCTCCCCCGCCCCATTAGGGGAAGGGGAGATATTATCCATATTAAATTTAATATTTGATAGATAGTATAATTAATTTTATATTAAACTAATAAAATTTTAATATAAAAAGAATATGTTGTTAAATGCAAAAATTAATGAGAAAAATTTTATTATAAAAAATAGTAAAACTAAAAATATTTATTAGTTATAGAATAATATAATATTACTAATATATAAAAATTTAAAAATAGCGTTTAACAGAATTAAAAAAAAATTATATCTATTTTACTCTGCCTAAAATTAAGAGAAATAAAATAAACAAGCGCGGGTCTTGCTAAAGCAGCTGCGAAAAAAGATAAATCTAAAAATATAAAAATTTTAAAAATTAAAGGTTTACCCTTCTTTTAAAGATAGATATTAAATTATAGAATCTTATTTTAGGCAGATTGATAATTTACTCGCTTTCCCGCTCCGCCCCTGCTAAAGCAAAGGAGCGAACGGGTGCCTAAAAATAAGAAAGAAGGGTGTATGCTTTAGCTGCTAAAGCAGCAGAGAGCGATAAAAAATAAAAATAAAAACTTAATAAATTAAACTTAAGGCCCAGCCACTCTACTTTAATAAATTTATTTATGAATTATACTTAATCGCATTATTTATTAAAGTTTAACACTATAAATATGCATATTGAAAAAAAAAAAAAAGAATTACTATTAATAAAAATTAATAAAATAATTAAAATATTTTATGTTTTTAAAAAAAATTACCTTTATTTAATAAAAATTAAATTACTTTTTCCCATGTTTGTAATTAATTTTTTTACCTAAGTCACATTTACATTAGCTAACTCACTCGCCTTTGCGAATAATGCCTCACTCTTGGTAAGGCTATTATGCGAGACCAAAGCCTTATTAGCGAGTGAGAGTAATTGCATAAGCAACTAAGCTATAGTGAGTGAAAGCAACAAAAGCAATAGTTAGCAACCACCAACCACCATCCTTGCTTTCTCGCACCGCGACCCTGCTTTAGCAGGGGAGCTAAAGCATGGAAAGCGAAATACTCCAAGCACCAACCACCAAAGGTGAGTGGGGATCGCAGAGCGAGAGTGTCGCTCTTGCTTAGGTTACCCTTATTCTTTTGCTAAGGCAGCTTAGCGATTAAGCGAGTGATAGTGTTGCTATCACCATCACTTTTTTGCATTCACTCGCTTATGATCTAGTCGCGCAGCGATAAAGTGAACGGGTAAGTTGCCTAAGCAAGCAAGGGTGGGAGTGAGCGATTGAGTGAATGGGGCGGTGACTGTGGCAACTAAAAAAAATTTTTTTTTTTTATAAGGGTAAAATAAGTAAGATAACCTTTATCCTTTATGTAAAAGGCATGCAGTCATACATTAATATTTAAAAGTAGAATTTTTACAACTTATATTTAATTTATTGTAAAATTTTTACTCTTTTTTTTTTTTACTTTATTTTTATTTATTTTAATACTCAATATATATTTATTATAATTTAAAAAAAAATTTTTTTTTATTTACCTTTTTTTATGTAAAATTATTTTTTATACAATTACGAACAAAGAGACTTGAACTCTTAAGGAATCACTTCCACTCCTGCTTAAGAGGAGATTGTTTACCAAATTTCAACATGTTCGCTTTTAAAAACTATAATTTTTATAATAATATAAAACTCTCTTGCTTTAGCAACTAGCGACACTTACACGCTTATGACCCCTTTTTAAATAAGAGATAGGTGCTTGTTTTACCTTAGCTACTAAGCGTGCGTAGTAAAATAAATAAAAATTAAAAATTATAATATAATGTAATCTATGTTTTTTACGGAGTAATGTGCAGATGAAATAGCGTAAGCTCCTTTGTTAATTAAAAAATAAACTTTTTATAAAAAAAGAGAGTTAGCTTTACAAACCTTAGTAAACAAACCCTCTCCACCCACCACTATTACTTAGGCTATTACGCGAATGTCGCTATTGCTCGCCTGCTTTAGCAGCCCTCACTTATTTGCTAAGCTGCCTTAGCAAGAGTCTGTAAGTGTCTTGCCACACCATCTCTCGCTAATGCGGTCGCTTATGGAATCACCCTTGCCTTAGCAACCGCACGCACGCACGCACCAAAGGTGGTCGGTGAGTTCTCACTCACCTTCGGAGATCTCATTAGCGAGAGATAGCGTAAGGTGATAGTGAGTGATTGCATAAGCAACTAAGCAAGAGTGGCTTGCTTAAACAATCCCTTGCTCACTCGCATTAGCGATAGTTGCTAGCATTTAAAGCAAGAGGGCAACACTCATGCACCATTCACCTTTTGCTTATGCAATCCGCGACATATTTCACTTTTTTCAGCTAAAGCAGGGTCGCGAAACGAGGGAAAGGTGGTCGGTGGACGGTAACCTAATTAACGAGTGAGCGAATAAGCGTGTGAGCTGCTACGCAGGGCGGGTGATGAAAAAAATTACTTTAACTAACAAACTTCTTCATTATTTAAAAATCCTAAATGAATTAAAGTAAAAATAATAAAAGTTTTTATTTAATTAAGATCCCAAGAGGAATTGAACCTCTGTAAAAAGTATTAACAGTACTTCGCTTAAACCACTCAGCCATAGAACCAAATATTTTTTTCAATTTAAAATTTAAATCTCCTTTTATATTTTATGTTACTTTTATAAATAAATGTGTTTTACTCGGATAACTATTGTTAAAATTTTATTATTCATTGTTTATCATATTATTAAAAAAAAAAAATAAAGTTTAAAAGCACTAAAAGTATGTTACCCATATCCTTTTATAATATACCAAGCGCGCAGCGATCGCGCAGCGAGAAAAATACAAAGCTGAGTAATTAACGCTTGCTTTTAACTAGATAATATTAAAAAAAAAATTTTAAATGAACAAGCAATAAAAAAAAATTTTTTTTAACTTGTAAAATAAAGAAGTTATACTTACAATAAAAGTAAAAAAAATATAGCGCAGGTTTAAACAATTTTTTTTTAACTAGGATTATAAAGTATTAAAGAAATAAATATAGAATTAAAATAATCTTACGCTAGAGTAAACACAAAAAGCTAAAGCCTTAACAATACTTTAACTTCTCAAATAAGAGAACAAGAAATGTAAGCAATAAAAAAAAATCTAGAAAAGCTAAACTTATAAAAAATTTGCATTTACCGCTCCCTGCTTTAGCAGCTTTCGCTTATGCTTTAGCTGCTCTTGCTAAAGTAGGGTCGTGTATTGCCTAAGCAAGAGGGAGCGAGAAAAAAAAAAACCACCCTCGCCTTAGCGAATAAGCGGGAGAGTAGAAAAATAATTGCAAATGACCGCTATAAAAAGAAAAAAAAATTATAAAGGATTATTAGATTAAAAAAATTAATAATAAAAAAATTATTATAATAACGTGATAGGCGCGACTCGAACACGCTAACTCTCCCACCCAAAAGGAGTAACCATCCTGTTGGTATTCTACCACTTTTTATATTTTTTTTTAATTAAAAGTTTTATATTTTTTTCTTTCTATTGCTTACTCGCCCACATTAACATATCGCTAAGGCGATTGAGTGTTAACTATAAGTGATAGCAGCGAGCTGCTATCACTTTTTAAAAACAATACTTAGTTCCGAAAAAAAAAAGGAGAGTCACTAAAACGGTAGAGCAAATTATTTTTATTATAAATTACTTTCTTTTTTTTTTAGCTCCCACCCCTCCCCTTCCCCCCCCCCCCCCCTTACTTGCTTTAGCGGGGGCTGATAAAGCAGGGCTGCTAAGCAGGGGGGGGGGGGTAAAGCAGGAAGGCAACAGCAGGGAGGCAATAAAATGCACCGCTAACTCCATCTCTTATGTATTCTCTTATGCTTTCGCTTATGCTTTCACTTATTATCAAATTTACTCACTGAAACTATTCCATAGAATAAGAGAGTAGCAAATGCTCACTCTTACCATTGCAACTAATGTGTAATAATGTGTAATAAGGAGGGAGTGGTCGCATTCATTTTTTGCTTAGTTGTTTATGCAATCGCTCTCACTCGCTAATTAGGCTTTTGCGAGACCCGCAAAGCGGGTAGTGGGGGATACTCACATTCTTGCTTAGGCTCGCTCACTCACTCATTCAATCACATTCGCATTATTACCTAAGCAAGAGTGATAGTGATAATGATAGTGATCGTATAAGCGAGTGCCGCGGAATAAGCGAGTTTAAGTTTTAGTTTAAGTGAGCGAGAGTTAAAAAGTTGCAAATGCAAGTAACTTGCAAAGGAAAGTTAAAGATTTGTTAAGGCAAGTGATTTATTGAGTTTAAGAAAAAGAGGTAAATGCTTAAAAGGGAACGTGGTAACTTGCATAAAAGGAATAATAGCCTTATTTAAAAATTAAAAAAATACCTTGCTGCTCCTATACTATACTAGCCGGTTAGTAATAAAGGTTCTAGCTAATTAGAATAAAAAAAAAAATAAAAAAATGAGTTGCTGCTAAAGCAGTGTAGTAAATAAACAAGCGCTCCTCGCTTTGCGAACGGTGAGCGATAATGTTAAAAAAAAATTAATTATTATCGCTAATGCGGTTGCTTATGGAATCACCCTTGCCTTAGCAACCGCATCCCTCGCTTACGCGTCCCGTTCGCAAAGCGAGGGAGGGAGCGAGAGTGAGTGAAAGCGACTAAGTGTTTGTTTATTCAATAAAAATTTTTCGGGCATTGTCGGATTCGAACCGACGACTTTTTTTAAAAGTACTCGTTTTCAAGACGAGCGCCATAAACCAGACTCGACCAAATGCCCTTAAATTTTTTTAAATTATATAAGACCTAAGGGATTTGAACCCTTATAATATCCATTATGAGCGAACTGCATTAACCATTATGCTAAAGTCTTTAAAATTATTTTATAATATTAAAAATGAAGCGCGGAGCGAAAAAACAAAAAATATAAATTTTTAATTAATTAATATTTAAGTATAAAAAGATAATTGTAAAAATATATAAATTTTATTTTTAGTTATATTTATAAGCTTACTCTTTTTTTCCTAAATAAACTGTTTTAACTTAAAATTTTGTAATTGAGTTACCTCACACGCTTATTCCTTAAATTTACTATTGTATTTGCAATCCTCCTTTACTCTTGCTTTTGCAACCACTTTTGCTTAGCCTTTTACTTTTGTTTTTTCAACCCTCCTTCACTAACTTGCTTAGCGAATATATGTGTTAATTTTGCATATGCTACTAAGTTATTGTGATGCTCGCAATAAATTAATATATCACATTCACATAAGTGAGCAAGAGTGCGATTGCATAAGCAACTAAGCTAGAGTAAGTGAGGTTGTGATTGCAATTGTGAGTGAGTGGTCAAGAGAGTAAAAGGGTAGCCTTAGCTAGAGTGAAAGGCTAAGCAAAAGTTGTTTAAAAAAAGAGCGGTGTTGCTAAAGCAAGGGAAGGGGAGGAAAGCAAACCGGTGCTGGTTAAGCAAAGGCAAGAGCGGAGTAACTTTAAGTGAGCGAGCATTACAAACCAAAGGTAATTAAGCAAAAAAAAACATATATTAACAAAATGCACATTATTGAGTAGTCTTCGAATCGAACGAAGTACGGTTATTAACCAATTCTTTTACAGAGAACCACCATTACCAATCGGATCACCTACCCTTATTTAATTAAAATTATTATATTAATTTTTAATTATTTTCTATCTATGTTTATATTTTTTTCGCTCCGCGCTTCATTTATATTAGAAGACGTTAAATTTAATAAAAGGGCAAATTTTAAAATTTTGTTTAATTACAAAACATTGCTCAATTTTACTCACTTACTTAAATTAACCAACCACCCGCTCACATTCGCATCCCTAGCTTTAGCTACCGCCCCTGCGTAGCAGCTCATTGCTAAAGCAAAGGAGCGAGCCGTCCCTAAGATAAAGCAGGAAAAGCGAGGGCTGCTAAAGCTGGGGGCTGCTAAAGCTGGGTGGTAACAAATTTTTTTTTAGCAACTTACTTTGCTTTTTGTACTTACATTATTTTAAATTTAAGCGAGGGCTAAGCTAGTAATGTGTTTAGCTCTCTTTTAACTTTTTTGCTTTAGCCTAAGTTAGTGAGTTAAGACGGTTTGCAAAAGCAAGAGTGAGTTAAAATTATATAATTTAATTGAAAACACATGGACTTGAACCAAGACTTTCCCATTAAAAGTGGGACACTCAAACCACTCGAGTTCTGCCTTCCTCTTTATTTAATTCTACCCTTATTTTTTTTTTCCCCTAATTAGAAAACAAATTTATTTTTTATTATTAATTTATAAACTGAGTTGACCAGATTCGAACTGATATTAGCCATTACCAAAAAATGGTGTTTTTCCAAATTAAACTACAACTCATTAAACAAATTAAAATTAAATAAATAAAATTAATATTAAAAATAAAAATTTAGCATATTTTTTAAAATATTATTAAAAATAAAATTATTATTAATGATACAATTACTTTCCGCCAGCATTAACTAACTCTTGCTTAGATTATAAAACTAAAAAGTAATGCCTTTTTCTCTCTCTTGCTTAGGCAATACGCGACCCTGCTTTAGCTGTCGCTCTTGCTAAAGCAGCAGCGAGAGCGAGGGCTTGCTTAGGCTCGCTCCCTAAGCTCCTTTGCTTTAGCAAGGAAAGCGAGGGAGCAACACTCACTTTTACTAATTTGCATTAGCAATTCGCTTAAGCTATGGCATGTTGGGTGAAAGATTGATATATTCACCTTAGTTTATGTATTGCAGCTCCACCTTAGTTCATAGGAAATAGGTAAAAGGTAAAGGTAAAAGTTAGTAAGGCAATTATGCAACTAAAATAGCAAGAGAGTATTTTGCTTTATTTATTTTAAATTTTAATTAATTTTGTTGTATCTCGCTCCTCGCTCCGCGAGCGCTTGATTTAGTTTAAAAAAAACAAAAGCTGGCGCGCAGCTATTTTATTATTTATTGCTATTTTTTTTAATATTAAAAAAGCACTTCCTACTTTAAATAAAGTCGTTGATAAAACACTTTCTGCGCGAGCGAGCGGAGCGAGCAGCGAGCAACAAAAATTTATTTAAACTCACCCGCTCCGCTCGCTCGCGCGCTTGGTTTAAAAAATTTTTCTTCCACTATCACAATCGCTATCATACACTAACACAGTCGCATTTTCTTGCTTTAGCTAGAGGTAACTCCCTCAATTAAATTTTTGTATTTAAGTATCTTAACACGCCTTAGTTATAGTGATAGTAAGCAAGTAAACCATTGCAACTTACTTTATTTAAATGTTTGTTTCGCTTTATAAATAACTGACCAATGTTTTGTATTGCAACTCCTTCCTTTGCTTAATGCAAACATAATTAATCTTTAGCTAAAGATAGAGACTAAGCAACTACTCACTCGCCTTAGCGATAGTAATAACTCACCCTTGCTTAGGCATTTAGGCAGTCGCGCTCGCTCGCTCCCTCCCTCCTTTTGCTTCCTCGCTCTCGCTGCTGCTTTAGCAAGAGCGACAGCTAAAGCAGGGTCGCGTATTGCCTAAGCAAGAGGTAGTGAGGGCGGCTGCTAAAGCAGGGGAGAGAGAAAAATAAACGAGTCGCTCTTGCTAAAGCAGCAGCGAGCGAGAGTAACCCAAAAAAATTAAACCTAGTTAAGCCGAAAAATGGAATTGAACCAATATTTAAATCTTACAAGGAATTTGTTTTACCATTTAAACTATTTCGACCTTTTTGTTAATTAAAGTAAAAATATATTTAAAAAGTAATATTTTAAATATATTTAAATATAAACAAAATTTGGGAACTAAGGTGAGTTGTTCACTTGCTTAGGTAACTTACATTAACCCTTTAGTTTAATTAGCATTATTCGGTGCATTTAAATAAAGTGAGCTAAATATAAAATAAATTAACTATTTATTAATGCTAAATTTTGCCCCGGGAGAGAATTGAACTCCCATATTTATAGCTTCAGTATAACGCTTTGACCACTAAGCAACCGAGGCTATTTAAATTTTTATTAATTAATATTAAAAAAAAAGGCTAGTAAAAAAAAAAGTAGTAAAGTAAATATAAAAACTTAATATTGCTACAGTTTTATAACAATAATAGTATTCGATACTAGCTGAAAGAATTTGCACTTTTTTTAATTAATAAGTATCTTTTTTTTTTAGTAATAATTAAATTTTATTAATTACTTTGATGATTGTAATTAATTTTATTTTTTAACTCACTTTTGCTCTTGACTAAACTTTACTTAAACTTTTATTTTTTTGTTTACTTGCTTTTAAAACACTTGCTAACTTTAGCTTAATACCTTCTAACTAACTATTTAAGTAACCTAAACAAGAATGTAATTGTTATCGAGTGATATGTTTCTGCAAAAAGGTAAAAGGGAGCGAAAACTTACCTCTCGCTGCGCGAGCAAAAGCTCGTTAGAGACTTACTAAATTTAGGTTAATTATATTTGCCTACACAAAAGTAATTAGCCTTAGTAAAAATTACCCTCTCACTTACTTGCAAATGCTACACAATCACCTTAGTGGTCAGCATAAGCAGGTCAAGGTAGGTCTTTGATGCTAGGTTAAGAAAAATTTTCCTAAACAAAAATAAATTTAGCCTTAGCTTAACCAAAGTGTAGGTGATTGAGCTTGATCACTGTAACTTACTTACCTTAGCAATTGTTTATGAGTGAGGAAACTTCCCGCTCACCGTTCCTGCTTTAGCTGTCGCTTAGAGCGAGGAGCGCATTGCTTTCCCCCCCCTTTTTTCACATTTACCCACTTACTTGCTAAGGCAAGCACACCTTCGCATAAAAGAGTGAAAGTTGCAAAGGCAATAGGGAGGCAACTCACCACCTGCTTTAGCTGCCCACCAACAGCCATATTACTTGCAATGGCAAGAGAGAGAGTGAGCCTTAGCTACTCACCATAGTTTAAGTGATTATGAACAAAAAAATTTTATTACTTTTTTTTAATTTTTTTTACATTTAATTTAATTAATAATATTAAAGTTAAATAAATATTCAGCTTTAACATATTATGTTAACTATTAATAATAAAATTTCATTGGAGAAAGATAGATTCGAACTATCAATTTTTATATTGCAAATATAACAGATTACCAATTATCGTATTTCCCCTTTTTTTTTTTTATTTTTTTTTTAATGCGAACATTACCTTTCTTATAAGTTAATAAGGCTATTATTTTTTTCGCCTCTAGCCTTAGCGACTCGCACCCTTTCAATTATTTGCTGAATACCTCCAACACTTTTTTTTAAGCTGCTAGCTACTGCGACACCTCCACCTGCTTTAGCAGCTTCGCGTCCCACTTTTGTTCTGGGACTATCAGTCACCTTTGGTGAATGGTGAATGGTGGAAGGTAGATGGTGCTTGCTTTTGCTTAGGCATTCAAATTTTTCTTGCTTCCATTGGTAGGCAACACTTACGCACCAAAAGAGGACGGTTGAGAGGTTGGTTGCTATCACTTTCACTCGTTATCACCTATTACTAAGCCCAATAAACAAATCTGGGTGAGCTAGTGTGTGTGGGGAATTTTACTTTTGCTTAGGCAAATAAGTGATTGTGATATTGTATTAACAGTTATCACTCACTTGTTTAGACATTAACTTTAGCTTAGGCAAATATGCGATTGTGTTAGCGAGTAGTTGTGGTTTCTATCCCCTCTCCTTAAAACTAAAGTGGCAGTGAGCAAGGAAAAGGGATTGGGATTGTAATAATGGTTGTAGCTAAAGCAAGGTAGCAATCACCCACTCACATTAGTTTAAAAAAAAAGTAACAGTAAGTGCAGCTCTTCTTTAACAAATTTTCGCTCACTTTATTGTAATAGCTACAAAACCAAAGTTAAGTGGTTATTTACTTATATCTTAATTTTTTTTTTTGAGTAAAAATAGGAAATATTTTTCACCTTTGGTGTTTTGCTAATTAAATAATAAATGCAAGTCACTTAATATATTATTTAATAAATAAACAAGCGCGCAGCGAGTAAACTTCTCCCCTTCCCCCGCAAAGCGAGGGAGGGGAGGGAGTAATGTAACACTTAAAATTAAAAAAAAACATAAAGTGATTTTAAATAAAGGTGTAAAATGAAAACCCTTACTTTTTATTTCAAATAAAAAAATTACTAAATTTGTAGAAAAACTCTAGCTTAATATGGATTTTAGCTAGAGGTATAGTAAAGGTAAATATAATAGTTAATTTAATATTTAATATTCTTTTATATTTTTAGGCTTTTCTTTCTTAAAAAATTTACAAATTTTATTTTTAATTACTTTTCAATTTTTTTTTTTTCCAAAATATAAATAAAAATAGTTAAAAGAAATATTATCTATATAAAAAATGTAAAATTAGAATAAATAAATTATTCTTTTTTATTAAATTTTAATTTTTTTTTAAAATTATTAAAAAATAAAAAAATTTTTTTTTTTAAGTACAGAGTTTTACAGTTAAAATATTAAATAATATTACTTAGGCTAACCACTTACCCCTCGCTTTGCGCGTGCTTAATTAAAAAATTTATTTTAATGTAACGCTTAAACTTAAACTAATGTTTAAAAGTGAGTGACCAGACTAAACTTTACTTAAACTTTTTTTTGCTTCCTCGCTCCCTCGCTCCCTGCTTTAGCAGCCCCAGCTTTAGCAGCCCCTCCACCATTCACTGCTAAAGCAGCGAGGAAATGAGGCGGAGCGGTTGCTAAAGCAAGGAAGCGACCCTAATTTTGATTTCGCTCCCTACATTTGGTCTTGCTTTCATTTTTTTGCTTTAGCTGCCCGTTTGCTACCTACCTTTGGTCTTTCGCTTAACCAGCTTTAACTGCCCCAACCTTTGGATTCTCTCCCCTGCTTTAGCAGCCACACCCAGTTAAACCAGTGGAGCGAGTGATAGGGAAAGCGAGGGTTGCTTCCGCCCCTGCTTTAGCTGGAAACAGGGAAAGCGAGCTAGAGCTGCTAAAGCGAGGGCTACTAAAGCATGGCCACTCCATTTCCCTCTTGCTTCTGTAATCCGCGACCCCACCCTTAATGGGCTGGGCGTGTGCGAGCGAAGGCAGCTAAAAAGTTATACGGCTGAGTTAATTAAGCAAGCAAGGGTGGGTGTATTAAAATAAAATAAATTGTAAAAATAAATAGGTAGCATTAAAAAACATCTTATCGGACTCGAACCAATAAACTTTTGCTTCGAAGGCAATTGCTGTACCAATTCAGCTAAAGATGTAAAATTTATTTTTAAATAATAAATTTTTTATAATTAACTTCCTATTTTTTAATAAAAATATAATAAATTACGAATAAAGAGACTTGAACTCTTACAATCAAAAAAAAATCATGAGTTCCTAAAACTCACCCGTCTACCAAATTTCGGCATATTCGTTTTAAATTAATTTAAAAATTTTTATTAATAAAAGGGGGGGCTCCAACTCGCTTGCTACGTTACTACCCTTGATTTCGCACCAGCCCTCACTGCCAACTTTACAGCTAAATAAGGGGCGGGTGATAACCGACCCCCCCTTCCCTTCCATCACCTTGCTTCCTATCACAACTTTTCCTTGCTTTGTGATCCTCCCCCTTTCATTTTTCCCCCCCCTCGCTAGCTGCGCGAGCGCTTGCTCTCCCCCTCCCTCCTCTTTTTTCCCTTGCTTTAACTGGGCTGCTAAAGCAGGGTCGCTCCCTTTCCCTCTTCCTTATGCAATCCGCGACCTATTAAGGGTCGCGGAACTGCTAAAGTAAGGGAGGGTGCGAGCGAGGGCTGCTAAAGCAGGGGAGGGGTAGGGGAAGGGCTGTTAAAGTAGGGTAAAATAAAAACAGGGGAGCTAAAGCATGGAAAGCAAAGGGTCGCGTAGCGAGAAAGGCAACTGTAACTTTTGTGATTGTGGAAGTGACAACCACCAAAGGTGAGTGTGAATTGCTAAGGCGAGGGTTATTATAAAGTTAAAATTGTTTCTTTTATTTTTATTTAAATAAAATAGAAAATAAAAAAAGTTAACACTATTATTTTATATAATTTAAAAATTTAAAGTTGTTCTTGTACTCACCCACTAATACGTAGGTGACTATCTTTGCTTTTAAAAATTTAAACTTACAAAATTAAAAAGTTAGTGTAGATCACCTTTACATAGTTGCAAATGCAATAATAAATATAACAATACAAACTACTAATGGCTAAGCAAGTTAGGAGTTAAATTGCAGCGACTAAAACAATAACATAGCAAGAAAATGAATAAAAATTTTTAAAATATTAGCAAGTAAAAGAAAAGACAAAATTATTTTTACATAAAAATATAGTTTTTTTAAATTTAAAACTTATAATTAATAATTTAATTAATCCAGTGTAAACTTTATTTTTTATTTTAAATATAAAAATAAAATCATAAAAGCATAAGTTTGCTCAACACCCCTTTGCTTGCTTAGGCAACTATCCCTCAACCATGCTCTGCCATTGGTCGCTCCCGCCCCCGCCCCTTAACTGAAAAGTAGGTAAGCGGACTGTTAAAGCAGGATCGCAGTATTGCTTTAGCAACCCTGCTTTAGCTGTTACGTGACCCACCTTGCTTTAGCTAAGGCTAAAGCAGGGGTGCTAAGCAGGGTGGGAGGGGGGAGGGGAAAGAAATATTACCTAAGTAAGGGTGAATAAAAGTAACAATGTAAAGGTAATTGACATTCACCCTTTTGTGCTTGGTAAATTGAGCTTGCTCACTTAAACTTACCATAGTAAGAGTCTCTTTCCCCTTTGGGGAGAGAGGCTGATAACTACTAGCAAATTTTACCATTACCACTCTTGCATTTGCAAAATCGCTCTTGCTTAAGCAACCACCTTTTGCTTTATAGCGATTTAAGTTTAAGTGAGCGGGTTGCTATCGCCCTTTTGCTTACTCGTTTTTTTTTTTTTCCTCTTCACTCACACAAAAGTAATAGTGAGTATCCCCACCCGCTTGTGCGATCACTTTCACTATCGTTAATGCGGTTGCTGTCGCCTTAGAGCGAGGGTGTGAGTGTGCAAGAAAATGTTTTAGCAGCTAGCGACTAAAGTTTAAGAGAGCTGCTACTCCCCAAAGGGGAAGGGTGTTATATGATAGGGGAGGGTGGCAGTCGCAAAGCGAGGGGTGGGCGGCACTTAAATCTTGCTAATTGCTTGTAAAAAGCAAGTGATAGTAGCTAAGGCAAGGACTATAACAAAAATTTTCATATTATATAAAATAAATTAATAAGGAAAAATGTGGTTGGGTTAATAATAGTTTAAAAAACAAAAAATTTTTCGCTCCGCTCGCTCGCGCGCCTGTTTTATTTTTTTTTAATAAATTTTTAATTAATCATTAGGAGGTAGAGTAATCGAAACTCTGTCTTCAAAGTGTAAATTTGACGCTAAAACCACTCAGCTAACCCCCTCTTTAGTTATTTATTAATTTAAAAAAGTGAACCAATATTATTATTATTATTTTAGCTACTATTATAATAATTTTTTTTAAAGCCTGTTCATCACGAATGCAATCTTCACCGTTGCGCTAGTGATCAACGATTACTCGAAATTCCTTCTTCATGTCGCCGAATTTCAGGCGACAATTCGTCTAAAATAAATTTAATAATAGTAACTTTCTTTAATGATTAGCTAATCCTTATGACCTTAAACATTTATCTTAAAAAAGAAAACATTAATTTTGTAAAAAACAAAATACAAAGTCCGGTTTTTGCATCACTTTGTAAAAGTTCTTGTGGCACGTCGATAGCCCAGTTCATTAGGGCCATAACGACTTGTCTTAGCCCCAAATGAAAATATTTAAAAATCATTAGCCTAAATAACTTTAAAAAAAAAAATTTTTTTTTTTTTTTTAATTAAATATATAAAATAATAAAAAAATAATAAGAGCTTTGCTTTTTCTCTATTACGAATTAAATATTAAAAAATAATTGTTATTATGTAGTGTAATAGTAATTATTCAGTTACAATTTTTCGTAAAATATAATTATTACTATCTTTTGATTAAAATTTTCTCTCTCGCTGCGCGATCGCTGCGCGACTAACATTTACTTTGGTTATTATGGTAACTAAAGTAACTATGCTATTTATGTTTTATATAGTAAGTTGCTATCACCACCAATTCTCGCTATCGCTTCCCACAAATTTGACGCGTAAGCGAGGGGAGGGGGGGTGGCGGGAAAGTGAGCTGCTAAAGTAAGGAGTAATAGAGTAATTTAGTATACTAAGCAAATATTTACTAAACTTTATTTAAGTAGCTTTACATTAAAATAAAGTAAGTTTAAAAGTAAAAGACAAATTACTAAAACATTAGCAGTGCGAGATATAATAAATGTTTCTCGCTCACCGTTCCTGCTTTAGCTGTCGCTTAGAGCGAGGAGCGCTCGCTCTCTCACCGTCCTTGCTTTAGCTGCTAAAGCAGGACGGCGGCTAATGTTTTAGCAAGAGCGAGGGGTTAAAATAATTTTATTTTCCAGCAGCACCTTCCAGTACAGCTACCTTGCTATGACTTTTGAGATGTTACTCAAATGGGTTAAAAGATACTAATTAGTTTAACAAAGATGTTTATTTAAAAATAAAAGATTAAAATATTAATTAAATCAATAGATATATAAACCTATAAGTAAAACTACACTTAAAATAATATTAACTATTACTTAAGATATCTTTGAAAAGTTATAATTATGTGGCTTTTTCCCCCTATCCAAATTCCTTCCCAGTGACAGACAGTTAGTTCATCACGAATGCAATCTTCACCGTTGCGCTAGTGATCAACGATTACTCGAAATTCCTTCTTCATGTCGCCGAATTTCAGGCGACAATTCGTCTAAAATAAATTTAATAATAGTAACTTTCTTTAATGATTAGCTAATCCTTATGACCTTAAACATTTATCTTAAAAAAGAAAACATTAATTTTGTAAAAAACAAAATACAAAGTCCGGTTTTTGCATCACTTTGTAAAAGTTCTTGTGGCACGTCGATAGCCCAGTTCATTAGGGCCATAACGACTTGTCTTAGCCCCAAATGAAAATATTTAAAAATCATTAGTTATAAAGTATAAATTTATAACAGGGATTTCGTCCGTTAGTGGAGTTAACCTTACTTCTCAAAACACGGACTGACGACAGCCATGCAACACCTGTAAACGAGTTATTAAATTAAAAAAATAACTACTCATATTTATTATAAAAAAATTCAATAAATAAATTAATTCTAAATAAATATGGCTATACAAGAACTGGTAAGATTTTACGCGTACTCTCGTATTAAATAACATGCTTCACTTCGTTTGCTTCGAGACCGACTAATTTTTTTGGTTTCAGTTTTGCAACCGTACTCTCAAGGCGGAATGGTTATCGCGTTAACATCGATACTAGTTATTAAAACTAACAATCCACCATTCATCGTTGACAGTGAGAGATATCTGGGTCTCTAATCCTATTTTCTATTCTCACCTTCGTTTCTCAGCGTCAATCATTATTAGATAAAAAGCTTTCACCATTAGTATTCCACCTAGTATTTTAGGATTTAATCCCTACTCTAAGCATTATTCGGCTTATCCTCAATATGATTCTATCTTAAATTTATTAAATTTTTAAAAATCAAAATATAATATTTGAAATAGCTATTTTAAAAATATAACTTTTAAGCTGCCTACACACCCTTTACGCCTGGTTAATGTGACTAACGTTTGCGTCTCTGGCATTACCGAGTCTTCTGGCACCCACATTTCATCAAATTTATCATATAATTTTTTAAATTTTTCTACCTTTATTCATTCCAGCTTCTATTACTTTTATTTCTTCAAAACCTTCTACTGTTTTATGTTTATTTAAAATCATCATATTAGCAATTTTTGCTCAATCTAAATAATCTAAATATTTAATACCTAAAACAGGATACTTATTAAAAAAAGGAATAATTTTGTTATTTATATCTGAAAAATTTCCTACTACTATATTTAAAACAGAATGATCTTTTCTATTATCATATTCAATTCTTCCACAACCTAAATATTTAATTATAAGTTCCATTAATTTAAAATCTTTAACATGCTGTGTTAATCTAAATCTTAAATAAACTCTTTCTTTTCTAGTATTAGTAGCTTTCCTAATTCCTGCATCAAAATTACCTTCTCCACTAACAAAACCTGAAATCCAATGTAGATCATAAATATTTGCAGTTTCAATGGTTTCTCTTATTACAGGATTAATTTGAGGAAACTTAGATTTAACAAAATCAGAATTACTTTTATTCATAGAAGCTTTAATATTAACTATTTCTTGTAAACCAGCATAATTAAGATGAGCTCCTTTGTTCATTAATTGAACTATTTGCACAAATAATTTAAAATCAGCTGCTTTTTGAGTTAATAGTACATATTTATTAAAATGAGGAATAATAATATTTAGCAATTCAGTTACACTACTTACTGAATAAATTCAAGCGTTGCTTTCATTATCAAAAGTAAATGTTCCTATGCCTCCAAAAAATTCTTGAATTTTGATTAATAAAGAATGATCTTTAGCATTTAATCCAATTTTAAATCTAGCCATTACTCTTATCTTAGTGCTGGCTTTATTGTTAGATTGAATTGAAATAGTAAAACTTCCCTCAGCATCAGTAAATCCAGTAACAAAATATGGATTCAACGGTATATTATTTGTAGAGTAAAATCTATTAAAAAAATGTTTAGAAAGGATTTTGACAAGATAGCTTCTTTCGAAGCCCGTTAGAATACACCTTAACTTTGGATATAATATAGACCCAAAGCAACTACCATCTACTCGTTGCTCTTTTACACCTTTACTTAATATTATTGGTTGACTGTTACTGTTATATTTAAGTAAAAATGATTTAGATCCGCGATAACCCATTTTAGTTTCCTTCATCTTATGACTTATTACCTTACATGAGTAATTACTTCATCCACTTACAAACTTTCGAATGTAGTTTGGTACCATAAGCTTTAGGGCTTTTCCGGAGTTTGATAGTTTAACAGCCATTAACGATGTAGTCCTAATACATCTCACAGCTTTGGACAACACTAATAGTAAAGTAACATCAAATTTTTCCCTTACATTATCACATTCACCATTTTAAACGAAAAATGCGATTTCAGTTAGCTAGTTCACTCTTTCGAGCATTGACTAATATTCTTGACTGCTGGTAGTGTACACTACTAGGGACATTTCATTCCCAATGTGGCCATTTGCTCTATCAAACATGGCTTCTGATCGTAGGCTTGGTAGGCTTTTACTCCACCAACTACCTTTAAACAGAATAGATCGAATCTTATAGCAGAAAATTTCCTTTATAAAATAAATAGCTAATTATTTTTACTTATACTTTAAAATAAAAAATTAAAGTATCTTTAACTTAAATATTTACTCACACCCGCCCGCCTCCTTCCCTCCCTCGCTTTCCTTGCTAAAGCAAAGGAGCGACGGGAGGGAGGGAGCGATAGCAAGTGAAAATAGTAAAAATAAAAATTAAAGAAATAAATTATCTTCGAATTAAGAAGACTATAAGGTATCTAATCTATATTACTCACCTTTACACCTTGTTTTTTATTAGTAAATATTTATTTAAATATATACTTTTTATAAACAATGATTTGCATGTCTTAAAACTACTGAAAAACGTTCAATCAGAACCAAAATTAAATTTTTTTTAAAATTAAACAAATTTTTATTTTTTTTTTTGTTATATTATATTTGCATAAGGCAATATTTATTATCTCTTTTATTTACTATAAATTTTTTTAATGATCATTTTTATAAAATAATTATTTATTATATTTATAATAAAAATATATATTTTTACTATTATTTTTACATTAATTAATTAGGATCAAAAAGTAAAATTTTTATCTATAAAAAAAGTAGTTAATCGCTTACTAAATGCTAAAACTAAAATTTTTATTGTAGTGATGGAGCTACTCTAGCTTATGCAGCCCACTAACTAGTCTACACTTACCTAAACTTAAACTCTACCTTCTAAAACTTGCCCACTTAAACTTAAACTCGCTTTTGCGATTGTGATTGAGACGCATTCACTCACTCTTGCTTAGGCAACCCGCCTATTGCATTAGCCACTTAGTTGCTCCCTCCCTTTCCCCTATCCCCTCGCTTTGCGAATGGGGCGGGGCGGTGCGTTGCTCCGTACAGAAAGCGAGGCTCCGCCCCATTCCTGCTTTAGCTGAAGCGAGGGGAAGGAGTCGCGCAGCTGCTAAAGCAGAGGGAGAATGATTGCGATTGTAAAAGCGAGCGATATTGCATTAGCAAAAGCGAGTCGCTAAGGCAGGATGGCAACCCTCTTACTCTTGCTTAGCTTAATTACCGGTCACAAAAGCGAGTGATAGTGAGCTTTATTTACATGCGCTAACTAACAAAAGTTAAAATTAGCAGTGTCCTACAAATGCTATTAAGTGAATGTGAGTCCTAGCTACACTCACTCTTGCTTAGCTTATTACCCGGTCGCAAAAGCGAGTGGGTCGAGCTTTAGCGATAGCGATAGTTATTAATTGTCTTTAGTTTATTATTGTTATTGAATCATTATTGTAATTATTATTATTAGCTTATAATTGTAATTACTTAATAATAAATGCAATTTCCCCTTAGGGGGAGAAGAATTAAAGTAAAGATAGGGGTAAAATAAAGATTAATTAAATTTAATAAATTTAACCTACATATCATTTTTTCGCTTATGCTTATATGCAAATATGCGATTGTAACTTAAATTATTATTTTTAATAAATTAGGTATTGTTTTTTAATTTACAATAACTGATAACTGTTATATAAAATATATTTTAATTTAAGTTTTTTTATAATAGTAAGAAAAAAAAAATAATGTTAAAGTAAATGAAAATTAGCACACTCTAACCAAAGCTTAATTGCCTCTTGCTTATGCAACCTACACATTTGCATAATTAAGCTTATACTATTTTTTGGTATTGCTTATAAATACGGATGCGCAGCTGCTAAAGCAGAGGAGCAAACCTCGCAAATGCTTGTTAATGGCTAAGCAACAACATTAAGCAAAGTCACCAATCACTCACTTGCTAAGGCAAGCATCAATCACAATACAATCAAATAGATAATGAGTTAAAGTGAGTGAGCAAATGTTAGAGCCGCCGCACTCGCTTTTGCGACCACCATCATCCAATCACCCGCTGCTAAAGCAGCGGGTGGGAGGGAGCGAGAGCGAGAGTGGTGGTGGTTATGCTTAACTAACAAAGTGAATGTAAAGTAGAAAATTAGATAAAAGTAAGCAGCAAAATAAGGTAATAAATAAAAAGTATAAAAGGTAAAAAAAAAAATATAATTAACTAAAATACTACATTACAAAAAAAAATTTTGTCCTGATTTAATTGTAATAGTAAATGCACCTCTTTTATTTTTATTAGTATATCTAGAAAAATCTGAATAATTAATTTTACCTATAGAAGAAGATCCTCTTCGAACAATTTTAACTGTTTTACGAGGTATAACTTTATATTTCATTAATCTTCCAGCAACTTTAATAGTCATACCTGATAAAAATGCAGGTATTATATTAACTTGGTCTTTGTTATTAATTTTTTTAATGCTTTTAATTACTGCATTTTTAAATAATTTTCTAGTAATTCTTCTAAGTTTAATTTTATTAATCATAAAAGCTAAAAGTCTTACTAGTATATTACTATCATTATAAGGATAATGTAATCTAATTAAATCTAATTCTACAGGTTTATTAAAAATACTATTTAAAACTTCACACAATTTTTCAAATTTTAAAGGATATAATTTAATTAAATTAATATTAGCTAATTTAATTAATTGACTTCTTTTTGTGTATTGATTTTTTAGTAAATCTGATCTAAGTTGTATTTCTTGCTCCATTTTCAATTTAGTTTTTAGTAGACTCAATCCTTTAAGAGGCAGATGTTGAGTATCTAAACTAGGTAAAATACTTTTATTCTTAGATTTATAAAAACTCATATTATTTTTAACAGTACTTAAATTATAATCTCTTGTTTTAGCTTCACCGACAAAGAATTAATAGAAGATAATAAAAATGAGAATGGTCAAGTTTTATCTTTCCAATTTTTTTGTTTAGGCTCGCTACCTTGCTTTAGCAGTCCCCCGCTTAAGCTAAAGCAGGATTCGTTTGCGGAGCAAGGGGTAGAAACACCTCCTCAATGATATATTCCTTTTTCATTATAATTATTAATTGCAGTAGTTTGTTTTAAATCCACAGTTGCAGAAGCAAGTGATTCGTTAAAGTAAAAAGGTATATTTTTAGTTTTATTTAATTTATCCATACCACCTCCAGAAATAATTCAAGCTAATATTCCTTTTTTTTTTACACCACTATAAGGTCATTTTCATTGAGGAATTCCCAGTTTTTGAAGTATTTTAGCATTAGGAAGAATAACTTTAGAAAGTCGTTTACTATTATAAAATTTAGCGAGTAAAAATCTATTAAATTTATAAAAATAATTAGTTTTTCTCGCCCCAGCTTTAGCTGCGGAGCCTATGTTTTTTTTTTTTAAACTTTTAACAATTTTATAACCTTTATATTTTTTAAAATTAATAAAAAGTTTTTTTTTTTTTTTTTTAAAATTTTAGGTATTAATAAAAAGTAAAATAATTGTATAATAATTTTATTTGATTTAATAATAAACACAGGTTACTAATTAAACAATACATAGATTTAAATGATAAATATAAAAATTTATATAATATTCTTAATTAATTTATTATTTTCTATTCCTCTTCCAAAGATACCAAAGGTACTCTATTTTATTTAAATTAAAAAAAAGTCTAGGATTTATATTTAATTAAACTAGATTTATAAAATGGTAAATAAGCTCTAACTCTCTTTTTAAAATTAAAACCAATAATATTAGAATAATATAAAATAGTACCATTACTTATCATATTATAAATACTCATTGATTTTAAATATTGATTTATAATTGGTTTACTTGAATTATTATTAAAATATAATAAATCAACAGGATTAGAATTAATGGAAATAGGATCCACTTTTCAATCAAAATTTTTAAATATAGAGGTATTACCCCCGCTTGCTAAGGCAAGCGACTCCTTCACTATCTCGCCTTCGGCGGCTGCGCGACTAATGGCTCCTTCCTGCTTTAACTGAAGTGAGGGGGAGGCGACTCAAGCTTGTCTTGCGTATGTGAGCAACCCTTTACTTTCTGTAGCAGAGCTAGTAAATTTTATATCCTTACCTATATTTTTATCAGTAACTAAGGATAGTTGAGAATTAGAATTTAATAAAGATATAAATTTTTTATTATTATTATTAATATTATCTTTTTTTACATCTAAAGCTATAGATCCGCAATCCAGTTCATTTTTTTTTAATGCAAGCGCTCCTCGCTTTGCGATCGGTGAGCAAGTATTACATAAACGAATAGTAGGAAACGACCGTAAACCAATGATTGGTTGACTATTACTACTTAAATTAGAAAGGTTAGACTTTTCTATAGAAGTAGATACGTTATTTGTAATTGATTTAATAGTTTCTTTAATTTTTATTTTATTTTCTGTAAGTACTCCCGGCAGAAGAGTTAAGTTTTCTCCCTCGCTTTGCTCGCGCAGCGAAGGAAAAGGGGAAAGGGGAGGTAGCGAACCGCGACAAGTTAAACTTAGAACAGTAGGTGAAGTATTTTCACTCACATTACTCAAATTATAAGAGTAATTAAGTAGAAGCGTCTTATCATATTTCATTATAGCTCCTTCTGTCGCTGGCCGAGAAACTAAAAGATCTAAACTATTATTATTATTTTCTAAATTATTTAAATTAGCAACGTTAGAATTTAAAGCACCTAAATTTTTAATATTTGTAACTTTAAATATTTTTATTAATTTATTTTTTATATTATATATATATAATCCTTTAATAAATTATTTAATTTTAATAATATATATTTAATGGCTCTGGCATTTTCTTCTTCCGCTATCGCTGCTCTTGCTAAAGCAGCAGCGAGAGCAAAAGGGACTTCTTTGCTAAGGCAAGCCGCATAAGCGGAGGTAGGTGACTGAGCGAGTGATAATTTACCCTGCCCGAATAAGCGAGTAGCATTGGCAAGAGAGTTAGTTTTAATAGAAAAAAGTTTATTAAAATTAAAAATTTTATTAATTTGTATCATTCTATATGTAAATCTAATATAAGGTTGAGGTTTTAATAAACGTTTAGGTACAAAAAGATTAATATTATTTAATAAGGAATGAAATTTTAACACAGGTATAAATTTTTCAATCTTATATAAAATATTAGATAAACGGAATTTTAAATTATAATATAAATTATTTCTTATAAATAGTATAAAATCTGATTTATTTCCTTTAAATGAATTTAAATTTAAATTATATTTTTTAATAGATGTTGTTAATTTTATTAATTTTTCATTTAATTTAATAATTTTATAAAATTAATTTTTTTTGAGGGTTTAATAAATTAAAATTTTTATTTTTTTTTGGTCACTAATTTTTTTTAATACTAAAGGACTGCTAAAAAATGGTAAAATTCTTTTATCTATATTAAAATTAAGCAAAGGATCCTTAACAGTAGTATTAGAAGACACTCTCGCTTGCTCTCTATCTCGCCCTGCGACAGCTAAGGCTTGGTGTTGTTGGTGGGACAAATCACTATAGTAACGAGGCGCGTTTTGTTTAGAAACGTTATACTTTACTTTATTTAATAGTAGTGGAATTAACTGGGTTAAATCATTAACTTTTTTTTTTTTTCTTTTTTAGATGAAGGGATAGCTTCTTTATTATTTTTTAAATTAGCAACAGTTGTAGCATTTAAAGCAAGAGAGTGGTTAGATTGATGCGAAGAAACTATAAATAGAGAAGGTAAATATTTGTTTCTTTGATTTAAAACTTTATCTCTATTTTTAAATAAATTTTGTTCTTGAAAAGCATTAATAGAACGAATAGCTGGAGATGATATTAATTTTGTAGAACCTGTAGCACCCTGTAATCCTAAAGAAAAAGAGTCAGCAGATAACTTATTTAAAAATAAACGAAGAATTTTATTATGTTGAGTATTAATATTAAAATTAGAAAGGCGTATATCTTTTTCTAATAAAGGTGATTTAAACGATTTAAGAGTGGGTGCGTGTATAGAAACTTGATTTTTTATAATTTTATTGTTATATTTCATTATTTTTAGTATTAAATTTAATATTATGGGATAAAATAAAAGCGATATAAATATTATATAAAAATATGCTTTTTTTCATTTAATTAAAATTATAACTCCTATTCTTGCTTGCCCCCTCCCTGCGAAGCTGCGAAGCTGCGAAGCTGCGAAGCTGCGAAGCTGCGAAGCTGCGAAGCTGCGAAGCTGCGAAGCTGCTCCTCGCTTTAAGCGGCAGCTAAAGCAGGAACAAACTCTGCTTTAGCTGCGGGACGCGTAAGCGAGGGAAGGCAACTCACCCTTCCCCAAAGGGGAGGAGCTTGGTGTTTGCTCACCCCCTCGCTTGCTAAGGCAAGGCGTTAATAAGATAGAATTAATTAAAATGAAATTAACCTCCAATTATAATTATTATAAAAAAATGGAGTAGCTAAAATTTAGAATATTCTTAAAAAAGATAAGTATAATTTATAAATAATATATTTAAATAAAAAATACTTTTAGCTTCTCTTTTAATTAATATATACTTTATATTTAAAGATCTTTTTTTTTAATTAAATTTATAAATTTTTAAAGAAAAAAAAAAATATAGGGGTAAAATAATAAAGATTAAAACATAGTAAATTTTATTGCGTAAATTTATAAATAAAAAAATATTAAAGATTAAAAAAATTGTAAGTTAATACATTAGCTATTGCTTATGCAAGAAACAGATTAAAAATTTTTAATTAGTAACGTTTTGAATTGGTATTATAAAAATTTAATTCCAATTGCAGTCGCTCCCTCGCTATCCCTGCTTTAGCTCCCACTATCCTTAGCCATAGGCTAGCTGTGTCGCTGCAGCTTTAGCAGGCATAAGCGAGAGTTTAATGGTAACTAATGTGAATTTGAGCTAGAGTTGCTTCCAATGGTAGCAAGGGCGAAAAAAACATAGAATAAAGTTATAAAAGTTAAAAAATAGACAAGTAAACATATTAATGCTTCTCGCTTTTGCGGTTATAACATAAACTAAAGTACTTTTAAATTATTTTACAAAATTTTAAGTTTTGGATATTTTTGTTTCATTCGCATAAGCGACACAACCACTTTCTTGTTAAGGCTATATCACAATCGCAAAGGCGAGTGAGTGGATGCTTGAAATAAAATATAAGCAATCATGATACCTAAAACATTAATAAAACAAGCACGGTCACTTTCACTCACTTTCCTTCGGCCTTAGGTCCTTTGGTTTAAAGAAAGAAGTTTTTGGTTCGAAGAAAGAAGCAGAGTGAGTCCGTGCATATAGCATAGCAGGGTCGCTCGCTAATCACTAATGTGATGGCTGCAAAAGCAGCCAGAGATAAACTTATTAAATTTAATAAAAACACCAAAGCATCCCCTCCCCTTCCCCTCCCCTTCCCCTCCCCCTTCCCCCCCTTTGGGGAAGTGGGGGGGAAGGGGGGGGAGGGGAAGGGAGGGAAGCTCACTTTCACCTTTGGTGAGTGAAGCGAGAATATTGTGTTTATTCTTATTCATTTTTAATTTTTAATTTTTAATTTTTAATTTTTAATTTTTAATTTTTAATTAAATTCATATCATTACATACAGAAATAATAAAAAGATGATAAAAAAATAATTAAATGAAATAAAAGATTTTTAATATAAAAATTTTTATGTTCCTCTTTCAAATTAGATTGAGATTGGTCCCATAAATCTTTATAAAAATTTTTTATCAATCATTCAATAAATTTTGGAAATATTATCTTTGATACATTTTTTAAATAAATAGTATAAATAAATAATTCAATACTATAATTTATACATAATATTAAAACTCATAGAAAAGATAAAGTAATACATATTTCTATCCCATTTATTTTTATTATATTATAGAATCAAGGAAAGTTAGTTGATATTATTTTACTAATCAAAAGAATAAATACAGGAATTAAATAAATTAATCATTTTTTGATTAACCTTCCACCTTTCGCATAGCGGGTGCTTGAAATAAAACTAAATAAAAAAAACTGTTTTCCTCCTTTATCTACATTTCATATAGACTCTATAATACTATTAACTAATTTGGCATTTCTGTCTTTATTTACTTGAGACACAGCTAAATAGCTAAAAAATAACAAAGGTATACCAATTTTATTAAATTTGTGAGCTAATCTCTTTCGTTGTATTATCATCAGTTCATTCTCAGTTATATTTTTAGGAGAGTATGAAGTATCCAATACAAATTTGTTATAACTATTTAATAAGGCTCTATAAACTAAAAAGGGACTTACTAATTGAAAAGCTGCTAATGCCATATCTGCTTGATCAATTTTTTTTAATGCAGATAAACTAGTTTCTTGTAAATTTTGTAATTCAGAATTTAATAATTTAAGTTTCTCCTGTTCTGCTTCAACATTTTGTATTTTTGATTCTAAATTATTTTTAGTTTCTTCTAACTCTATACTTAGTTCTTCTACTGATTTTCCATTTAATTTATTATCCTCATCTAGTGATAAAGATAATAAAGTTGATATTGGATAATTATATAATAAAACTAAAACACCACGATAAAAACCATTTTCTTTTAATATTTGTTCTAAAGGTATATTTTCATTTGTAATAACACTTTTTAAAATTTTTGGTAATAAACCGAAAAAAGGATCATCTTTATCTACATTTTCAAAAGGATCATAATTTGGATCATAATCAGAAGAACTGTCGCTTGTTACATTTAAGGAATTTAATTCACTTAAGTGTTCAGCTAGAGATTGTGTTGGTTGCTGCCCTTTAGGTAGCGAAAGATTGTAGCTCTCCGCAGGAGAAGTGGGTTGCAAAGCAAGAGGAACATTTGTTGGAATTGGAAGAGAATCTGCACCCTTGTCTAAGCTAGAGGGGTAATTGTTAGGAACATTTATTTCTTGTAAAAGATCAATTGCACCCAGTTTATTTTTTTTAGGGTCAGAACAAAGATGCACTGAAGTATGAAATTGTTTATGCATTACTGTACTTATAGTACTCAATGCTTTAATAGTAAAAACGGTATTAATTCTAGTTAATTTTAACATCATATAAATAAATAAATTTTTTTGCAATTTTGGCAAGCGAAAAATGAATTTTTTTGTTTTTATTAAAAACCAAATAAATTATAAAAAAAATTAACTTAGCAATAATTCGTTTTAATGAATTAAACTCTTTCATTAAAAATAAACTTTATATAAAATAGAGAAGTTGGACTTATTTTACAAGTTTAAAATTACAAAACCTTATAAGAATTTAATTATATATTGTTTATTAAGTATAAATAATTGAAAGCTATTTATAAAAAATTTTTATATACTACTACTAGCTTATGCGTCTAAGAAATAGACATTTAATTAAAATAGAGGTAAATAAATTAATTAAGATAAAATTTGTTAAATTAAATGATAATAGGCTAAAATAAAATATATTTATTTTTAATTTATAGTTGCTAAGGCTCTCTCTCGCTCCCCTTTCTCCCCCCCCCCCTCGCTCGCGCGCCGCCGAAGGCGAGAGAGCAAGCTAAAGCAGGGAGGAGGTATAGTAGAAGTAGAAGTAGACGTAGACGTAGACGTAGACGTAGACGTAGACTAGCGAGAGGTAAAAAAAAAATATAGGGGTAAAATAATAAAGATTAAAACATAGTAAATTTTATTTGCGTAAATTTATAAATAAAGAAAACATTAATATTATTATTATACGTGTAAATTCATTTATAGTTTCATCAAATATTAAAGTACTAAATAATACAAATAGGAAAAATAAAAATCCTATTGTAATATAAAGAGCATATGTAGTAATAACACCTGAATCTAATTTAGAAATATCTTTAGCAAATTTAACTATAGAATTACTTAAACCATAAGGTCCTACTAATTCGATAACTCCTCTATCTATTTGTTTTGAAACAGAATAACCTAATTTAAATCCATTAGAAATAATATAATTATTATAAATTATATCAAAATAATATTTATTATTGAATAAATTATATAATTTTTTTCCTAATGAAGTTTCAGTTAAATTTACTAAAATCTCAGGAGTTTTAAGATAAAATATTAAAGCAGATGTTGCACCAATTAAACTTAGTATTGAGGGTAATAATTTTATCCAAATGCTTAAAGAATATTCTGCTTCAACTAAAGTAATATTATTAGGATGAATAAATAAAGAATTACCAAAGAAGTCAGAACCTATTCCTACAAACATATCAGAAAATAAATATCCAAAAAAAATACTAAATAATGATAACACTATTAATGGAATAATTGCTGCTGAGTTTGATTCATGACTATTTAAATAAGATTGTTTATTTCCATTAGGATTAATAAGGAAAACTAAACTAATTAATCTAAAACTATAAAATGCAGTTAAACCTGCTGTAATTGAACCTAATATAAAAGCATACATTTGACTAAAACTATAATTACCATAAGCTAATTCAATAATTAAATCTTTACTATAGAATCCTGTCAGAAACGGAGTCGCTAATAAAGATAAAGTACCTACTAACATTACTGAATAGGTAAGAGGTAAAAATTTAATTAAACCACCCATTTTTCTTACATCTTGCGATTGTAAAATTAAATTTGCTTGGCATTAAAAAAGGCTATGTCCTCCACTGCGCAGCTGCGCAGCTGCGCAGGCCTGCTTTAGCAGGCCACCCTCTTTTATTTTTTCGAATATTGAAAGGAGCGTATCTTTAAGCATAGTTTCTTTTTAATTTAATCTAGGTATTGCTGTGCAGTAAGTTTACCAGCCCTATTTAAATATTTTAATTTAATTCTTTTAATTTATTATTTAAAGATATAATTTCATTTAAACCCTTTTGATTTAAATAAGACTTATTTTCTATCAAAGGCAGTATTTCTTTTCAAATTTCAAATTTTTTTAATTTAAATCCCATTAAAGGATAAGAATTAAAATGAGAAGAAATAGAAATAAGATCAGACACTTTATATACTTTCCATTCAACTACATTTCTTAAATTTTTAGGTTTTGAAACATAGATATTTCCTTTTCCATCAAAAAATTCTTTAATTTTTTTTATTAAAAGTTCCTCTCTAATATTTAAACCTATTGATAAGAAAGGAGTAACATAATTAACTTTTTTATTTATATTAATGAAAAGAACCATCTCCCTCTATAAATCCACTAATTCAATTTGGATCTAATATTTGGTTATCTGGTTTATATTCTTGTCTTTTTAAAATTTTTAAATCAGGAAATTCTAAATTTAATTTTTTAGATAATCCAAGATTCATTATTGATTTAATAGAGACAATTTGGTTTATTCCTCTCGCTGCGTGAGCAGCGACAGGTGTTAAATGTTTTTTATCATTTAATAAATTTATAATTTGTAATCACAAATCAAAATCTATTAATTTAACACTTTGTAAAGGATATTTTATAAAATGAGGAATAATAAAATTATTAAGATCTTTTATACTAACAACACTATAACGACTACTATTTTTTTTAGGATTTTTAGTAATTATACCAACTCCACTAAAAAAAGATTGTATTTTAAATAGTAAGTCAATTTCTTTTATATGAACTTCTATAATAAATCTTGCTTGTACTTCATAATTAATTTTATTAATTCTTTTTGACACTGATACATTAAAACACCCTTCCGCATCCGTAAACCAGTAACAAATCAAGGACTAAGATTTAAATATTCTATTGAACTTTTTGTATGCAATTCACTCCCCTGCTTTAGCAGCTTGCAATTGCAAGTATTATTAAGAGCGTAGCTAGAATAAAACCTTTTGTTTAAATAGAAATTATTATTTAAAAATTTATAATTATAAATTAAATTATTATTAATTGCTTTAGCAAGATTTAACTTTTATCCTCACAGCTTGATATTATCTTACCGCATTGCAACCTATTTTTTTAACAATATTATATAATATGTTATTTAGATTTTTATAGGTCTTTCATACTTTCGTAAGGGGTCTGACTATATCTTAATTCTACACTTATAAGCAAATTACTTAATTTAATTCGAGATCGTTAATCCCATGTAGACACTACTACCATTTAGTCGATGCGCTTTTATCCTTAATAAAATTTGGAATATCACTTGATATTGTTAATCCTAATTTGTAAAATTAAGGAATTTAGTTCCGCGAAGATCCATTTCTCTTTCGATCATCTTAAGTCTCGTTACAATGGGATATATCCCTCGCTCCGCGATCGCTTGCTTAGGCAAGCGCTAGATAGATAATTACTCTATCGTACTTTCAAAAGTTACCCTTTTACTCGCTGTAACTTAAGCTTTAGGAATTGCCCGGAGTTTGGCAGTATTACAACATTAGTGTGGTTGCGGTGCATACACAGCGTTATAAATTATACCACACCATCTTGTTGATCAGAAAATGAGTGTATTACAGCTCCACCTGCTAAAAATAATAAAGCTTTAAAAAATGAGTGATTTACTGTATGAAATAAAGCTACATTATATTGTGAAAGACCGACAGCCATTACCATATAACCTAATTGTGATATTGTACTCATAGCTATAATTCTTTTTAAATCATTAGCTACTAAACCACAAGTGGCTGCAAAGAATGCAGTAGAAGCACCTACTATTGTTATTACTAATAAAGCTGTTGGGCTATACTCTAATATAGGTGAACATCTTAATAGTAAATAGATACCCGCTGTTCATTTATGTTGATTATTTATGTTTAAATATATTAATAATACACCAATTCTTTATTTATACAATTGGATCGGACTATATCTTTAACTTTTTCTTGCTAAAGCAGCTAACTTTCCCCTCCAAGATCTGCTTTAGTAGCTGCTAATTTAGGGGAGGTAGCGGCAATTTTTTCATGTTTATTTAAATTAAAAAGAATTTTTGATATTGTAGCTAAACCTGAAGATTCAAGATGTTTTTTTATCAAGATTAAATCAATTACAGATGATCATTTTAAAAATGAAATTTGTTTTCTAGTTCTAAGTTTATATCTATTTACATACGATTTAACTAAAACTAATAATTTTATAGAATAAAAACATAATCTTCAACCATTTCAAGATTTATCAATATGTAATCCTATATTTTTATTTGTAAATAATAATCTTATTTCATATAATATATCATTATTTTTTTGACTTATTTGAAATACCATTTTTGGAGTAAATTTCAACTTAGATGTTTTACTTGATTTTATATAACCTTGAAATGATCCTTCAGCATCAATAAATCCTGATAATCAAGCATTATTAAGTGAAGGTTTAATTTTTCTATTAATAAATACTTCATTTTCTTTATATATTTCATTATAAGCTACAACTCAATCTTTAAATTGATTTTTTTTATAATTACTACATATATTTCCATTAAATATACTTATTAATCTACTAAAATTTTCCTTCCCTGTTACATAAAAAAAAGCTACATTTCTTTCGGGTTCTTTTCTTAAAATAATTTTCCCGAATCCTAATCCTTCTTTTATTTTATATAAAACTTGAATATCACTTAAAGTTTGGGTAATATCAAATTTTAAACTTAATCTAATTTTTCCTGTTTTTTTAATAATTCTTTTTTGAACAATAAATGATCCATCACCTTCAGTGAAACCAATTAATCATTCTAAAAAATTATTATCTATTTTAGTTTTATGTTCACATATTTTTTTTTTATAAACTGAAAAATCAAAAGTTAATTCACTTGTAGTCTCTGAGGTTTCTTTAGTTGTATTATAAGAAGAATAATTTCCCATTTGCTGAGGCTCAAATGTCGAAGGTTCCTTTAAAGGAATCGTAGACATCATTCTGTTAAAACTAGCACCCCTGCTTTGCTGCACCTTTGGCCCATTTGGGTCCTTTGTAGCATTGCTCCCTATCACTCACCATAGTTGCTTTAGCAAGTGAGTTGCTTTACAAACATTCACTTTGTTGCTTTTGCTAGTGTCGTTCCCTTGCTTTGCCTCCTTTAGCTGCTTTAGCTGAGGGAGTAGCGCTTGCCTTAGCAAGAGAGGGGGAGAATAACCTTCATTTTTTTATCAAAAGGAATCTGTTCATAAACCAGATCCAAAAGGTTAGGTATTACAGGTAGGAGAGTATTTAAATTGAAAATGGTAAATTCAACTAAATTTAAATAAACTAAAGTTACCTGCTGATCAACTTCTTGCCAAAGGCAGGATAAAATTTTTATTAATTTATTAAAAATGGAACTAGGTTCCGCCTTAGTAAGAAAAAAAAAAATTTTAACATCAAGATTTTTTATATATCTCTCTAATACCCTCGCTCCCTTTCCCTAATAGGGCGGGAGTGAGCGACAGATATCGGTATATATAAACTCGATGGAATGAAGTTTTCCCAGCATATAATGAATTAATTATAAAATAGTTCACACTATTTAACGGCAACTTAGTTACCAGAGTAGCAGCATGCAGTAAAGCAGAAACTGGAGTAGGAGCCTCCATGCTACCAGGCAACCAACTATGTAAAGGTATTTGAGCTGATTTAGCTGAAGCACCACCAAATAAAAGTAAAGCAATTATAGAAATAGCTGTTTCGTTCATATAAGGTACTAATGAAAATACAGAAGAATAATTTAAAGATCCAAATAAAGCAAATATTGCCATAAATCCTATACTTAATAACATATCACCTTGTCTGTTGACAGTAAATGCAAGTATAGCAGCTTTATTAGCTTGTATTCTTGTAAAATAAAAATTAATAAGCAGATAAGAAACTACTCCTATCATTTCCCATCCTACAAACGTCACAAAAAAGTTAGCTCCAGTTATTAAAACTAACATTCCAAATGTAAAGGCTGAAAGATAAGAAAAAAATCTTTGATTGTGAGGATCAGAAGGTAAATAATAGATACTATATATATGAATTAAAGTAGAACAATATAAAACAGCTAAAGCTAAACTAATTGTTAATTGATCAAAAATAAATTCTCAAGCTATATATAATAATTCAGAATCTATTCATGTTCCTAATTTAATATAAACAGGAGAACCACATAAACATACCTCATAAAAGGCAATTGTAATAAATAAAGATGAAAATCCTAAACATACACAAGATATAATTTGTGAACCTGTTACACCTAGTTTTCTACCTAGGAAACCTGCTGAAATTGAACCTAATAATGGTGATAATAAAATTAATAAATACATTTTTTAGTTTCTTATTGAAATTGTTCCTCTTAATCTATAAAATGCAACAAGAATACTTAAACCAATAACTGATTCTGCTCCAGCAACAGATATAATATAAATACTGAAAGTTTGTCCAGCATTATCATCAAATCCAAAGGAACTTATTAAAACTAGCAGAGTAACAGCTAATAGCATTATTTCGATGGCAATGATCATAAGGATAATATTTTTTCTATTTAATATGAATCCTAATATACCTATTAAAAATAAAATTATTGATAAATTCATTAGTTTAAATTTTTTTGTTGAATATACTACGCAGTTTCTTGAAAAATGAATTTTTTTGTTTTATTTTTTTAAAAACAAATAAATTATAAAAAAAAAATTAATTATTAAATTAAAAAAAAGTTAATCGCGACCTCACCTGCTAAAAATAATAAAGCTTTAAAAAATGAGTGATTTACTGGTGCTGAGTGTATGTGGGTTTAATCTACTTTACTCCTATAAAATAGGTATAAGTAAATTTTAACTGAAAAGCAAGCTAGCAAATAAGCAAATAATCCAGGCAAACACCTAATAAATTTAATATTATTTAACAATAATAAATATATTTTTATAAGTAAAATGTTAATAAAAATTAATAAAAAATTATTACAATTATTTGTTAAAATTATTTTTTTAAAATTAGATTACTCTCGCCCTCACTCACTCGCTTATGAACGAGTAGCGCAGCGAGAAAGTGATAGTGAGCGACCGCTCACCCTCGCTCCCTCGCTCTCGCTGCTGCTTTAGCAAGAGCGACAGCTAAAGCAGGGTCGCGTATTGCCTAAGCAAGAGGGAGCGGCTCACTCGATTTCCCGCCCCTGCCTGCTTTAGCAGGCAAAGGTGGAGCTAAAGCAGGGAGCGTTTGTGAGTGAGAGTAGAGCGATGGTTATGGTTATAAAGCTACAATATTAAAGTAATTATAATAATTATTAATATTAATATAGACTACGAATAAGCACTACCTTCCACCACACTCGCTCTTACTCACCTTTTACCGACCACCGACCACCTTTGGTAAAGGGTTTATGTGATTGGTGATTGGTGAATGGTGATAGGTTATTGGTGGAAGGGCTACAGTACCAGCCTAAAGAAAATTTATTAACTCTTTATCTCTACCTATTGCTTTGGCAGCTTATCGACTAAGTGAGCAAGAATAAATAAGTAAAAGATCAAATTTTTCTTTTTAATAGAGGAGTTACGTAGCGGGGGAAATTACTCTAAATAATAATTTCATAATAAATAATAGGTATTAACAAATGAAATTGTTCATAAGTGCTGATGAAAAAAAAATATATTAACATAGTTGATAGTATTAGTTAAAAATCTTTGTAAAAAGAGGAATTATTTAAAAAGTAAGAGTTCGAGCGTAGGAGCTGTAAATAAATTTTAATAAAAAAGAGTTATCACCTCACGTTCCCTCCCCTTTCACTTTGTCCCGCAGCTAAAGCAGTACCTTGCTCCGCAAACGGGGGGGGGGGAGGGGGTCGCTTGCCTAAGCAAGCGAGGGTGCGACACCGAAAGGAGAAATAGATAAAACAGACCTATAAGATTTATAAAATAAAAAGTAATATATAGATATTAACCTGTAAAGACTTTCTCTCTCGCTCGCCTCCTTACCTAGCTTTCCTTGCTAAAGCAAAGGAGCGAACGGGAGGGAGCAACACGACCACTAATGTGTATGTGAGCGGCTCACTCACTTATGCACGCTATCACCTAAAGTGAGGGGGGGGGGGGCCGCGTAGCGAGGCTAAGGCAATATCACCCTTTTGCTTTAAATGCTAGCAACTAAAGTGAAAATGAGCGAAGGCGACTAAGTGAATAATTGAAAAAATTTTATTACTCATGCCTTAGCAACTGAGCGAGAAAAAAATTAAACAAATAAAATACAATATTAATATAATAACATAAAAAACTAATTCGGCTTTACATCTATCTTTGTAATAACTTAAAAGTTTTTTATTTTTAACCACTTTTATTAAATAATTAATATATCTATTTAATATACCAGGTAATAATTTTTTCGCCGTCCACCCCGCCCCGCCCCATAAGGGGAAAGGGGAAAGGGGAAAGGAGGCGCTTGATATTTCACCTTTTCTTTCTATTATATCTAATAAATATAGTGTAATAGCATTTATAATTATAGGAATCAATATAATAAATAATATAATTTTTTTAAAATAATAATATATATCAATTTTCAAATCTTTTATATTATATATCAAACTTATTTCTATCTCGCTGGTCGCGCAGCGACAGCTAAAGCAGGCGCCAAACATAAAGAACATTAATATTAAAATTAGTATTATAAAACCTTTAACTCATATATTTACTTTTTTAAGTAAAAAGAATCAACCAAAATTATTTTCGCTCAGGCCTCCTGTTAATTTACTATCACTTTTACACTGCTGCTTTAGCAAGAGCAGCTCGATATTTTTTTTTGGTAAACTTTGTTTTACTTCAAAAAGCCTACTTCTCGGTCTAATCTGTCGCTGCTCGCGCAGCAAAATAAAAGAAAATATTAGTGCAGGTGCTATTAGACCAGCAAATCAAAATCTACTAAAAGCTCTAGTCATTTTAAGAGTTTTTAATTCTTCAGGCGATACATTTGTAGGAAAAGGACGAATAGCTACATATTTATTATAAGACTTTAATAATAAACCATAACTAACCAAAGAAAAACCCATTTCCATATAATTAGGTTTTATATTTATATTTAATTTATCTTTAAATTCAATAGAATTGTTATATATTTCTAACAATGTAATATTACCTATTTTTTCTAAAGGTGTTAGTTCTTTTAATATTTCATCGCCAACTTTTTTTTTAAGACTATATGAACTATCTTTTGATAATACTTTATCTACTATATTACTTAATTTTAACTTTTCAATAAAATCTTGGCTATATCCTTTCCCCTCGCTCGCGCAGCGACAGCTAAAGCAGGAATGGGGAGAAGCACACTGATCTAAAACTTTCAGAACTTCTTTAACCACTCGCTGCTGCTTTAGCAAGAGCATAGAGGCATACACACTTTCATCCTTAACTTTATCTTTAACTAAACCTTTATCTTTAGCATAATTAGGAAATGCTTCCTCATAACTTGAAACATTATTTTTCCCATTATTAAAATAATCTATAACTTCTTTATATTCTTCAGATACATTAATATTATTATTTGAAATTTCTTCTTTTAATTTTAATAAACTTTCTTTTATTTCATTACCCTTTTCTGTAGTAAAACTTATATCTTTAAAACTACTAGAAGCTTTTTCAAAACTACTAGAAGCTTTTAAATTTTTAATTCTTCTTTTTAAATCCTTATCACTTAACAAACATACACTTGAATGAAATCCCCTTAATTTATTATTATTAAAATTGCAAGACTTTATCGCCCCCCCAGCTTTAGCAGCCCCTCGCTCCGCGCTTGGGTTGCGGAGATAGGGAGCAATTGCAACACCCCTTTTTATCACTCTTGCCTGCGGTGCCTTAGCACTAAGTGAGGCGTTGGAGTGAATATTTAATTTAATATTTATAATTTTTAGATTTATCTTTGTTTTTTTTTTTAAATCAGGTTTAGCCTTAAATAAAATTAAATATAACAACTGTGAGTTAGTTTCATCTATAGAAAAACTATTTATTCCCCCAAAAATAAACTGCGATAAATAAATTGTGGCAATGATCATAAGGATAATATTTTTTCTATTTAATATGAATCCTAATATATCTATTAAAAATAAAATTATTGATAAATTCATTAGTTTAAATTTTTTTGTTGAATATCTTACGCAGTTTCTTGAAAAATGAATTTTTTTGTTTTATTTTTTTAAAAACAAATAAATTATAAAAAAAAAATTAATTAATATTTATTACAATCATTTTTTTTTAAATTTTAATAAGATTACAAATGATTATAAATATTGCTAAATAAATAAAATAAATATAATAAGCATTACTATATATATTGATAAATTTATATAACAATTCTTTTTAAATTCTTTAATACTTTCTTTATTAGAACTTAATTCTTCAAAATCTTTTAATCAATTTATTAAAAATTCAGGTAAAACTTCAGATATTTTTATATTTTTATTAATAAATTTGTTCAATAAAAATAAATTCGATAATTGATAAATAAAAGTTAAAGACCAAGATAAATAAAAAAATAATTTTAAATACAATATTGTATTTGTTATATCTAAATCAATATCAAAAAAAACTCCTAATAATTTTAATATTAATAAAACACCAAGCGCGCAGCGATCGCGCAGCGAGAAAATTTAAAAAATAGTTTAACCGAATTAGGTATTTTGTTATTTAATATAGCCAAAAAAAATCATAAACCACTTCTATTTAAGTCTTTATTACTATTATCAGTAAAACTACCTAAATCATATTGTACTGTGATCATATCTTTACTTGATATTGAAGCTTTTCTTAATAAAAGTATTGCAAAAGGTGCACCTATAAAAGCAAATAAAGCTAAATTAATATCTCTATGCTTTTGTAGATTTTTTAATTTCATAGTATTTATATCTGTAGGAAAAGGTCTATAATAAACAAATTTATAATAAGATCGCATCATTAAACCATAACCAGCTGCATTAACAACAATAGGTAATGCTTGTAATGTTATATGACCTTTATTTAAAATATATTCCCTCGCCTCCTTTAGGACGGCGCTACAATTTTTTAAATTATCCACAATTTCATTAAGAGTAATATCACCAAATTTTTTTAATGGTTTATTTTGGTTTAATGACTCTAAAAGATTCTTTTCACTTTCGGTATTTTCAGCTATTTTTTCAGTAATTGTTGTTTTAAAGCTATCTTTATCATTATCATATAAATCTGAAACATAATTAAATAAATCAAGAACAGTTACTGTTTTTCTTCCTCGCTCCGCGACTCTATCATCTTTAAAATTTTCTAGTAATTCACTTAATCTTTTTTCATTTATTAGACTAGGATCCATATTAAATCTTTTTTCTAAATAATTAGAAATTAAATCTACACCTCGCTCCGCGACAAACAATTTTATATTTTTACTTAGATCTATAAATTTACCATTTTTATCTATTAGCCAAGGAAAACTTTCACTATAAGATGAAATTTGTGGGGATTGCTCCGCAAACGACTTAAATGGAACTAAACTTTCACTTTTTCCATCAAAACGAACTAATTGTAAATTAGATAAACGTTCATTTACAATAGCATATCCAATAGAATTATCTTCTGATTCTATATTTTGAAACACATTATTAAAAGAAGATAACGTTACAGCATTTGTATGAATAAAATTTATAGTATACCTATTTTTATTTAAATTTATTATTTTATTTGTCTTTAGCATTGTTTTTTTTTTTAATCAGGTTTCTGGCTTAGCCGTAAATAAAATTAAAGATAATAACTGTGAGTTAGTTTCATCTATAGGAAAACTAGTTACTTCCCCAAAAATAAACTGCGATAAATAGAAACAACCAAACAACATCCACAAAGTGTCAATAAAGGATAGCTGTTTCAATACCAAGGTGACCTTGTTTTGTAACATTATAGTTAATGATTCTAATAAAACCAATAAAAATAAAGATAGTTCCAATAATAACGTGTACAATATGTTATCGTAAGAGCTCTTTATCTCTCACATCCATTTTTTTCAAAATGGTTCAGACTATGTTATCAATAAGAATTAGTAGCTGTCCACCCTTTTCCCTGCTAAAGCAGGGCTCGCGGTTTGCATAAGCAAGAGGAAAGGGAAGAGAGTATTATATCTTATTGGTGGGCATTCGTGGTAGAATTATCTTAAATAAAGTAATCATCTACTAGTCGTTGAACCTTCGTATATTACTAATTTTTAAAATATGGCTATTAGGTACAAGAGCACCGTGGAACCAAAAAAAAAAAATTTTTTTTTCTTTATTTAATATACGCTTGGTTGCATATTGTCCTCCATATAATTACAATATTATATTTAACCAAAACCCTCCCTACTTTAAGGTTCCATAACTCACAGGCTCACATTATGGCAGGCCAGAGTGGCTGTGCTTGACCAGTGATTGGGTCGCGTATTGCCTAAGCAAGAGGGAGATCCTTTGCCTTTGTATAAGCAGAAGTTTTCTTTGCAGGGTCACCCTGCTATTGCAATTCAGTAATTCACTGTTTTGTAAATTGCTTTTGCTAAAGCAAGCGGGTGCGAGTATCACTATTGTGTGGGTCGATATAATAATTATATAATAAGGATTTTTATGCAATTAACCCACTTTTCTGTCAATTATATAAAAATATCGTATAATTTATATTATATACGATTTAAAAAAAAGATTAGATTTTATAAGCCAAAAATAAATTTATAATTTTTATAAGTTTGACCTGTAAATATACAATTCTTAATATTTGTTCTTCCAATTTTTAAAGCTTTACTACATTCACTTAAACTAGAGTAAGAAAATCTATTATTACTCTCATCTATAGCAATTACTTTTAATTTTTCAGAGACTAAATTATTAGTACCTCTTAAAAATCTTACTCCGTTTTTAATCTCATAAGGAGAAGGTAAAGAAAAAAGATAAGATATTTTAGGTAAAATAGTAGTGCCAAGCATAGTAACCTCTTCTTTCAAACCTTTGCCATCATACACATTAACTCCTAAAGATAGTTGTTGTGGTCGTCTTGCTAAAGCAGGAGCGAGTGAGTATTTTGGTAAGATATCTATTAAAATACTTAAACCTGATGGTATATGTGTATCTTGTTTACAAATATATGTGTAGAGGCTTTGCTTACTGAACTCACTAAAATGAGGGTGCTGCGCAAGAGATGAGAGTGAGTGAGTAGTTAATCTAAAATTATTCATATGAGACTTTATTTCATTTATTAAATTTAAACCTTCGGCTAATCTATGATAACCATAAAAATAGATGCAAACCAAAATAGACCAATCACAAAAATCTAGATATTTCTTACTTTTTAAAATTTTAAAATTAGAGTTATTATAAAGAGGAATAATCACATTTTTTAAAACGTGTATATTATTAATTTCTAAAGTTACCGTAGGATTAGAATTTGGTAAATATTTACGTGGTAATGTAATATTTAAGTTACCATATTTTAAATACTCTTTAATACTTTGAAATAATTCTAATTCCTTTTCATGGTTTTCAAATTTTAATCTTGGACCTATTTTAGAAATAGAAAAACTAGCATCACCATCTGTAAATCCACCTAATCAATAATCAGATATAAGTATATCTTTCTTATTTCTAGATCGAGAGCTTGCATTTACGTTTTTCATTTCAAGATAATATTTAATTACTTCTAATTTTCCTTCAAAAGATAAATGTTTTTTATTTTTAATTAAATTAACAGTTTTTTCAAACATTAAAAATTGATAATATTTGGAACTATTTAATTGAGCATGTTTGAAAATAGGTAAAATTATATTTATTAATGATTTTTGGTCATTAACAAAATAATTACATCTTTTACCTGAAATTGAAATATGTCCACAATTTAATTTGGTTTGAATAAATTTTAATACAAATAATCATCAATATGTAGACCTATTTGAAAAGTTACAATAATACTATTATAAGTGTTATCTTTGAGATTTCGAAGACTGACATTAAAATTACCCTCTGCATCGGTAAAACCTGCTAACCATTGTAAAAATTTTGTATCTAAATAAAATGATTTGTTCCCATCCTTCGGCAATTGCAAAGGCTCCGTTTGTTGAGTTAATACAAAGTTTGATTTTTCCACATCACTCTCACCTTTCGCTGCTAAAGCAGCGGGTGGGTGTATAGGTCTACTATGAACTAAATTAAAATTAAATCTGCGGCACCTATTTCTTCGAAGAAATAGCACCACTCTATTTAAGTAGCCTTTGCAGGCTTCTCAGTTAGATAGCCCTTTAAAGCTGACCACAGATCCTTAAAGGAAGAAGTAGATTAAGTAGGTTTACTTTAAAATAAGAACTTTTGTTTATATAATTGGTAGGGGCTCCATTAATTAACCCATGTAGACCCGTTGAAGCATAAAAAGAAGAACCAAATACACTATCAGAAATAGAAAAACCAGATTCTGTATATTCAATATATTGAAATAATGTAAATACAACAGCTAATACAATAGTAATAAAAAAATTTATAGTAAATATTCTTTTTCCAGCTATAAAAGCATGGTGACCGTAAGTAATAAATGCTCCACTAGATAATAATAAAAAAGTATTAAGTAATGGAATAGAAAATGGATTTAAAGGTACAATACCTAAAGGAGGTCAGTATCCTCCTATTTTTACACTAGGTACTATACTAGAGTGGAAGTAAGCTCAAAATACAGATAAAAAAGCAAAAACTTCACTAATTACAAAAAGTATAAATCCTATCATTAAACCATTTTTTACTTCTTTTGTATGATTTCCTAATAAACTTCCCTCTGTATTTACATCTCCTAATCAAAAGTACATTACTGATGATGTTAAAATAAAACCTAAAAATAATAATCATCCATTATTAAAACCATGCATATATAAAACAGCTCCTATTGCCATAAAAAATAAAGTTCAACTTATTAAAAAAGGCCAAGGAGATTGGTCAACAAGATGATAAGTATGAGACTGAAATTTATTTTTATTTTGAATTAATTGTAAATTTGTCATAAAATTTTGTTTTTACTCACTAATGTGGTGTTGACATCAAGATGTAATTTTTTATTTAAGCTAGAAATAATTTATAAATCTGTTGCTAAATTAAAAACTCAATCACTCACTCACTCAGATTAGTGATAAAGATAGAGTGAGTAAAAGTGATAGTGAGCCTAAGCAAAAGAGAAAATTAAATCCCTCTCTTGCTGTAGCAGCTAGCTACCGCCTAGCAAACGCATAGCAAACGCCTCCCCTACCCCAAAGGGGAGGGGAGCGGTGCCTAGCAAACGCCTAGCAAACGCGACACTGCATATTTTTATAAAAATATTTAGCCATTTATTTAATATTTTAATATATTTATATAAAAATAAAATAAAAAGAAAAATAATTTTTTTAATTAAATTTAAACATAAAAATGTTCATAGTTGATTGCTTAATATAGTATATAACACAGTATTAATTGTGCTATATTTTTACTCTCTTTTAAGTGTTAAATTTTTTTTAATTAGTATATAAAATATTTTATTTTTGTAAATTTTATTATTTTTTTTTTGATATCGCGGAGCGAGGATAATAACAAATAAAACTTTATTTTTAACTTATGAATTTTACATCAATCCCGTCCCGTAAGGGGGGGAGACATTTCATTTATTTTTGAAAACAGAGAAGGTTTTTTTTTTTCCTTATCACTTGTTTTTTTTTAATTTTAATAAATTTTATGTGTGTGTTTAATTGAGAATTTTAAATTAAATATTGTATCAATTAATTATAATGATTTTGGCAAATTTTTAGTTTTTATACTTCAAAATAATAATATATATGACCCTTCAGATTCTATAAAATCTATTTATAATACTTTAATGAATAATGATAAATTTATTAAATTTGGTAATAAAAAAGTAATAATTACTTCAGCTTTAATTGATAATAGTGAATTTAGTTATCAACATAATGTATTATTAGATAATAATAAAAATTTTTAAAAATATTAAAACTCAGTCGCGCAGTGCTAAATTTAAATAATAAAAATTATAATGCTGGTTATCCTCGCTCTTTCTCCCTGCTTTAGCACCCCTGCTTTAGCACGGGGTCGATATAATTCCTACTTTCAAAGTTAGAGTCTGGAATATGGATAATCTAAATAATAAAAATATTAAAATAACTAAAAATGCTTTATCTAATTCAAATAAAAATTTTTTAGGTTTAAGACCTATTCCCCCTCTTGCTTATGCAATCCTCGCTCCATGCTTTAGCACCCCCCCTTTTGCCAGCTAAAGCAGGCAGGGGCGGAGCCTCGCTTTCCTTGCTAAAGCAAAGGAGCGAACGGGCGCGAGACCCTGCTTTAGCTGCGGGGACGGGAAGCTCAGCTCTGAGTCTATTAACAGTAAAATTAATAATAATTATATTACACCTATTAATAATATAAATATTAATAATAATCTAAAAATAATAAGTACTATGGATATTAAAACTATTAATTATAAAGGTTCACAAATACCTATTGCTATATCTATAGCTTATAATTTTAATGAGTCGCGAATTTTTTTAATAAATCACAAGTTAATAGAATCAAACTTAGATAAAGCTGTAAATGATTTATGAGAAAATTATTTAACTTTTATTAAAAATAATATTATATACTTTAAAAATATTTTTGTTCATAACTTAGGTAGTTTTGATAGTTTTTTTTTTATTTATAAGGGCCGCTTTAGCAGAACAAACATATTTTCGACTTTTATGAATACAATAATTGATAATAATAATAAATTTATTCAAATAACTTTTAACTATTATATTAAATTAAAAATAAATTGGAAAGATAATTATAAAATTTTTCTCGCTCCGCGCCTGTTTCTTTATATATTTGTGTAAAACTTTTAATGTTGAAGGTAGCTAAAGCAAGGGATAGATTTTATAAATCTTTTAAGGATTTAATTATGAGATAGTGATAAAAGAGTCTTAATTATTTATTTTATTAATTTTATTTTTGTTTTAATATTTTTATACACATATACTCCAAAATTAAAGTTATCGCATTAGCGGGAGTGCTTTAACTTTTTTGCTTTAGCAACATAACAACTAAGTTTAATTTCCTAAGCTAGAGAATAGTTAAAGTTGTATAATAATATTTTTTAGGATGTTAGACGCTATTTATAAATATAATATTAGATTATTTTTTAATAATTAAAAATGAATTTTTTCATAAGTTATTCTAATTTAACTTTTTTATCTTTCTTAAAAATTATTTTTTTAATTTTATTTATATTAATAAATTTTTTTTTAATATATTTTGAACATTTAGAAAATAAAAATAAGATTGAATATAAAAAAGGAGGTATCGCTGTTGAATTAAAAAGATTTACTGCTGGAATAATTTCTGGTGGAGCTATATATTCTTCATATATAACTATTAAAAATGAACATTCAAAAGATTATAAAGATAAAATAATTGAATCTCAAAAAAATAAAAATGAAGAACTGACAAAAATAGCTAGAGATAATTTAGATGAAAGAACACAAAAAAATTTTTATCATAAAATGCATATTAATACTGCTAATGAACATATTAAAAAAATTGAAAATATAAAAAACGATAATCTTATGTCAGATAGAAAAATCAGTTTTTTAGAAGATAAATTAAAAAATTTACCTAAATCAAGTAGCGAATCATCTATAGAGCAAGAACGTTCAAATATTATGAATCAAATAATAAAAGAAAAAGCTAATATACAAGCAAAAAAACTATTGGAGATTCGCGAATTTGAAAACTTAAAAGGTTTAATGGAAAAAAGTAAAAAATATAGTGAATTTTTATCTAAATTAGACGATGATAAAAAAATAACAGAAAAAATAAATGAATCTGTTAAAAAATCATCGGTATTAGATTTAGAGGAATTATTTAATAATTTTGAAACATTAAATGGTATTTCTAAATTAGCAGTTTCTATGATATTATCAAGTTCTATTATTTTATGATGTCTTTTTGGTATTTTATTAAATTTCTATGGAAACTATCTATTAGAAAGATTTAAATTAGAGGAAAGATATCCTAAAATTGCTATTTTTATAAAATATAGAAAAACACTAAGTAAATATTACATAATATCTAATTTTTTAGTTATTACGAGTTTATGTTTAATTAATATTATTTTTGGTTTATCTATTTTATCTTTATAATTTCAGTTTTTTTTTTAATTATTCTTTGCGGCTGCTTTAGCCATATCAGCACCTTCCAAACCTATTTTTATAGGTTTATTTATTTTATTTTATCTTTATCATTTCAGTATATTTCAAACTATTCTCTCGCTGCTTTAGCAGCGACTCCTTTCCCCTCGCTCCCTCCCGCCCACGTAGCTGCTAAAGCAGCGAGTGGTCGTGGATTGCATAAGTAAGAAGGTACTGCTAAAGCAGGGAGGACGGCGGCTGCGCGACCTTAATAAAAAAATAATCATTTTATATTTTACCCCCCCCCCCTATTTTTCAATTAATCACAAATTACAAATACAAAAACATATAATGTTGTATAGTTTTCTCGCTGCTGCTTTAGCAAGAGCAGTATATTTAATAAATCTAAATTATTAAGATTGTTTTTTCTAATTTTTATTTTTTTTTAATTAAATTAATTTTGCCTTATCTTACCACTAAAATTTATATATTTTGAAATGAAAATTATTTTTATCTTGTCTTCTTCTCGCTCGCTGCGCGAGCGCAACTTATAATTAGTTATTATTTTTTTATGTCGCTCCCTGCTTTAGCAGCTCCGCAACCACTCTGCTTTAGCAGCGCGTAGCTGTAGCTAAGCGGGCGGGAGGAAGCGGGCGGGGGAATACTACTTTTTATTTTTAATGGAAATGTATACTTCTCCCTCTCCCCTCGCTTGCTAAGGCAAGCGAGACCCTTTCTCCTGCTTTAGCACCCCTGCTTTAGCAGCCACTGCTTTAGCAGGAGGATAGGGTGGCTTGCTAAGGCAAGCGAGTATCGCAAAGTGATGGTCGCGGATTGCATAAGCAAGAGGATAGCGGTGTGAGGGAGGGCGGACTGCTAAAGCAGGCAGGGGATAGCATCACATACTTCACTTTTGTGGTGGTAATCAGGTGATTGTCCTACATTATCCAAATTTGTTTGCTTTCATTTAATAGCCATTTACCCTTTTTTTTTAATATTTTAATACGGAATACAGGTTTAAATGTACTTATCATATTTTTTTCCTATAAAAACATCTTATTTTATAAACTCAAACTCCTTTACTTTAAATTAAGGGCTTTAAAATTATTTAAATATTTTTTTTTTTATTTTTTTGCTATCGACCCTCGCGCGCCGCCGAAGGCGAGGGAGGGAAGGAGCGAGACACCCACTCTTGCTTAGTTAATTATGCGATGGAGAGTGACGCCCACTTTTGCAGTTTTTTAAATTTATTTCAAATGCGTTAGTAAGCGCTTTCTTGCATTTGATACTAAGCTTGCATTTGCAACATTTGCTAATTTAATATTTAAGCTTTGAAAAGCATAATCTTAAACTATCTTTAGTAATAGTTAAGTGAGCCTATGTTTAAGCATTAACATGAACAACAATTTGCAGAATAGCAAGTTTAAGTGAGTATCGCTAATGCGAGTGTATTGCCTTAGCAAGATAAAAAAAAAATATATAAATTCTTCTCCCTTGTCCCTTTCCCCCTGCTTTAGCACCACTCGCTTTTCCTCCCTCCCTTCCCTGCTAAGCAGGGAAGGGAGGGAGCTAAAGGGCCGCTTGCCTAAGCAAGCGAGGGGAGGAACTTTCATAAATTAAAAATAAAATTAATTAATTTAAGGATCAGTATTAAAAAGCTAATTAATTTATTAAAATTAGTAAAAATATAAATACTGGTTACAATATTTTTAAAATATTGGTTTTTTTTTAACTAATTTAAGTTAAATATAAATATTGAATAAAATTTAGATAATATAAATTATAAAAATTATAGTTTAAGTAATTAAAAAAATAACATAAATAATAATAAGCAGATAGTTATTATTATGAGAGTTAATCTAGATTATCTTCAATATCTGCGTCATAATCGGTATCTTTAACTTCTGCTATGAAAGTATATCCAGATTCGGAGGTTTTATTTTCATTAGATAAATTATCTAAATTATCTGCAGAATTTGACTCCTCTGTTGATATATGATTATCTGGATTGTTATTATCATGTACTGTACTATCTTGTGAAAAGCTATCCGTTTCACAATTAAAATCAAATCCATGCAAGTAATAAGAACCAGTATTAGGGTCTGGAGTAATATTAGGTTGATTGTTAAAGTTATTATTAGGAGTAAGATTAGAATTAGAAGAATTAGAAAACTCAGTTGCGGAGGGAGAAGAAAGATCAAGATTAGATCCACTCAAATTTAATAAAATATAATCATTAAAATTATCTAAAACATGTAAATAATTAAAAATATATAAATTATCTATATTACATATATAAATATAAATTATTAATGAAATAAAAATTCTAAATAATAATAAATATCAATTAGAATTTAATCGCACTAATATAGCAAAAATTTTTAAATCAAAATTATGATTGTGAATCCAGCCATATAAGGAAATCATTACTTGTGACTGCTTCAATAGCGATAGGCATGACTAAATTTTTATTCTAACTAAAGGATACTTTAAAGATTTAGTGTGGTGTATTTTACCATCTAAAGCTCATCTATTGATTGTTCTATCACTAATTTTTAGTTCTCTTCGTAAAGAAGCAACTGTATCAAAAACAATTTCTTTTTCGGTCTTTACATCAAATAAAATTACTGATCTACCTTTCTTAAGAGATAAATGTGAAGCTGACATTTTTTTTATTGTTTCATCGGAAACTTTAATGCCAGTTCTATTTTTTCTATGTAGATCTTTAGTTGCTTGATTATAAGATCTGTTAAGAAATGAAAGAGATAAGTCTATATTAGATTCTTCATCTCTGATGTAGCCTTTTGAACCGGTATTATAAGAAGACCAGTTAGCATAAAAACTACCATTTAATGAAGGTTCTATTGCATCAATATAAACTTGTTCTGCAATCGTTAATTCATATAAAGTTAAATCAAGAAGAAAATCATATTCATCCTTAGTTAAAACATAATTAGGATTTAACTTAGCAAATAGTTCAATATGGTTAGGAATAATCTCCAATATACTTAATGTAAATGCACTCCTCCCCGCCCCATTAGGGGAGGGGAGTATTTTTAACAACATTACTGTAAAATTTTTTATGTATAAAATTTTTAGTAAAAGCATTATTTTTATGTTGTTTAAAGCACCGTGTAAATAAATCTTTAGAAGATCCTAAGTATGAATCTTTATCATTACAAAATAGGTAAATACCAGGTATACCTTTATATTTATGAAGAGAATCCCATTCTCGCCTTCGGCGGTAGGTAGATTATATTTACAAATAGGTGAATTTACATTTTTACCATATTTGTAAGCTATTTCATATAAAGATAATGATAAAATAGAATTAGCATAGGATTTTAATAAAATATTATTTTTTACATTCTCTTGCTTTAGCACAGGCGGTTCTGCCTTTGTACTAATAAATAAATCTAATTTAGATTTTAATTTAAAAATAGCAGGATTTGAATGTAATCTATTTTCTTTAAGGATTAAAGGAGTAATGTTCATTAAAGAAAAATAACAATTTATTAAATTATCAATAACAAACCAATCGTGGAGAATAGAAGAGATATTTACAGCTTTTTCTTTAAATTTAATTATCTTTTCTTTCGAAAAGGATAGGACTATTTCTTTAACTAAGTAAAATTTAGTTGTATAACGTATAGTCTCTAAGGCTAACTTATTAGCCTGCTAGTAACCTTAAGTATTATTTTATAATCCTTGCCTTATAAGTTATATTTAACTTAGAAGAATTAACCCTTGCTAATTCACACTCCCTATACCATTTAAAAACAAAAAATTTTTTTTTACCTTGGCTCCTCTTGAACTAAACATATTGCTTTAACAAGGAAAGTAAGTATAAAGAGGTGTATGCAGAGGAAAGGGTTCTAGCATATAGTTATATTTTACATGGACCCATGCCTCTTTTTATTTTTAATCCATGCCAAACACCACAAATCTCAGAACACTGCCCATAAAATATCCCAGTTCTCTCAGCAAGAAAAGATACTTGATTAAGTCTTCCTGGGACACAATCTAATTTTAAACCTAATGAAGGAACTGCAAAAGAATGAATTACATCAGCACCTGTAACTATTAATCTAATATGACAATCTACTGGTACTATTAATTTATTATCTACATCTAATAATCTAAATTGCCCTAATTCTAAATCAGATTCAGGGATCATGTACGAATCAAAATCTATAGATTCTCCACTTTCAGTAATAAAATCACTATATTCATAAGACCAGTACCATTGGTGACCTACTACTTTAATAGTTAATGTTGGAGACAACACTTCCTTTACTTTTCTATATGTAGTGCAGAAAAGAGTTGGATTATATCATCATCCCTATCTGGGGTCAGTGCTGTGCACGAGAGAATAGGAGGATGTTTCGCGTTTATTCTCTGAGGATCTACTCTAGCAATAAATATGCTATTTGGTTTCCTGCTGATTGTCTATTACCCTCTAGATTAGATATAATATATAGGGATAACTCTAGAATTTTAACGTATATTAACAAGATATAAACGTACCTAAAAGCATTAAGAGTTTCCAGCTTATAGCGAAATTATTCAATTAGCCTTCCAGCTAAAGGGGACGAAGTCTTTTTTCTATTACTGTCGTAGCTTATATAGCATTGATTGGTGGAAGTGCAGAGTTACAATAGATCGAAATAAGGTCATAGACTTACCTGCAATTTTTATCATAGGTTTGCCTTCATGTTGTTGGATTGTACTAAACAGTCCAAAACGGTAATGAAGCATGGCAACCAACAGGTAACATTCCTTAAATGTGAAAGCTTCTGTATGAAAATAAAACCCACTAGGAGTCCAAGATCCGTCGTCCATTGCTCAATAAGCAAGAGATACTGGATTTAAATATTGTAGTAAATCTGTAGTAATAACCTTTGTTTTACTTTTACCATTAGCACAAACTCGATAAAATAATTCGTACAATGGAATAAGAGCAGGATAACTGCGAGTCATTACTTGGATGAAAGGATAAGGGATTCCTTTTCGTAGACCAGGATTATACAGAGGAACTCGTCCACAGTAGGGACTGAAAGTTAGATACACGTGTCAAATGTATTTAAATCGCTTAATAGTTTGAGTAAATACAAAGTACGGTGTAACAGAGGTTCGCGAGTAATGCATAGAACCATCTCCTAGGAGATGGCCTACTAGTTGTGAGAGGATTTCATTGTTAAACACTGTAATATCACGTGAATGCTTATTGAGTCTGATATTGTTGCTTGCACCTGTAACACCAAATGGAACTACTTCATTAGATCGAGATAAAATCTTACTGATGAATGTAGAAGCCAAAGCTGTTATATCTAGATCATGACATAGATCTTGTTTATCCATTAAATATAGTAATTTGAAAGAAGGGAAAGCAATAGCAATTAAAACTAAAGCTGGTGTAATAGTCCATATTAATTCTATAATTGAACCGTGAGTTATATACTTGTAAGCTATAGGATTTTTATTATTATTGTAATAATAAATTATAGAAAAAAGAACTCAAAATACTGAAAAACTAATTAAAACTAAATAAAAACCAATAGTATTATGTAATGTTACAAGACCAGTAAATCCTGGTGCAGCACTATCCTGAAAACCAAATTGCCAAGGTTGAGCAGCATCATTTAATATAGTATTAAAAATTGAAAAAAATTGTGTCATAATTTTAATTTAAAAATATTGTCAGTCTTAATTTACTGATTCATATTTTTTAATTTAAAATATAATAAAATTTTTATGTTTATTTCTTTTTATTTATTTGCTCTCTAACTTTTGTTAACTGTCACTTTAGTTACATCACTCTTGCTTAGGCAATTATTCGCTCACCCTGCCGCACGTCCCTTGCTTTAGCAACCCGCCTGCCTTAGCTAGCTAGCGAGCGAGCGATAGCGAGTTAGTAATAGCGATTTAGTGAGCAAGAGTAGTACCACTTACTTGATTTTGCAATTGCATTAATAAGATTTAAGCGAGAGTAAGCAATCGCTCCCAGCTGTTGCATACCGTGCTAATGCAGGAGGGTGACATAAGCGAGCCATAAGCGAGCGAGGGTAACTAATTTTTAACCTAAAATTTTTTTATTATTAAAAATAAAGTGTAAATTAAAGGTAAATAAAAATAATAGAAAAATACTTATTCTTAAAATTATTAAATAGAAGCGAATTAAAAAGCATTTCTTAAAAAATATAAGCAAAAACAAAAAGCGCGGTTGCCGTCCCCAGCTAAAGCATTCTAAAGCATCTAAAACATCTAAAACAGCTAAAGCCGCTAAAGCATCTAAAGCATCTAAAGCACTTAAAGCAGGGGTTGCTATCACTAGCGCTAGCGCTAATGCGAGCGAGTGAGCAAGAGAGAAAAAAAAAATAAATATTATAAAAATTTTTATAATTAAAAAATAGAATTTAAACACCATCCTTCCCTAAAAAAACAAAAATGTTAATGTAGAAGCGGTAAACTCCGTTGACTTATCAACAACTACTATATAATTACTTTTTAAACCCTTTTTTTAGCTAAAGCGGATCTTCGGCTTCTGCTAAAGCAAGAGTAAATCTTCCGCACCCCTGCTTTAGCACCCTCCCCCCCCCCCCACCTACCCTCGCTCCCTGCTTTAGCTGGTTGTGCTAAAGCGGGGAGCGAGGGAAAGGGTGAGGGGAAAGGGAAAGCGAGCACTCAATTTATATGAAGCGAAAATGCATTAGTAATATAAAGCAGTAAGCAAAAGCAATAGTTTTAGTAAGGGAGCAAAAATTAATTTATCCTTCTTAATAAACCATAGCGACACAACCACTCACTCGCTGCGCGCTTGTTTTTTTTATAAGCAAGAGAGTGAGCGGGGCTTAAAGTTTTTTTGTTTTTTAATAAATAATATCAAAAACTAAATTTGCGCAGCCGCCGTCCTGCTTTAGCAGCTAAAGCAAGGAGGCGAGGCGCAGCAAAAAGTTTAAAAAAAAGAATTTAAAAATAATAAAAGTCCTTATATTATTGCAAGTAAAAATTTAAATAGAATTTAGAGTTAAAGGCATCTTAAGATTAATCTTTGACTTATAATTCTTATATAACTAAAAATAATAAAAATTTATTATTAAAAATTATATAATCTAAAGAGTAAAGGATTTGAACCTTATAGGTTATATTTTAATAAATATATATAAATTACTTCATTTTTATATTTATTTTTTTTGAAATAATATTATAAATAAATTTTATAATTATAAATATTATAATTAGCTAAATATTTACTTTACTATTATTTAATATAAACCCCTACTATCCTTATATGAGGGCCGCATAAGCAGCTACTCTTTTTATTTAAAGTTAAAATTAGTGTATTTTCTCTATTTATTATGTTACTACTTTTTTAATTATTTTACCTTTATTAAACACAACCACCAATCTTGCTTAGGCAACTCACTCTTGCTCATTCACATTAGCGAGTTAGTGAATGCTCGCTATAACTACCGCTTCCCTCCCTCAGCTAAAGCAGGCAAATCGAGGAAAGCGGGTAGTGGGCGTAGCCGCCTCGCCTTCGGCGGAGGCGAGGTGGTGATATAACAGTTTTTTTTAACATTGTTTGCTCCAATTGAAGCACTCCCCTGCTTTAGCGCCCCTCGCTTCAGCTAAAGCAGGAATGGGGCGGGGAGCAAGAGAATTATAAGCAAATCTTGATACAGTGAAGCAACCCTCAACTTCTATAAATCCTAGTAACAAATAAGGGGAAATATTTATTTCTCACTCCAAAAAAAAAAAAACAGTTATTTTTGAATTCATTTTTTATTTTAAATGTAAAATTTGTCTATTAATGAAAAAAAAAAATTTTTTTTTGTTGCCTTCGCTCCGCGCTTCATATCTTTAATTAAGTAAAAAGCTTCTTTTAATTTTAATAGTTTAAATTTTTTAAGTATTAAAATTACCAATAATTTTTATTAATTTTTAAGCTTCTTTTACCGCACCCTCAATTTGCTAATGGGAGGGTACGGGAGCTGCTAAAGCAGAAAACGACAAGTACGGGACAGCTAAAGTAGGGCTGCTAAAGCAAGGACGGCGAAAAGCTCCATTACAATTATTTTTAGGTATTATAGGATAAACTTTACCTATTTTTATTTTATCTCTAATTAGGCATAACACTGGACGATCTTCACCCACCCGCTTATGCGAAAGGTGAGTAGTTTTATTACTTACACTTAGCCAAAACTAAAATCACAAACTGTTTTAAGATTTATTATAAAACACTTACACGCCTCCCTGCTCTAGCTCCCGGCCTGCTAAAGCAGGCAGGGGTGCTACAGCAGGGAGCGAGGTAAGCGGCATCTATTAAACCTATTTTGCTCAGTTGGTAAGGAAAAGACTATCATAAAAATTTTTATTGCTTAAACTATCTTTACTTTTTTTTATTAATATTAGTATAACTATTAGTTAAATATTAACGTATTTTCTTGTTTTCTCCCCTGCTTTAGCTGCCCTCCCCTTCCCCTAATGGGGCGGGGAAGAAGCAGCTCCTCGCTCTAAGCGACAGCTAAAGCAGGAACGGAGCATGCTATAGCTGTCGCTGCGCTCGCACCCGACGCTCCTTTGCTTTAGCAAGGAAAGCGAGTGAGCGCTCGATCTCGCTGATGCTTTAGCAAGAGCGAGATGGGAGGGAACGCTTGTTTTTAATAGGGGTAATATATTATTATTTTTATTTTTTTTTATTATTTAAATTATTAGTTATTTTTATTGGTAGTAGCAATATCAAATAAAGTATTTTCTAATATACCACATGTTGGTACTATAAATAAAAATCAAGAAAAGTAGAAAGCAGTAGCAGCTTGCCCTATTTCTAAATATGGAGAATCCGGATGCTGAGAACCAATCCAAGTTAATATTATGAAATCTACTACAAAAAATCAGAAAGCTAATTTCATTGCAGGTCTAAATTGATTACTTCTTGTTCTAGATAAATCAGTTAAAGGTAAAATTAATAATATTAATAATGAACCAAACATTGCAACAACTCCTAATAATTTATTTGGAATACTTCTTAAAATAGCATAGAATGGTAATAAATCGATAATATATATAAAACTATAAACTATTTTGGATTTATCTTGTATAGCATATCTTTATGCATATACGGAGAGATATGGTCTCTTAACTTATTCATACTTTCCTCTCAAATATAAATTCTATATCCTTTTTTATGATTATGAATTGAACATTTAATTAGAAAATCAGGTGCGAATAAATTTTCTAAAGTACTTATTAATAAGTTAACATCTTCCAATGTAAAACCATAAGTACTTAGATGTAATCCTTTATTTTGAAGAGAACCATCACAAGTTATAAAATTTATCTCCCCTCCTCTCCGTAGGCCGTAGGCCGTAGGAGGACTCCGGACTACGCAGCTCCGCACTCCGGACTAAAATTTTAATCGCAGAAGCTCCGCCAAAGTCAATTTAAAACATTTTTCTCCCTCCTCCCCTTTGGGGAAGGGACAGGGAGATGTTTATAACTGTAATCCTTTATTTTGATAAAAGACAACCGAAAGTTAAGTTAAATTTTTTTGAATATAAATCTTCCTTTCCCCTTTCCCCTTTCCCCTTATGGGGCGGGGCGGGGTATGGTTTAGTTTGGTTACGCAATAAAAAATTAGAAATAGTTGTGCCTCTTATTCCTAAGACTCTAGCTGCCGATAGAATAGAAGTATATCTAGTTATGGTTTTTAACTTTAAATCAGTAACTTCAATTTTAATTGAATTAGGATGATTTAAATAATTAGAATCAAAAGGTGAAACAGATAAATTAGATTCTAATTTATATATACCTTTAAAAAGTTTAGAATTAAGAATATGTCTTTGTAAAGTACTCCTAGTTGTATTAAGAGTTTTAGCTGCAACAGTTAAAGAATCATATTCTCGCCTTCGGCGGCCGAAATATTTGTTTCTAAGTTAGTAACCTTAACTGAAATAGACTTACTTTTATTAAGTATAGCTAGTTGTTTTTTTATTTTTACTAAAGAATCTTTAGTATGTTTATAACCTAGAGAAGAATAAGCAGTATTTAATACATTGTATTCAGGATTTAAAATATCCATATAATATTGCTCTTTTTTCACTAAATCTTTAGGGTCACAATACTCAAGGATTTCTAATTTAAATTTTGAATAACCGTATTTTAAAAGAGCTTTGTTAATAACCATGTTCTTACGGGTGATATGTGAAATATAAACAGGATTAAAATAATTTCTTAATCTTCTACCTAAATTTACACTACTACCAACATAAGACTTGCTGGTAGATAACAGAGTTCAGCAATATACACCTGCTTTTTCTTTGTTATCTAAAATTATTTTATTTTTATTAGAAAAAGCGTTATTATAAGTAAAAACAGGTATAATTGATAAACTGTAAAGATTTAACATATTCATATTATAAAACTCACTATAATGTAAAAAAGAATCACTATTTTTAAAATCAAAATATAATATATAAATAATTATAATTCAATAAGCTAGTCCTTTCCCCTCCCCCAGCTAAAGCAGCCAGCCCCTTTGGGGAGGGGAAGGGGTAGGGGAGGAGTTAATAATTCATTTATATTTAAAGGTACTACTTTTATATTTTCTTTATTATAAAATAAATTTCTATAATAATTAAAACAAGCGCGCAGCGAGTAGAGTTAATGAAGCAAAAGAAATTGATCTGTAACTAATGTTAGTTTTTTTATCTATAAATGTTCTAGATTTAGGAACAAAATCTTTTGATATAAAAGGTTTAAATAAATCAAAAATATGATAAAAATAATTTAAATGATGTTCTCTTAAACTACTTTGACCATAAATAAATCTACTATTACCATTTCTACATTGTAAGTGACCATCTCCTAATAATATTCCAATTATTATTTCATTTAAAGGGCTATCTATATTGATTTTTGATCTTTCAATTTTAGTTAATCTTTTTTTAACTGTAGTTGTGTAATTTTGTTTACATAATAAACTTCAATAAGTTGTCAAATCAAAATTATAAATATTTATATATTTATATATATTCCTAATCTTTCAAATAGGATCGGACTATATCTTCATCCTTTAACTATTTTTAAAGGAGCTTAACGTAAAGTCTCTGAGGATCTATATAGTATGGTTTCCTGCTGATTGTCCATTGCTACTATCTTTAAGATTTAAACTTAAATTTTAATTTATTAGTACTTAAAGCTTTAGGAGTTTTCAGCATACAGTAAAGTAAATTTTTCAAAAGATTACTCTTAGGCATGATATTTATGTTTATCATTCAGGTACTATCGATGCCGGTGTAACCATAGGGTTTGCTGGAATATAGTTATCGCTGTGACCTAAAGCATTAGGAAAGTAAAATACAAAAATTGATAATACTAAAAAAAATGCAAAAAAAGTTACTAAATCTTTAAAAATAAAGTAAGGGTGCATTGCATATCTATCCCCATTAGAAGTTACTCCATTTGGATTATTTGACCCATGAATATGAAGAGCTATCATATGAGCAACAGCTAAAGCTGCTAATAAAAACGGTAAAATATAATGTAGAGAGAAAAATCTATTTAATGTAGCATTAGAAACAGAAAAGCCTCCTCAAATTACAAATTATTAACGATATTTTTTTAATTATATCTTCATTGTTTCACAACAATGTTTAGACTATGTCATCAACCAAAAATATTAAATGGTTGCGGGGCTATCTTGTTGGGCTTATTGTTGGTAATACTCACCCATTAGTCGTTGAACGTTCTTGATACATTTTTATGCGGCTGCGGAGCTAGTTACTGCGGAGCCTTACCGAATCAAGTTTCGCTGCAAATTATCTAAAACACTGGAGGTGTACTTTGCAATAAATATGTATTTAGATTTTTTTGCAATTTTCCCCGTTTGCCAATTAAACGTTACTGTTTAAAGGAACTAATTTCACAAAAGGAAGACGGAGCGCTTGTTACCGAAAAAAAGCTAACGCTAGCTAACCTTCTAGATAAAAAACTTTAGTTTCTGCGTAGCTGTCGCCAGCTACAGCAGGTGGGCGGAGCGCACAACAAAAATATTAAGATTAAATAGGAAAGTTTAAATTTTTATAACGTATGCTAATTTTTAAATTATTTAATCAACTTAAGTATTGAATATATTTTAGTCCAATTAAAGGATGAAGACCAGAAAATGAAAAAAAGTTGATAACTGTTTGAACATCTTTTTTAGAACTAACAGAAAATTGAGCATACTTTGATTTTTCTATATCAATTTTTCGGTTAGTATTAAATACTAGTTTAAAAGCTTCAAACAATTGATCATGAATTCTTTGTTTTAATTGAAAACAACCATCATTATTTGATTTTATAAAAAAGGAACCTTCAGCTGTAGTAAAGCCTACAATTCAATTTTTAAAAAATGATAATTGAAGGTAATCTAATGCTGTATTAGGCAACTTAAATTCAGTAAATATCTCCTTATAATTTAAGTTGGATATACTATCAAAAAACTTTATATCCTTTTTAAAAATATACATAGCTAAATCAAATTGTTCTCTTCGAGTTGTTGTTAAAAAAAATATATTATGGTGAACTAATAATGGAAAAAGAACTTCCTGTAAATCTGTTTTACTAATAACTAATTTACATATTGAATTTCTTAAATCTTTATTTATTGTTAATTTACCTATATTTAATACAGATTGAATATATTCTAAAGTAGATATGTCTTTTAATTGTAAAATTATTACCAATTTTACAGAAATATAACCTTTAGTAGTTTTAACTATTTGAATATAACCATCTCCATCTATAAAACCCACTAAAAAGGCAATAAATTGATAAGGAACAGTTAAATAATCTTTCTTGTCTACTCTTAATTTTTTTCCTTTTAAAGCACTGCTACTTATACTACCAATGGTAGGTAAATAATCAGCAGTTTTTTTGTTTGTAGTAATAATTGTTGAGAAGCAGCACACTAAGTTTTTCTCGATCCTGCTAAAACAGCCTCTTTTACCTTGCACCCTATGTCACATTAGTGAGCGAACCACCCCTTGCTTAGACAATCCCACCCCGCCCCTCTCTCGCACCCGTTCGCTCCTTTGCTTTAGCAAGGAAAGCGAGGGTGCGACAGCTAAAGCAGGTCCCTCAGCTAAAGCAGGCAAAGCGAGGGGAAAGGAGCAGCTAAAGCTTGGGGCAGCTACAGCTGGGGTCGCTAGCTTAAGCAAGCGAGGGGGAGCAAAGCTGTGGGAGCTAAAGCAGGGAGCGAATAGGGTATGGAGCGGTAGCGACCCGCAACCCTGATCTATAAATTTAGCAAAGCCAATTGTGAAATATTTTAATTCTACTATATCTTGTCCAAATACTGGGATAGCTGATAGTAAGTTAGTAATAACTGTAGCCAAGTTTAAAATTAATGTATTGTAGTTAGAAATCAACTAAATTTTCTCCCGTTTTTAGGTTTTAGGGACTAAGGCCTAAATATAATTTTGTTTTTCAATACACTAATCACGTATTTACTTAATACTTTATTTTTTAAAAACCTGATTCAAATTAAAAAATAATAATATTATATTTTTCTTGCGCTCGCGCAGCGAGCGAGTATTTTTAAATATTATTAATAATAATAGAATGTATTTAGTATCAAACATTTAAGTAAACCATATGTCATTAAATCTATTAATGATTAAACTCCGACTGTACATTAAGCATTTATCTTTACATTTTTGTTGTTTTTTTAATAAATACCCATCAATGACCCAGTCTGTAGCGATAATATTTATAATTATTTAAAAACTGTACCTCCCCTTCCCCTCCCTCGCTTTGCGATCAAAGGGGTAGGGGAGGGGAGTGGTAAAAACTTTTAAATCATAAATATACCGACGGTCTTGATACAAAAACAATATCTTTGACCTGTTTTCATCGATGTCGCCTATTCAATAAAGTACATTTGATATAAAATATTATAATTTATATTTAAATGTTATTTATAAATTATATTTTATTAATAGACTATACTAATTTAATTAATTAATTTATATTTCATAGAAGAATGAACGTAAGGTAAAACTATATCACGAAGTAGAGGCATAGATTCTTTTCAAATATAAATTTGATACTGGTCTGAAACTCCAGTTGATTGAACTGAGGCTTTTAAATTAAAATTATCATATAAGACTTTTACTAAAAATAAACATTCTGAATAAGTATACGAATTAGTAGAAAGTTTAAGACCTTGATTAACTTTACCTCCATCGTCCATTATTCATATAGCTAATGCTAACGGAGTAAGAAAATCTCCAATATTTGAAGGAATAACTTTAACACCATTAATGTACCATAAATCATGAATCCAATTAAAACTAGAAAGTTAGATTTAGCAATCATCTATTTTTCTTGCTAAAGCAGTGTGTTCATACCTTCTTTTATTTTTTTAATTTGTTCTAATCCTTCTATAGTAGTATGGCCTTTAGTTACCATCATTGTTGCTATCTCACAAAAATCTTCAAAATCCAAATATTTAGTTCCCATAATCCTATACTCCTTAAAAAATGGAATAAGTTTTTCCACTATATCTGGTAAATTCGATACAATAAAATCTCCACGGTTAAAACTTAATTGTGCTGAAACATAACGACCACACTTCAGATAATCAACCAAACTTTTCATTAACTCAGTATCCCGAGAATGTTGAGTCAATTTAAATATTAATCTTACAGCATAACCAGTAGGAGTATTACTTTTAAATATGCTAATTATAAATGAACCATCTCCAGACGCAAATCCCGCTATTCAATTTGAGTCTTTAATAGACTGATCTAATACAACAGGTCTAGTAATAAGGTTAATATTAGGAAAGGCTATTTTTAACTCATCTGAAAGTCCCTTATTTATAGATGCCTTTATAGTGGCAATCTTTATTAGTCCTTTTTCTCCCGCAGGGAAGAAAGATGTTCTTTATTATAAATTAATTCAATAATCTGTTTTCAAAGCTCAAAATCTGCTTTTTTTTGCGTTATTAAAGGGTAATATTCAAAGTGTTCAATTATAATTTTTAAATCTTTTAAAGAAGTTACTCTATACTGAACTAAGTCTTGTCCCTGTTTAGCAATAATACCTACTCCTTTAAAATAGAATTGAATCATTTCCAATAAAAATTTATCTTTTTTGTGTAAGCCTATTTGAAAACAAACTTGAGTTTGAAAGCCTAATTTAACTTTAGAGTTTTTATTTATTAAAACCATAAATGAAGCTTCTGCATCTGAAAAACCTGTTATAAATCAAGGATTCGGAACATGCGTAGCTGGAAGAGATTTAGGAAAAATAGGATATTGAGACATAGGTTCAGATATGAAAAAAGATTGTGATAAAGCTAAAGTAGAATAGTTTCTTTTTTTTAGTGCGCTTGGTTGCTGAGCCCCTACTACTTTGTGTTTCATAAATTTAGATACAATGGTTGAACTAGTTATATGTTCTAACTTCATTAAAAATTCTCCTTTAATAGTTATTACATATTTAGAAGGTGTATCTGTGGAAACTATTTTAGACTCTAATTTAAAATTCTGATATAATGCTGTGATAAGTATTAAACAATCCTCATAAGAATGTAAACTTTTTAGAGTTAAACCCTGAGAGTTTCTTACTCAGCTATTCGTTATTCAAACAGCTAAACACAGAGGAGTTAAATATTCACCTATTAAATTTGGTATTTTTTTAGTTTCGTCAGCATACCACGCTTCATGTATTCAATCAAAGCTTGTATAATTTCAAGTTCTAAATCTAATTATTTTTCTTACTATACCTTTTGATCCTAATCGAGTTTGAATCTTTGGAACATTTGAACTACAATATCCTAAATCAGATAAATAACTATGCAATCAAAGTAAATAAGAAACATGTACACCTTCTTGATAAAATGTTACTCGAGTGCCATTACCATTTATTCTGCGTTCAGCATGACCATCACCTAGTAAACTACCAAAAATAATATCTAATACTATTTTATTATGAGGACCTATTCGTTTATCTGCCCTTATCCTTGATAAATTATTTTTCATTAAAGGTAAAGATAATTGATAAAAATTTAATTTTTCGAATAAATTAAAATCAATTATACTAAATAAAGATTCATATAATTTTATGAATTCATTTATAGCTAAATTATAGATGCCGCTTCACGACTGATAATTTTGTTCTAGACATTCTAAATATGTAAATATTCTATTAATTAAAATATTAGCATTTGGGGCAAGGTTTATTATACCCCATAAACTCATTTGTCCATATGGTAATACGTACAACATGCTTGTCTGGTTTCAGACAAGTCAGAATAACTTTAAATTCGTATATTCTGTTAATTATCAATTTATAATAATTAATAGTTTCGACTGTGCATTAAGCATCATTCCAGACACCCATTAGTGACCCAGTCTGTCGCGATTTTCTAGAAAACCGACGATCTCTTATCATAATTTTAATTTATGATCTTTTGATCGTTTTCACTAACATTGCCAAAGAAATAATTTATTTCTTCAATTACCCTGTCAGGTAATTCCACTTTAATTCTTATTTCCTTCTAGAAGTTAGCATAAGAAATTTAACTCGTGGGACTATGATTTAAATATAAGATTATTTAAATTTAACAATAACTATTGCCTTTCTTAACCCCCCCCCCTTCCCCTTTCCCCTTTCCCCTTATGGGGCGGGGCGGGGAGGGGGCGGAGCACTTACTCTAACTTTAGAGCCTTTTCTCCACTGGACCCTAACGGTGCGGTGCAGTGGTATACAAAGAAACGAATTATCCCCAAATATCGGTTTATAATATAATATTAATAAAAATAAAGAATGAATAATCACTCCCCCCCTGCTTTAGCAGCCACTGGACTGGAGGGAGTGGCTAAAAATAATTAAAATAACTACTAATGCTAGAAAGAGAGCACGATATACTTTTTATAATTTCCCTATTACTTAAAGTAAATGAAAATTTAATCTCTTCCTTTATTCATTCCTGATTTAATTAGTTTAATTTCTTCTACTCCTTCTAAAGTTAAATGAGATTTGTTTTTCATAATAATAGCTACTTTTTTAAAATCATTAAAATCATTAACTTTATTCCCTTGAAGAGAATATTTAGAAAATAATGGTATAATTATTTCAGTAAGATCTGAAAATTTAGTAACTTCTAATTCTACCGTGGAAACATTAGGACGAGAAACGATTCTACCACAACCAAGTTCTTTTATCAAACAACGTAATAATTCTATATCACGGATATGTTGAGTGATAGTAAAAGCTAATCTTATTCCTACTCCACAAGTATAAGCTTTGGAATTTCATATTTTTATTAGAAAACAACCTTCAGCCGTAGTAAAACCTGCTATTCATTCTGGAGTTATTAAATAAGGAGGTAAAACCTCAACTTTAGGAAAAGGTACGATAGAAGTGAAAGAATCTTTTAAATTATCAGGTAGACCTCTATTCATAGAGGCTTTTATATTAACTAGTTTATGAACACCTTCTATAGTCAAATGTTCTTTATTTTTAATCAATTCAAAAGCTTGTTTAAATAGGATAAAATCAGAAAATTTTTTAGTAATTAGAGGATATTTATCGAAATGATTAATAATAACCTCTAAATCAGATATGGAAGTTACCATATAGGAAACACTGGTTTTTCCTTTATGTATATTTCCTACATTAAAGAAGGATTTAATATTTTCTAAAATAGCCTGATCTTTCAAATGTAAACCTATTTTAAATACAAGTCAAATAGATCAGTTAGTAGTATATTTTTTATTTTTACTAAAACCAATATGGAAGCAACCCTCACCATCAGAGAAACCAGTGATAAAGTGAGGGTCAATATTAGTTAGAGTTAGATTTAGAGGATAATGTTTTAAGCTTGAAGAAGTAGAGTAAGGTCTACTAGAGGTACTAATTCTTCAACGTCTTAATAATATTTTTTTATCTGTTTGTAATGATCTTCTTATAGTTTTTTCATTACAATTTATACAAGCAGCTGCTTCTTTTATACTGTTAAATTCACCATATACAGTATTATCATTAATGTTATATAATATAATTGATTTAGATTTTTTTCTCATATTTGATAAAGCTTTTTCAGAAAAAGTAGGTTTAACTCTAGATAAAGCACTTTTACTCATTTTTTTTTTAAGTTCTTCACTAAAAGCTTTACCTCTATTTAAATTACCTATAGCTTCACGACGTTCATCACTATACTTAGCTTTCATCTTTATACGAGAGATTTCAGTATGTTTATATCCAAAACTAGAACCAGCTTCTGTTAATATATTATAATTAGGTAGTAGAGATTTTAAATAAAAATCTTCTAAATCTAATAATTTTTTATTATTTTCTACATTGACTTTTTCTGGAAATAATTCTAAAACTAAAAAAGCAAAATTATCAATACCATATTTTTTTACTGCTAATTTAACTATTTTATTTCCAGTATAATTAATTAAATGTCTATAAAATCTAGTATAAAATTTATCAGTAGAAGCGGATCCAATATAGTAATCTAGAGTTGTTTTATTTAAAATTAAATAAACACCACTTAAATTTTTAGTATTATTTTTAATTTTATCTGTAACCTCTTGATTTTTTAGATCTTCATAAATAAATACAGGTTTTAAATTTTTATCTTTTAGAAAATCTTCTACTATTTTGGAAACTGATCTATCATTATTACAATTATTATCATTATAATTATTTAATGAATTATAAAATCTCCCCCCTCCCCTTCCCCTATCCCCTCGCTTTGCGAATGGGGCGGGGCGGGGAAGGAGCCTGCCTTCCGGACTGTGGAGTGCAAAAAAATTATTAAAACTAATAGTATTTTTAGTTTTAGTTGTAGTTGTTGTTTTTTCATATTTAAACCATTTTAGGCTACGTATATAACCTAAGAAACCAATAGCCATCATAAGTATAAGGATAATTACTCCTATAGATCATACTAATGTTCTCGGATTTTTATATGAACTATAATATAATCCTCTTGCTATATGCTTTTTTTTCCATTATATTGTTTTTTAACAAACGCAAGCGCGGAGCGAGCGAAAGATATAATCGGAAAATTAGATCATGTCATATCCTGAAAATAAATATTTAATAAACTACTATCTTAAAATAATAAATTTTTATTACAGAAATAAAGGCGTATGATCGTTGAGAAATATTATTATCTGCTAATTATTATTTTTTTTGCTGAATGCTAAAGCAATAAAGCACTAAAACAACCTTTTCTTACCTATAAGGCGGAGCCTCCCAGCTTTAGCAGCCCCTCCCCTGCTTTAGCAGGGGCCCCTTTCACCTAATGGGTCGCTTGCCTAAGCAAGCGAAGGGATGGGGAGGAGGCATACGGAAAGTAATTTTTTTGATTGTTATGTGATATATCGGGCTATGAAGGCACCAGCGAAGATATACTGATTTTAACCTAATAAATTATAATTAATTTAAGATTAATTTATATATTAAAGGTACAATATATTATATAAATTTTTAGCATATAGCCTTTAGCTTTAATATTCAAATAAGTAGATATTGAATATAAAGGCCCACTTTATTAAACTACTTTTTAAATGCGTATAAAACTGCTGCTTCCCCTCCCCTGCCCGCTTTAGCAGGCCCCTTCCCCTCCCCTGCTTTAGCTCGCTCTCGCTGCTGCTTTAGCAAGAGCGAGGGGAAGGGGAGTAGCAGCTCCTTGCTAAAGCAAGGGCGAATGGGGAGCAGAATAAAAAGTATAACCTTCCTTATAAATTTTACCTGTATCAATATAATTTTTAATTGATGAAACAGAATTTAAATCTATAGCTTTTCCTCCTTGAGTAAAACTTGGAAAGGGAGACCCTTTAATTTCTACACCATTTTTATAAATATATAATTTAAAACCTAATCTACTTCCTTTAGACTGAAAATATTCTTTAGTTAAAATAAAATGACTTTTACCAGATTGAATATTAAAGGGAGGTTCTATATTAAAAATTTCTTTTAATTCTATTACATCTAAAATATTAGAAAAATATCTCTTAGAATTCATATTGTTAGATAATTTCAATAATACAATTTTACCTTTAGATGTATGATTATAACCAAATATAAATAATAATAAACCTATGCTTCAAATTATAAAATCTATTTTTTTTCTACTGTAAAATTTAAGATTTTGAAAAAAAGGATAGATGTATTGAAATAAAACATCTTTATCTGTAATAACTAATTGATAGGCTTTATTATTATTTTTACTTGTAATAATACAGTTAGGTTTTTTAGGAACAAATAAATTATTATAAGCTGGTAATAAAGGTAAATCTTGAATAAACTCAGAAATAGCATCCAAAATTTTACGGTTTTTTTGTGTTATTCCAAAAACAACACTTGAATTAGAAATATAAAAAGAACCATCACCTTCTATAAAACCTAATAATCAATTTTTTTGAATCATATTTTTATTTAAAATATATCCTTCAAAATTTACCCTGGAGGTATTTATACCACTTTTTATACTATTTATTTTTTCTAATGTATCACTACTTAAAGATCGAGATATTTCTTGATTATCTTTTTTTAATAAAACAGCTTTTTTTCAATCTCTATAATCTAATTGTTTATGTGTTAGTAAAGGATACTTATCAAAAATAGGAATTATATAATTTATTAATATTGGGAAAGAATGAACTCGAAAACTACAAGTGTTACCTTTAATAGTTACTACTCCTATATCTAAATTTTCCCTAATTTTATAAAGAGTTACTACATCATCAATATGTAAAGTTATTTGAAATATAAAATGTACTTCTGTTTTATTTTTAATGTTAATCATAAAACAACCTTCTGCATCAGAAAAACCTACAAATCACTGTAAAAAAGATTCGTTTAGTTTTGACAATTTATTTTTTTTATTATCAATATCTCCACCTTTCCCTCCACTAGCTAAAGTAGCTAAAGCAGCTAAAGCAGGGGTTGCTAAAGCTAAAGCGAGGGACTGCGACACCACTCACTTATGTGAGTGAGCGCAAGATAGAAATAAAGTGCTATGCATAATTATATTTAATGAAGGTTTAATAACATCATTAACCTTAAAAAAATGAAAATGATTTATTAACAAAGATTTTAAGCAATTTAAATTAATAAATAGGTTATTTAGGGCTCATTTCAAAAGCCAAATGGTGTCGTAGGCACAGGTAAATTTTTGGTTTGTATTTATATATTTAAGCCTACGGTTTGAAGGCGAAGAGTTTTTCTGGCCCCTGCTCACATTAGTGAGCGAGAGCCAGCCCTCTCTCACTCGCTTGCTTAGGCAACTCACTCACTTTGTGATTGTGAGTGAAAAAAAATGACCGCTCACATTAGTGAGCGAGAGTGAGTGATAGCAACAAACACAGTGACTCACGCAAACGCAAACGAACACTAATGTATATATGTCTGTGTATGTGTATGTGGGTGAGTATAAAAATAGTTTAATAAAAAAAAGAGGAGCATAAACAAAAATAAAAAAAAATGAAGCAACATTAGCATGTATATATCTTATCATTCAACCGTTGTTTACATCTCTCATAATATGTTCTACCGAATTAAAAGCAAAATCTACATGAGGAGTATAGTGCATAGCTAAAAAACATCCAGTTAATATTTGTATTATTAAACACACACTTAATAAAGACCCAAAATTTCATAAATAAGAAATATTAGCAGGTTGTGGTGAATCAACTACATAAGAATTAATTAATCTTAATAAGACATTATTTTTTAAAATTCTCATTTAATTTATTAGCTTTTTAAAATTTAAATTTGTTAACTTTATTTTTAGTTTAAAATTATTGCTAAATTAAACTTTTCGTCAACCCACCTGCTTTAGCTGCTTTAGCTGCTTTAGATGCTTTAGCTGCTTTAGATGCTTTAGCTGCTTTAGCAGCCGCCTCCTTACTTAAGCAACACTCGCCTTATCGATATATGATAGCAACCGTCGCATTAGCAAGTAAGAGTGAGAGTGAGCGGCAGTAATTATTTAAACTTACTTAAACTAATGTGAATGGCTTACCAACCCATCACCCGCTCACCCTTCGCAAAGCGAGGAGCGCTGGCATAAAAGTGAAAGATTTAACTAGTTATTAATGTAATAATAGAGCTGCTATAGCAGGCAAACATTTATACTTAAACTATTTTTTAGTAACAAAAGCTAAACATAAGCAAGTAAGTTTATGTAATTCGAGCTAAATATAAAGTTAAACAGAATTATTAATTATTACAATTTAAATTATTTTTTTAATAAATATAAATAAAATAATTATAAATTCAGGATAAAAAATCAATAATTATTAAAATTATAAATTTTATTATTTTTTAATTTAGGTTTATAAATAATTTTTTTTCTAAAAGATTTGTATAATTTTTTTTTTAATTTTTAACGCAACGCTCACTTACTAATGTTAGTGAGCGACTAGTATACTTAAACAACTTATAAAATTGCTTATAAGAAATATAAGCATAATAGCATAATAGTGAATAGTTAAATTCTCTTGCTTTAGCAGCTAGCGACTAATTTAAACTTACTTGCTTTTGCTACTATACCTAAGGTTAGGCTAATACTAGCTGAATTTATGCTTAAATAAATATAAATAAAGCAAGCCCTCGCTCTCGCTGCTGCTTTAGCAAGAGCCACAGCTAAAGCAGGGTCGCGTATTGCCTAAGCAAGAGGGAGATCAAAGCTTTTGCTCGCTATTAAAAAAAGAGGGGCTGCTAAAGCAGGCAATAGGTAACTATCAAAATCATAATTAGCCTCACTCTTATTTAGGCTACTATCCTTTGTAAAAATATAAGTTATTTTTTTTTTTTCCTACCTACAAATCTTATAATAACTAGGAAACCTCTTATGTGTTCAACTTTTTTTTTTATTACTGCAATATTATTCATATTAAAAACTAAAATAACATAGAAGTATTAAGTTAAAAATTGCATAATCTAAAAGTTTAGTTAAAAATACTAATAAAAATAAATTGTGCTTAAGCAAGTGTAATCTTCCCTCGCTACCTTGCTAAAGCAAGGAGGCGATTAATGCTTAAAAAGAAAATAAACACTATAACAAAAATAAAATTTTAATATTCTATTCTAACTAAAAACAAAAAAAAAATAACTATATAATTTTTAAATTACGATACTTTTACCTATCTATCTTGCCTGCTTAGGCATCTATAACTTTTGTGATTGTAATAGCAACCCTCACAATTTGAATAAGCGAGTTAGCGAGCGTTCCCTACCCTCCAGCTTTAGCAGCCCCAGCTTTAGCAGCCCTACCCCCCCCCCCCCCATTCGCTGCTAAAGCAGCGAGGGAACGGGACGGGATGGCTCGCTCCTTTGCTTTAGCAAGGAAAGAGAGGGAGGCAACTCCCTCCCCATTCCTGCTTTAGCTGAAGCGAGGGGTACTAAAGCAGGGAGCAAGAGCGAGGGACAGCTAAAGCAGGAATGGGACAGTACTACTATACATAATAGTAGGTGATCAATTTAAGTTTCCCGTCCCTCTGAAGATAACCCGCATCTTCACGGGTAATTCAATTTCACTGAGCAAGTTGTAGAGACAGTGAGACCATCGTTACCAATAGCTAATAAAATCTATTTTTTTTATTTTTAATAAATAATTTTTATTTAGCTAGCGGACTATATCTTTACTAATTATTTTTTATTAGTTTTTACCCGTATAGTCTCTAAGCTTTTTTCATTAATCTTTAATTTATCATACTCCTCGCTCCGCGATCGCTTGCTTAGGCAAGTTAAACCTATATAGATACTACTCTGCTTTAGCAAGGAGCGAGAACAATTATGTAACTAGTATCAAATTATTAATATTTAAATAAACTCAACACCCTCTTGCTTATGCAAAACGCGGCTCACTCACCATAAAGTTTAAGTAAGAGTTAAAAAACAAAAAAAAATGTATCAAATAAATAAGCTGGCGCGCAGCTATTAGAAAATAAAATCATTTAAAATTTTAAACTATCACATTCGCCCTAGCTACTAAAATAATTAAGACTAAAAAGTATTAATATAACTATTAAATAATATTAGTAAATCTACACCTAATAATTTATAATAAAAATTAATAAAAATTAATTATATTTATTATTTAAATAATAAGGGTAATATAAGTTATTTAAATTAAAAAAAATAATAAAAATAAAATGTAAAATTTAATAAGGTACAATATCAAATGCTACCAATATGCTAGGAACTAATATAATAAGAGCTACTGCTACAGGTAAAAGATTTAACCAACATAAATCAATTAATTGATCATATCTTAATCGAGGCAGAGTAGCTCGAACTAAAACAAATAAAAAACAAGGAAAACAAGTTTTAATACCTAAAAAAATTGATTGTAAATTAAAAATTGATTCATTTACAAAAATTTCTGGCATGTTATATCCTCCAAAAAATAAAATAGATGTTATACTACTAAATAATACAATAGAAGAATATTCACCAAGAAAAAAGAAAACAAAAGGAACTGAACTGTGTTCAGTCATAAATCCAGAAACTAATTCTGATTCAGCCTCTTGTAAATCAAAAGGGGTACGACTAGTTTCAGCTAGTACAGCAATAAAATAAAAAATAAACACAGGGAATAATGGAATTATAAACCAAATAGCTTGTTGTATTTCAATAATAGTTGTAAAATTAAATGAACCTGTTAAAAAAATAATAATTAGTATAGCTGAACTTAAAATTAATTCATAAGATATCATAGCAGCAGTACTTCTTAAGGACCCTAAAAAAGCATATTTTGAGTTAGCACTTCATCCCGCAAATAATATACCATAAACTCCTAAAGAAGATAAAGCTAAAGTATATAATATTCCTAAAGATAAATCTGATATTGCTAAACCTTTTCCAAAAGGTATAATAGCCCAACCTAATAAACTAAATACTAAAGTAGATATAGGAGCTAAATAAAATAATACCTTATTAGAATGAGAAGGAATAATTGTTTCTTTAAGAATTAATTTTAAAGCATCAGAGAATGGTTGTAATAATCCGTAGTAACCTACAGTATTAGGCCCTACTCTTCTTTGATGTGCTGCTAATTGTTTTCTTTCAATAATAGTCATAAAAGCTACTGCCAATAAAATAGGTAATATAACTGCTAAAACATCTATTAAATTAAAAATTAAAGTAGAAATTGAAAAATTAGACATTGTTTGAATGATAATATATAAGGTATATTTAATAATTTATTTTATATAATTATATAAATAATATAAATAAATACTGAATTTTAAATTATATATTAATATATTATATTTAAAATACTATGTAAGATAAAATATCAATAAAATTTTTATTTTAACTTTATCTATCTTTTTTAAAAGTTTTAGAAAAATTTTTTTTTTTAATTATTTCTTTAAAAACATACGTAAAACAAACCAATATTAATTTTCCATAATATAAGTATAAACTTATATAAGCTGAGTTTAAAATAAACAGATTAGTAAATAAAAAAAATTAGCAGTTACTAGCTTTTGATAAATTTTACTATTGCAAAATATTACTCGCCCTTCCCCTTCCCCTTCCCCTTCCCCTTCCCCAAAGGGGAGGGGAGGGGAGGGGAGGGGAGGGGAAGCGCAATTCCTAGCTTTTTTTTCGTTGTCGCATTATTGCCTTAGCCACCAAGCACTCGCTTATGTGAATGTGGTGTTGCCTCCCTCCCGATCGCAAAGCGAGCAAAGCGAGGGGTGCTAAAGCAGGGAGCAAGAGAGAGACTAAGCAACTCTATTTTCTCACATTTACATAGTTTAATTTGCTTACTCACTTGCTCACCACCACCATTTCTTGCTTTAGCTACCACCCTTGCTAACCTTAGCATTAGCGAGTGAAAGCGAGTAAAGTTTTAGTAAAAGAGGATAATGCAATATCACATTTTTGCTTAGTTGATTATGCAATCGCTCACTTTCTAGCACCCTTCACCTCTTGCTTAGTTAATACGCGACACTACCTTCCCTCCCCCCACCCCTCTCGCCTTCGGCGACTGCTTTAGCTGGTGGCCTCCGCATTATTGCCTAAGCAAAAGTGAGAGTAAGCGAGGCTTATTTTTTATTTTAAAAATTGAAAGTGAGGTAGCAAAAGTGGGTAGCCTCACATCTTAGTGACCAAGTGAGCAGGATCAACTGTAACTATAAAAATATTAATTTTAAAAAAATATAAAAAAGTTACTAGAAAATTAAAGCAAGCGCGGAGCGATAGAATGAAATATAGAAAATTAAAAATTTATAGTTAATTAAATTTATTTAAAGATATAATTAGACCTAAATTATAACTTAAATATTAAAAAATAAAATTTAATAATTAAAATATATTTAAAAGAACTGACACTATGACAATAATTTAAAACCAAGGACATTTTATGTTAAAAACAATATATTATAATTAAATTATTGTATAAACAAAAATTTAAAAAAATAATATTATTGTTCATTTTTTTTTTTATTTTTTTTTTATTACTAATATTAGTTTAGCTATTTTATTTTGTTATTTAATTTTAACTTATTTACGCAAGTATTTTTATATTACCTTTTTTTACTACTTTTAATTATAGTATACTCATTTTGCTTAGCGTAATTCCCCCCCCCCTCCC